ATCCAGAATATTATTTATTTAAGATTAAGATGTAAAAAAATGATAGAATAAGGTTAATCTGATTTATTCTTACTTGTCAACCCCATTTAGGAATTTTTGATGTTATAAAGATATATTTTTATCTATGCAGTATTTTACAAATATAGTAGTATTAAGTATGTGAAACTTTTTATACTTACTTAATATATTAAAAGTTAATTGTCGTTTCACTTGGTGACTAATAATTTACTAGAAATTATCATGTTATTGAGTTAACAAATACTTTTGTTTAAAACTAGGCTTTACTAATCTATATTTCAGCATGATATAATATAGATCTTTGGGATTAAACGTTGAGCCGAGAAAGTACCTTTGCTTCTGAAAATACTAAAGTAAAAACTAGACTGTAAAATAAATTGCAGATAGATGAGATACATTTATTTATTACTTTGAGTTTTTCTGCTGAATTAGGTTGTTGTACTTTTTAATATCTTTGGGAGTAGATAAAAAAATAACCAGGTTACTGATCAGCGCTAAGAGCTCTGGATAAGTGAGATAACCTATTTCAGTATAATGGTTGTTTCATCATTACTTATTGGAACTTATTGGATAGTTTTGATTGTTACTTGAGAATATGTACTAATTTAAATTCTATTTGTGACAACTACTTGCATTACTTTAATAATGTTTTCTCTAAGAAATACTAAAATTGGATTATTAATATTGATTTTTTTATATACTCCCTGTAAAATTTAGTTTAACTAAGATATTCTTGCAAAATGTAGTGTATTATTATCCATATGATTATTCATATAAACTCTAAGACATTAAGATTATTAATATATCGATCTTTTTTAGTTTTATCCGTGACATATGTCTTAATCATTAATTTTCAATTTAGGAGTAATTATGATTAGTGATAGCCAAATTTTTGTTGCACTGCTATTTGCTTTAGTTTCAGCGGTTCTAGCAATTCAGTTAGGTGCAGAGTTATATTCTTAAATCTAATAAAATTTAAAGAAGGATAAGTAAGTGCTTAGGTCTATTTATTTTTCAATGTATTGTTTATCGTCAGTCTTTTATTAAACAATTTACTATTTTAATATTTTATGAGAGACTAATAATGCTCAATTTTTACATTTTAGTTTTTCTAAAATAAAAATAAAGTATGATTAGTCTCTATGCTATCACTTTTATCTTTATATATATAATTGAACACAATAATTACAATCCTGTGAGTATTATAACAAATTCCATCCGTCCAGTTTTTCCCTTTACAGCTATAGTAGGGCAAGAAGAAATGAAATTAGCTCTAATTCTAAACGTCATTGATCCTAAAATAGGTGGAGTTATGATAATGGGTGATCGAGGTACTGGTAAGTCTACAACTATACGTGCAATTGCAGATGTGTTACCAAGTATTGTAGTGATTAAAGGTGATCCTTTTAATTCTCATCCTACAGATTATGATTTGATGAGCGACTTTGTAAAAAAAGAATTAAATGCAGGTAAAGACTTAGAAACTGATTTCATAAATGTACCAATGATAGATCTACCACTAGGAGCCACTGAAGATAGAGTCTGTGGTACTATTGATATAGAAAAAGCCTTAAATGAGGGTATAAAAACATTCGAGCCAGGTTTACTTGCTAAAGCTAATAGAGGAATATTATATGTTGACGAAGTGAATTTATTAGATGATCACCTTGTTGATATATTACTTGATTCAGCAGCTTCTGGTTGGAATACTGTTGAGCGTGAAGGAATATCAATAAGGCATCCAGCTCGTTTTGTATTAGTTGGTTCAGGTAATCCGGAAGAAGGAGAGCTAAGGCCACAATTATTAGATCGATTTGGTATGCATGCAGAAATTAAGACTGTTAAAGATCCTTCTTTGAGAGTACAGATTGTTGAACAGCGAAGTCAATTTGATCAAAACCCAACAGTTTGTTTAGAAGATCATAAAGAGAAACAAGCATCTTTAAAAACCAATATAAGTGATGCTCAGAAATTACTTCCGGATATTACTATTGATTTTGCCTTAAGAATGAAAATCTCACAGGTTTGTGGCGAACTTGATGTAGATGGCTTAAGAGGTGATATTGTGACAAACCGTGCGGCAAAAGCTTTTGCTGCTTATAAAGGCAAAACAAATGTAGAAATTGATGATATTAAAAAGGTGATTACACTATGTTTAAGACATCGTTTAAGAAAAGATCCTTTGGAAACAATAGACTCAGGAATGAAGGTTCAGCAAGTTGTATCTGAAATATTTGTATAGTAAAGTATGATTCTGTTTTACAGGCCCAGTAGGATTCGAACCTACATTAGAGACTTAGAAGGTCCCTGTCCTAATCCCTTAGACGATGGGCCCCTTGCGCTAGATGATGATCTTGATAGGTAGTTTGTCCACCAACATTGGGCGGTACTGGATTTGAACCAGTGACCACCTGCTTGTAAGGCAGGCGCTCTACCACTGAGCTAACCGCCCCATATAATAATAATAAACTATGCACGACTAAAAAGCAATACTCTATACCGGTAAAAAGCATAGCTTTTTAGTACTTTGTTAGTGCTTGTGATCATCTGATATATAGAATTTTAGTGATGGTATGATTATTCTTAATCCTAATTCAGGTAAGTATTTAAATAGGCAATATCATATAATTATATTAGCTTTAAAAAGACTTTTTTCTTTTTCTATGAGTAAAAGACAGCAACACCATCTCTTGAATCAAATTGAAGTTATGGGAATTGGTTCACTTACTATAGTTCTATTAACCGCATTTTTTATTGGGATGGTTTTTACATTTCAAGTAGCAAAAGAATTTAGTTATCTTAACGCTACTAACTTAGTTGGTTCTGTGCTAACAATGACATTTGTAAGAGAATTATCTCCAGTGTTAACTGCTGTAATTGTAACAGGTAGGATTGGTTCAGCATTTACAGCTGAAATAGCTACAATGAAGGTCACCGAGCAAATTGATGTTTTATATGTATTACAGGCTAACCCGATTAATTACTTAGTATTGCCAAGAGTTCTAGCTTGTCTTGTTATGTTGCCGTTACTAAATATTTTTGCCTTAGCTACTAGTATTGCCAGTAGTATATTTGTATCTTCTATTTTATACTACATTCCTCCATCAGTTTTCTTAGATTCATCATCAATTTCTATACTTGATTTTGTCTATTCATCTATTAAGGCATTAGTTTTTGGATTTATTATTAGTACTATAAGTTGTAGCTGGGGATTAAATACTCAAGGAGGGGCTCGTAGTGTAGGTAGATCTACGACTTCTTCAGTTGTTACAAGCTTGTTATGTATTTTTATAATTGATTTTTTATTATCTTACTTTATGTTTCATACTTCTGTAAGTGTATTTCAAATTTAAGTAAGTGTTATTTCGCAATACTAGAGGTTTATTTATGACGTTGTCTATTATGAAAATTTATCGATATTTAAGACAATTATTTTATTACAATACTAAAGTAAAGCTATTAGCATGTACAATATTGTGTATATCTTTGATAGCAAGTGGTTTTACCTTTTTAGCTTTATTGATTATCTATAAAAGTAATACAATTCATTCTCTGAATACAATACATGACATATTCCAATTGGTTAGTATTGATAACCATTACTTCAATCACTATGAATGTAGTCAGAATGTAACTGAAGTGATTGAAAGTCTTTATCTAAGTTTACCTAATCTTAAATACTTATTAGTAGTTGATAATATGGGTTTAATTAATTATGTATTACCAGAAAATCTAATAATAGATTTGCAAGCTTTCCCAAATGATTACATCTTACCTGAATTGAATTTTATTGATCAATCATTATTTAATGATTCTTTTCTATACTTTATATTACCACTAGGACAATCTAAACTAGCTTCAACATATTTATATATTGGAATAACACATGATTATCGTATTATTAACAATATAATTTTTTTTTATGCAATTATTAGCATTTTTTTTATTATTATATGGTTAACATCAACCCTAACAATTTTGATCAATTCTTCTATTAATAAATCTTCTATTCAGCTACTTAGTAAAGGTATGGATAGTATTATGTCGGGTAATTTTAAAGAAAGAGTAATACTACAAAATAATAGTGTTTTACACGGCTTAATGTTTGAATTTAATGAAATGGCTGAAAGATTAGAGTACTACGAAAAAAAAAATATACAACAATTAATACTTGAAAAAGCTAAACTAGAAACATTAGTGTCAATTATTGCAGATGGTGCTTTATTATTAGACAAAGACTTAAGAATTATTTTTATAAATAAATCTGCTTTACAAACATTTACTTTTTTGCAGTCTTGTATGATAGGCGCCTATATTTCAGATTATTTGCCCAATTATATTAACAAACAGCTCCTTCCTATTTTGAATCACATAGTTCAATCAAGTTATAATTATAATAAGACAATATCTTCACAGTCATCTCAGTTTTCTATTAATTTAAATGATGATATTTCAAAGACGTTTCAGTTTATTATTACAACAGTCTTAGATAATGAACATCATATTATTACTGGTATAGGTATTGTTATTAAAGATATAACTAGTCAAATAGGATTGAATGAAGCGAAGTCTCAATTCATTAGTAATGTGTCACATGAATTAAGAACACCTTTATTTAACATTAGGTCATTTCTTGAAACATTATCTGAGTATAGAAATTCATTAAGCGAAAAGCAACAAGTTGAATTCTTAGATATAGCTAGTCAAGAGACTCAAAGACTAACACATTTAGTGAATGATGTTTTAGACTTATCAAGGCTAGAATCAGATTTTATTGATTCTATGGAAATGATAGAATTACATGATGTTGTGCCATCAATACTTCAAACTTCACAAATTCGAGCAAGCCAAAAGTACTTACATCTCACCTTAAAAATATCTAGAGACATATTGCCAATAAGCGGTTATAATCATTTGTTAATCCAAGTATTTTCCAACTTAATCGGAAATTCTCTAAAGTTTACGTCAGTAGACGGTCGAATTGTTGTTAAAATATATCCTATAAGTTTAATAAGTCATAACAGTATTTATAGAATCACAAAGATTAGAGTTGAAATACTTGATGAGGGATCAGGAATTCAAAAGTTTGACCAATCACGCATCTATGATCGTTTTGTACGTCTTGAAAACAATGTACATACTATAGAAGGTACAGGTTTAGGTTTATCTATTGTAAAAAATATTATTAGTAAGCATCAAAGTAAGATTTTATTATATAGTGAGTTTGGAATAGGTAGTAGTTTTTGGTTTGATCTTGAGTTACGTGAAAAGAAGAATTAAAGAATCATGTGCGTTTTTTTTTAAAAGAGTATAATATAAATATATATTGGCTATATATTATTAGTATTGTTATGTATTCATAATTAGAAGTCCTAACTTCTTATTTAAAATATATCTACATTAGAGCTAACTAGCAATAATTCAAGGTATAATTGATATACTAAGAAATGGGTAAAAAAACTATTGATGATAGTTATGAATTCATTAGGTATTTGACTTAGTCTTATTTCTTTATATCTATATCATTGGTACTTATTTTTGTTTTTTATATAAAATAAAGTCATAATTATCAATCTGAAATTACTTACATCTTGAGATAATGTTAAGCCAGTTACTATTTTATTAATCATTATATTTTTTTTAGGAGGTAGCTATTATGTCAGGAGGATCAACCGGAGAACGTCCTTTCTCTGATATTATTACAAGTGTACGTTACTGGGTTATTCATAGTATTACAATTCCATCTTTATTTGTTGCAGGATGGTTATTTATTAGTACTGGTTTAGCCTATGATGTATTTGGTACACCAAGGCCTAATGAATATTTTACACAGGATCGTCAACAAGTTCCATTGGTAAATGACCGCTTTAGCGCGAAGCAAGAACTTGAAGATCTAACAAAAGGTATCTAAACAGGAGACATGTTTATGAGTAGAGGTAATACTAATCAGCCTATTTCTTATCCCATTTTTACTTTCAGATGGTTAGCTATACATGGTTTAGCTATACCAACTATATTTTTCTTGGGAGCTATAACATCAATGCAATTCATACAAAGATAGGAGATTATCATGAGTGGTCCTAACCCGAACAAAGAACCAGTGGAACTAAATCGTTCATCATTATTTTGGGGCTTATTACTTATTTTTGTTTTAGCAGTATTATTTTCTAGTTATTTTTTCAACTAAATATAATATATTGTCCAAAATATTAGATGGAAATCTGAAGATAAGTAAATTGTACCAACTGAGTACTTAAAGTATAGATATAAGGAGAATAGTTTAGATGGCAGGCACAGGAAGAGTTCCTTTATGGCTAGTAGCGACAGCAGGTGGAATAGCTGCAATTACAGTATTGGGCATTTTTATATATGGTTCTTACTCTGGTATAGGTTCATCACTGTAAAAACAAATTGATAAGTTGTTTGAATTTCTTAGTAGAAATATAATGTAATGCTTTATATCATTAAGGCCGCTTTTTCATAGCTAATATATTAAATTGAAAAGCGGCTCTTTTTACTGTATCTTAATATTAATTTTTTATATTAGGAAATAGTATCTTGCTCTATATAAATAAATAAAAGTGCCATTCCTAGTCCTGGAAATACTATACCAACTAGTGGGACAAGAATTGAGGGTAAATAAGCAGCAGTCATAATTATTGAATATGTTGTATGTTAGTTGAGATCATATAATTTTATGCAATAACTTACAGTAGTTAAGTAAAATCATTATTATTGCATTACTTACATTGATTATAAGTATTATTGTACATAATATTGGTGAAATATAGTACATAAACATTGTAAAATTTAATAATATAAACTTTAGTTTTGTCTAATGACTAATTGTACTTTTTGAATAATTAACTTTATCTTAATCGTGAAGGAAAACTTATGTCAGATACTCAAATAAATAATCTTCCATCTAGTCTAGAAGCAATGCGTAAGTTTTCTGAAACATATGCAAAACGAACAGGAACTTTTTTTTGCATAGATCCTAGTGTGACAGCAGTTGTTGTAGAAGGCTTAGCTAAGCATAAAGACCAATATGGTGCACCATTATGTCCGTGTCGTCATTACGAAGATAAGCAGGCAGAAGTCCAAGCAGCATATTGGAATTGTCCATGTGTACCTATGAGAGAGCGTAAAGAATGTCATTGTATGCTTTTTCTAACACAGAGTAATGAGTTTGCGAGTTGTGATCAAAAAATCTCATCAGAGTTTTTAATTACAGAAATTGGATAGTTTTATTTTTATAAACAAGTGACAAGACAGAAACCGTCTTGTCGTGATTATTCCTATCGTTAACTTTGTTTATTATAAATTACCACGTTTTAATGATAATAAAATAATTACGGCCGGTCCTACTAAAACTATTACAGCTAAAGATAATAATTGTCCAATAACTTGCCAGTTAATCATAGTTGAGTTTATTCCTTTTACTAATTATTAATATATATATTGGTATTATACTTGTTTCTGAATGTTATATGCATATAGATCATAATATATTCGTAGATATTTGCCATTACAAAAAAGATCTAAGATTTTTTTTTACAAAGAACCTTTTATAATCTCTACCATTTCATGAAGTTTTTTATTTTGATATTGCTCTATAAGAATATCACTTCCTCCTATAAATTTTCCTCGAATATATACTTGCGGGATAGTTGGCCAGTTTGAATATTCTTTAATACCTTGACGCATTTGAGTGTCTTCTAGAATATTTACTGTGTGATAAGGAATAGATAGATTATTCATGATTTGGACTACTGTATTTGAAAAACCACACAGTGGTTGCTCCCGAGATCCTTTCATGAATATGATAATATCATATTTATTAATTAATTCATTTATTTTTTGTGCAATTATTGTATTCATATTTGTCTAGGTTTTAATAGTATGTTGAATTAAATGTATAACTTACTATTTTGCTATTTATAGCTTTAATTTTGAAGGTTGATTATAATGGATGGATTGTTTGTAGCAAAGGTATAGCCATTTATTATTGTTATATATGATAATCTGATTATAAGAGATTTTAAAAACTAATTTTTTATTTAGCTTGTAGATTAACTGATCAAGTAAAGTATATGGAATATTTATATTTGAATGATGAAGAAAAAACAAGTACAATAATCTTTTTTGTAATGCTTGATGTTGACTATTAAAATTGATTATATTAATTGCTATAAGATAGGGGTGCTTAAATTGAAAGTATAATTTAATTGTATTTTGTCTGATATATTCAGAGTCAATATATGTATTATTGATAAGCGTACCTATATTGTTTTCAATAGCATATGAAAAATGATATTGTATATATGGTATTAATTCTTGGCGAATACGATTTCGTTCCTTATTACATTCTAAGTTACTGAAATCATTCCAGATAGGAAGCCAGAAGTAGCGACAAAACCAATTGATTTCCCATCTGTGCATATTTAACATAGGACGCACGATATGTACCATATGTTCAGCAGCTCGATTCCATGTTAAGCTGGGTAAGCTATCAATATAGCTACCTCTAAAAATATGATGCAAACCTGTTTCAATTTGATCATTCAAACTATGCGCTACAGCAATAAATGAATATTCATATTGTTTTGCAGTGTTAATAAGAATTTGATATCGTATGTTGCGTGCCTCTTCTTCAGAATAATATTTTGGAATACTTTCATATATGTAGGTTTTTACATTTAAGTCTTTTGCAATATTAATTGTCTGCTGAATATTTCTAACAGTGTCGTAACGCCATTGATGATCAATACTTATAATACCAATATCTAAGTAGTACATTTTTTTTATATCCATGAATAGCTTAGTCATGCACAAAGAATCTTGTCCGCCAGATAGTCCAATTAGTATAGATGTATACCTTGGTAGCTTTATATGATAAACTAGATTTTTATTAAATTTATGGTGTACAAATGTGTCCATATCTACATTTTGGTGAATAATTTCGATTTTATATCGTTTATTTTAGCAATAAGCTTGATATTCTTTTTTCGCTATGTGTATACTATTTTGTACGGGTTGCTAACTCAATGGTAGAGTACTCGGCTTTTAACCGAATAGTTCCGGGTTCGAGTCCCGGGCAACCCAATTATATTCCTAACGACCTTTTTTCTTATATAGTGTTATTATATTCATAAATAATTATCTCTTTTTCTAGATATGACAACTATTAAACAAGTATTAACTTCAGTAGGTAGTAAATGTGCTTTAATCCCATTTATCACAGCTGGAAGTCCTGATTTAGATACAACAGAGCAGGCATTGTATATTTTAGACCAAGAAGGCGCTGACGTAATTGAAGTTGGCCTGCCATATTCTGATCCTCTTGCAGATGGTCCTGTTATTCAAGAAGCTTCTAAGAATGCCCTGGCAGAAGGAGTAACTTTTGAACAAGTATTAGATCTAATTGCTCGTAGTAGTAATAATCTTAGAGCACCAATTATTTTATTTACTTACTATAACCCTATATTAGCAAGAGGAATTCATAAATTCCTCTTGGAAATATCTGAAGCAGGAGTAAAAGGATTGATAGTACCTGATTTACCCATGGAAGAAGCTGACTATGTCTTAAATTTATGTGCTAAGTTCTCAATAGAACTTATTTTACTGATAACACCTGTAAGTTCAGACGTTAGAATCGACAAAATCTTAACGAAGTCTCAAGGTACTGTATATGTTGTAAGTTCTACAGGGGTTACCGGTATGAAAAATTCAATAAAAAATGAGATGCAGCATTTTATTGAAAAAATAAAAAGAAAAAGTGATAATACCATAATTGTAGGTTTTGGAATATCAACACAAGAACATGTTGAGCAAGTTTCTGTGTGGGATATAAATGGGATAGTAATTGGTTCAGCCTTTGTAAAATGCTTATTAAGTGGAAGTAGATTAAATAAACTTAAAGAATTGAGACTTTTTTGCGCATCGATTAATAAGACGCTTTTAACAAAAATATAATTTTAATATTGTGTATACCCCCAGGGGAATTCGAATCCCCGTTACCTCCGTGAAAGGGAGATGTCCTAGGCCTCTAGACGATGGGGGCAATAAATTAATGATGTTTATTACACATACCTATACTAATTTATATTAAACAATTTAGAGCGATCTGTCAACTAGTATTTTGTATTTTTTATACGTTACGTTAATCTTTTTTACTTCTGTTTATGATTCGAGTCAATTACTAATCGTGATCTTACTACTAAATAGATTACTGTTTCTCTAATAGAGGTAATCATGTTAAGGAACAATGCAAATGCTTCATTTTTATATTCAGAAAGGGGATCTTGTTGTCCATAACTACGCCAACCAATTGATTCGCGTAAATTAGTCATTTTTTCAAGATGTTCTTGCCATGCTTTGTCTATTTGTTGTAAAAGATAATATTTTTCAAGTTGTCTTATTAAACCAGGCCTTAATTGTTCTAAATAGGCTTCTCTTAGATCGTATGTGATTCTAAATTGTTCCTGCAAGAAAGGTTTCATGTTACCTATTTCCATATTAACGAGTGATGAGTTGATAATTTCTTCTGGTAAATTAAGTATTGTTTTGAGTTTGTTTGTGATACCTATAGGTCTTTGTTCTTGTTTACCTTCATTATTCAGATAATATCTGATCATTTCATCGATTGTACTTTCTGCATATTCAAGTATACAATCCCTAATATAGTCTGAATATAAAATACGATTGCGTTCAGCATAGATCGCTTGTCTTTGACTATTTAAGACTTCATCATATTCAAATAATTGTTTTCTGATATCATAATAATAAGATTCGACCTTTTTTTGAGCATTATTCAAGCTACTACTAAGTACCTTAGATTCAATAGGTATATTATCTTCAATTTGCAGTGTATTCATTAGTCCTACGATTCTTTCTCCGCCAAAAATACGCAATAGATTATCTTCAAGACTTAAAAAAAATCTTGATGAACCATTATCACCTTGTCTTCCAGAACGCCCCCTTAATTGATTGTCTATTCTACGCGACTCATGTCGTTCAGTACCAATCACATGTAGCCCACCTAGATTTAATACTTTATCTTTATTTACACGAAATGATTCCTCATAAATTGAGCATATATTTGTATAAGCATGACGGATTGCCGTATTACTAGAAGTTAAATTAGATTTTGGGTTAATAGCTTCTTCAATCCATAAAATTAAATCATTTTTGTTTTGAAGATTATCTTCAATTTGTTCACACATGTTATTTAAGATGTCATATATCTCTTTATTATTACTAGAGAGATTATCTAATTGATTAAACTTCTCGAAGGATTTTAGGCCATGAATGATTGTTTGAATAACAATAAACTTGGACAGTTGTTTGGCATTTCCACCTAGAATGATATCGGTACCTCTGCCGGCCATATTTGTTGCAATAGTTAAAGCTTTTAGCTGTCCAGCTTGAGCGATAATTTCGGCTTCTCTTTCTACATTTTCAGGTTTAGCATTTAGTAAATTATAAGGAATTTGATATGTATCTAACATTTTAGCTAATAGTTCAGACTTTTCAACATTTGTGGTGCCTACTAAAGTTGGTCTACCTATTGAATACATATCATAGCATTCATTAGCAATTGCTACCCACTTGTCATATTCTCTTTTATAAACTAAGTCGGGGAAGTCTTCTCTTAAACAAGGTTTATTAGTTGGTATTTCTATAACATTAATTTGATAAATTTTTTTAAACTCTTGAGCTTCTGTTAAGGCTGTACCTGTCATTCCTGATAGCTTGTCGTATAGTAAAAAAAAGTTTTGATAAGTAATAGAAGCGAGGGTTTGATTTTCTTTCTGTATGACTACATTTTCTTTTGCTTCTATAGCTTGATGTAATCCATCACTCCATCTGCGCCCAGGCATAACTCTACCAGTAAATTCATCTACTATAATAACTTCATTATTTCTTACTAGATAATGTCTATCTTTTGTAAACAGTTCTTTAGCTTTTAAAGCGTTTAATATATATTGAGCCCAAGGATTTTGAATATCATAAAGATTGGACAAATTTAGTTGTCTTTCACAATAAGTAATACCAAGGTCTGTTAAAGCAATATTTCTCGCTTTTTCATCAATTTCATAATGTATATTCTGTTGCAATTTTTGACATACATTATTGCTTAATTCATATTTATTTGTAGAAATTTGAGAAGGACCTGAAAGTATTAAAGGTGTTCTAGCTTCATCTATTAATATTGAGTCAACTTCATCAATTACACAAAAATGAAAACCCGTTTGTACGAGGTCTTCTTTATCAATAGACATATTATCTCTAAGATAATCAAAGCCAAGTTCACTATTAGTTACATAAATGATATCTTTTTGATAATTTTCTTTACGACTAGTATGAGATATATCTTGTTGAATTAATCCAACTGTAACACCTAAACCTTGATATATTGTTCCAACCCACTCTGAATCTCTTTTAGCTAAATAATCATTTACTGTTACAATATGTACAGCATTGCCACTTAGTGTATTCAAATAGGCTGGTAATATTGCAGTTAGTGTTTTCCCTTCGCCTGTTTTCATTTCAGCAATATTACCTTGATGCAATATTATTCCGCCAAGAAGCTGTACATCAAAAAGACTAATTCCTAATACTTTCTTGCATGCTGCTTTTACAGTGGCAAAAGCTTCTGGGAGAATTTCATCTAAGTTTTCTCCAGCCGTAAATCTTTTTTTGAATCGTTGTGTTTGTAGCTTTAGTTCATAGTCAGACCATGATTCCATTTGATCACTTAGATCATTAATTTGCCTAATAGTATTTTTATATTTATTAAATATTCGAGACTTATTGTGAGTGAAGAGATTAAACATTATAATATATTGAATCGATTTATTGAATAGTCTTTATTAGGGAAGGTGAAAATACTTCATGTATAAAAATAGGAGATAAGCAGCCTGGAGTAATTTTGTATGATCGTCCCCAAAGTGGTCCATTATGATTAAACTGTTTTTCTATATCATTACAATATCCGAAGTAAATACTGAATAAATTACGATGCATATTAATCTCGGTTTGAATTAATGCTTTTCCTATGGGTTTATTCAAATTAAGGAAACTCTTTTCTTGTGGAATAATTTGCCAGTATGATTGCGCAAATATTTTTTTATCCTTATTACTAACTAACCATATAGATCTCTTTGTATAAGTTTGATTAACAGCAATTAATGTTTCTTGTCCTATTGAGTAAAATTCATTAATAATCTCTAAGGTAATGTTTTCACTATTCAGTATTGCATTGTGACGTGTTAGAGACCCATCACTTGTCATAAGCATATGCAATTTAGGAGGCAGTAATAAGTTCAAATCTATATAACTATGAGGATTATTTTCAACTTGGTAATTCCACATTTTTATAAAATTAGGTTCAATATCAATCATCATTTTTATGCCAGGATTATACTGATAATATTAACGTATATATAGAGCTCAAAGGTTTTTAATGATTAATTACTTAAGGAATTAGGGTTTATTTTTACAATTAAAGATTGTCCAGTCATATCATTTGGCGGCTTTATATTCAATAAATTAAGGATTGTAGGAGCAATATCAGCCAGTGAACTATGTTTATCATTCTTTAGCTTAATATAATTCTCTAATGAAAAACTTGATTGTTTATTGACTAATATCAGAGGTACTAAATTTGTAGTGTGTGATTTACAAGGTAATCCTTTTGGATCAACCATACATTCTGCATTACCATGGTCAGCTGTGATAATAACTGTACTACTCACTTTTTCTGCTGCAATCAAGACTTTACTTAGACATTTATCTACAGTTTCTATGGCTTGAATAGTTGCATTTAGATTACCTGTATGCCCAATCATATCGGGATTAGCATAATTTACAACTATTAAAGAGTACTGTTTCTTATGCATCGCTTTTATCAGACTATTTGTGATTTGTTCTGCTGACATATCGGGGGTCTCATCATAAGTATTTACTTGAGGGCTAGATATTAGTTCCCGATCTTCTCCAGGAAATGGTTCTTCTACTCCACCATTGAAAAAATACGTCACATGTGCATACTTTTCTGTTTCAGCTAGTCTTAATTGTTTCAGGTTGTTTTGTGAAATTATTTCTCCGAGAAAGTTTTTTTTCACTGGAGGTTGGAATACAATAGGTATCTTAAAAGTAGAATCATATTGAGTAAAAGTTACATATTTTAAATTATTTAGCTGTTTTGTTCGAAACGCTTTAAAAGTTTTTTTGCTAAATGCTTGTACTAATTGTCTCATTCGGTCAGGCCGAAAATTGAAGAAAATAACTCCATCTTTATCTTGTATAGCACCTGCTGATATTCGCGTAGGAATTATAAATTCATCAGAAATATTTTTATCATAAAATTGATTTATTAACTGTAATGGTTCTTGTTTTTCACATGGTGTATCATTTGTTAATATATTATAATAAGCTTCTGTTCGACTCCATCTACAGTCTCGGTCCATAGCATAGTATCTACCACTAATAGTGCATATTTTACCAAGATTCAATGTTTGAATATGTTTATCTATATTATTTATATAGTCTTCAGCACATTTAGGTTGAGTATCTCTGCCATCAGTAATAAAGTGAATACAAACATTTTGAATCTCTTGTTGTTTTAATAGCTTTAACAAAGCGATTAAATGGTCAATATGCGAGTGCACACCTCCATCAGAGCAAAGACCAATTAAATGTATTTTTGACTTTGATTCTTTAATATCTTTGCAAATTTGCTTAAGAATTTGACTATCATAAAAACTAGAATCATGAATAGCAGCACCAATTTTGACAAGATCCTGAGGAATAATTCTCCCTCCTCCAATTGAAGTATGTCCAACTTCAGAATTTCCTACTTGTCCAATAGGTAATCCTACTTCTCGTCCAGAAGCAGCTAAGTATGTTGTAGGGTATTTTCTAAACAACTTATCCATGGTGGGAGTATGAGCTAAATGAATCGCATTACCTTCTCTTTCTGTACTTTGTCCCCATCCATCAAGAATTGTTAGTATAACTGGACAAACATTGTAGTTGTGCATAACATTGAATAAATATGTGATAAGCAATACATGTATATTATAATATGATTATCGCCCTTTGTTGTGAGCTAAATCAATGTTAAAGATATAAAATCTATATAATTGATAACAAATAATATATATGTTTTATAGTAGAAAGCTGTGAAAAGCCGCAGAATTATGTTGATTTGTGATAAACATAATTCTGCGGCCTAAAGTTTAAAAATACAATGATATATAGCGGTTTTTATCTCGTTGAGATTAGCTTAAAGTATTAATTGCGTAATCTAAGTAAGTATTAGCTTCATTGCCTACTTGTCCAGATAAACCATGACTATTTTTTATATATTGTAATGCTTCTATATACCAGCTTGGAGATAGTTCAAAGCTTCTGTTAATTTCTTCTAAGCCTGCTACTAAATATTCATCCATTGGTCCTGTAGCACCAACTACTAAGCAATATGTTGTCATCCTTAGATAGTAGCCTATATCCCTAGCACATTTTGCTTTGCCTATTGCACTTGAAGCATATGTTGGACCAGGCATTTGGGTTACGAATGGAAATTTAGTGTATACTGCTTGTGCAGCACCAGTAATTAAACGTTGTGCACTATTTGTTAAAGAAGTAGCAGCTTCTAGACTAGCTGCTGCTCTTTCATATCTACCATTAATAGATTGTAGTTCAGCATTGCTAAGAAAGCGTCCTTGACTATCAGCAGATGCAATCGCTTCAGTAATTGGTGTTTTCATATTATTATTTTAATTGGTAATTTTGGTAAGAAAGTAATCAAGCAATGTATTATACAACTGCAATAGCTGCACGATCAAAATAGCTACCTAATTCTGCCGTTAACGCACTACAATCCCCTAATGGTACTCCATTTAAGTCATTAGCTAATGCAATAGAAGCTTCTTTCATTTTCTGGATTGCAACAGCAACAGAAGTACCAGGAGTACCTAACGCTTGATATGTTTCTCTTAATCCATTTAAACATCTATCATCTAAAACACTTGAATCACCAGCGATCATGGAATAGCTTACATATCGTAATACAATTTCCATATCCCTTAGACATGCAGCCATTCTTCTACTTGTGTAAGCATTACCTCCTGGTTGTATCAGTTGTGGTTGTTCAGCAAATAATGCTCTCGCAGAATTAGTAACAATTGCAGAAGCGTTAGAATTGATCTTATTTACAACATCTAACCGTTTTTTACCTTCATTAACCATGGAAGATAAAGAATCAAGCTGAGTATTACTCAAAAATTCTCCGCGTGCATCGGCTTGGGCAACAACTTTTGCAAAAGCATCAAGCATATTAAATTTCTCCAATTATAATAATGGTAGTCAGATACATATTACTCATATTATTTTTTAGTACTATACATTAATATCAATTATAATATGTATCTAGTTCGATAAGTGCAAAATATTTTGCATCTATAAAAGGTATACATTATACAGTGTAATTTTTTATTTAATAATTGTAACGAAAAACACCTTCTGTTTTAATCACTAATAATTTCAGGCTGTGTAATTTCGTCAGCCATTTCTAATATAGACCTTATAACAGGTTTGATTCGAGGATCATCAATAATATCAACATCTTCATATTTTCTTCTCTTTGCTCTATTTGCAATCTGCACAGTAATTTTAAAGCGATTAGGAGCTGCTTGTAGCAGTTCTTCTGTTTTATAGATAATTTGATTTGATTCGCCAAATCCCGATAGCTCTGAGTAAAGCATAATAAGTTCCAATAATTAATATATATTTTTTATGGATTACAGACATAAAATTTATAGCTATTTTTACAATTTATGTAATACTTATACAAGTGGTTATGTAACTTCTGTATTAAGAATAATGTCCAACCTTCTATAAGCGTAATCTAAGTTTTTACATATTAACAGTCTATTCTTTTTATTATTCTTTAATTAATTGATATTTTTTTATATTTATTAATTATTAGAAAAAATACAAGATAGATTCTTAGGTAAATACTGCCTGTTTGAGGTTATCCTTTACAATAATCCAGTTCTCGTATTTTTTTATAGAATAATATATGCAAGCATCTAGAAATTTTACTTATCAGTTAAATAATTATATTGGTCAACCTTCAGTATCACAAGAGCGCGATGCTTGTGGCGTAGGTTTCTTAGCACAGCTTAAGAAAAATGCTAGCCACAATCTAATAGTACAAGCATTGCAGTGTTTAACATGTATGGAACATCGTGGAGCATGTAGTGCAGATCGTGATACAGGTGATGGAGCAGGAATTACGACCCAATTACCCTGGGAACTTTTTGAAAACTGCATTCCTGGTCAATCTATTAAGCCGGATCAGAATATCGGTGTTGCCATGGTTTTTTTCCCAGATAGTTATATTGTAGAATTACAATCACTGTTTGAATGGGTTTTGAATGAAGAAGATTTTGAAATTATTGGTTGGCGTAGTGTTCCAGTAACAGAAGAGGTATTAGGTATACAAGCTAAGCAAAATAAACCAATTATCAAGCAATGCTTTGTTCACTCTAAAAAAGTGGGAGCAAATATGTTGGAAAGTACTCTTTTCATGATCAGGAAAAAAATTGAAAAAATTATAGCTAAAGCATATGCAGATATTAGTCATGATTTTTATATATGTTCTTTTTCTAGTCGTACTATTATTTACAAAGGTATGTTGAGATCAGCAGTTTTGGGACAATTTTATCAGGATTTATATAATCCTAAATATAAAAGTGCGTTTGCTATATACCATCGTCGTTTCAGCACAAATACAATGCCTAAATGGCCTTTAGCTCAGCCAATGCGTTTTATTGCCCACAATGGTGAGATTAATACTTTATTGGGAAACCTTAACTGGATGAAATCACGTGAATCATTATTAACTCATCCATCCTTAACTAATGTTATTAGTGATATTAATCCTATTGTGAATTATGAGAATAGTGATTCTGCAAATTTGGATGGAGCAATTGAGCTACTTATTAGTTCTGGTATGGAGCCAGAAGAGGCTCTGATGATTTTAATACCAGAAGCATATAAAAATCAGCCATTGTTAAATAATGCTACTTCTATTATTAGTTTTTATAAATATTATAGCCATTTGCAAGAACCTTGGGATGGACCTGCATTAGTAGTTTTTACAGACGGTAAAAAGGTTGGAGCAACTCTAGACCGTAATGGTTTAAGACCAGCTCGTTATACAATTACCAATGATAATCTTGTAATTTTATCATCGGAAAGTGGTGTAGTAGAATTAGATGCAAAAGACGTGAAAAGAAAAGGGCGACTTGGACCAGGGCAAATGCTTTCTGTTGATATTAACACTTCAGAGATCAGCCATAACTGGGACATTAAAGCAAATATCTCATCTAAATTTCCATATACTCAATGGCTACAGAGCTATATGGTGCACTTAAAACGTCAGCCTTATCTGAGTGATGAAGATACTGATCATATTAATATGATGCGCATGCACACCGCGTTTGGTTATTCAAATGAAGATATAGAATTAGTTATTGAGCATATGGCAAGTTCAGCCAAAGAACCTACATTTTGTATGGGGGACGATATTCCTTTAGCAATCTTATCTTCTAAACCACATCTTTTATATGATTATTTTAAACAACGATTTGCTCAAGTAACAAATCCTGCAATAGATCCTTTAAGAGAAAGTTTAGTGATGTCTCTAGAAACACATTTAGGGCCTAAAGGAAATTTACTCCGACCTAGCCCTAAAATGGCAAGGTCTATTCAGTTAGATTCACCGATTATTAATGAGGCTGATTTACAAAAGCTATGTGATACTGGCTTTAGCGTTGTAAAGATTAGTACTGTATTTCAGCAAGATATTGAACCAGTTCAATTCCAAGTAAAGATTGCTGAAATTTGTAATGTAGTAGTGCAAAAAGTAAAATCTTCAACAGAGATTATTGTACTAACAGATAAAATTTCTATAGTCAGTAAAGGCCAAATATTTTTACCTCCATTATTGATTGTTGGTGCAGTACATCACCATTTAATACAAAATAATCTGCGGCATAAAGTATCAATTGTAATTGAAACTGGACAATGTTGGAATACTCATCATTTTGCATGCCTGATTGGCTATGGTGCAAGTGCAATCTGCCCTTACTTAGCTTTTAAAACGGCAAGACAATGGTGGTACCAAGAAAGAACGCAAAAATTAATGGCTACGGGGAAAATTCCTCAATTAGATTTACAACAAGCTCAAAATAATTATAGAGTTGCTATAGAAACAGGACTGCTAAAAATATTGTCTAAAATGGGTATATCTTTAGTCTCAAGCTACCATGGAGCACAAATATTTGAAATCCTTGGTTTAGGTCCAGATATAGTAGATATAGCTTTCATAGGAACTACTTCACGATTACAAGGTATGAGTTTAGTAGAGCTTAATCAAGAAGTTCAAAAAACCTATGAATCAGCATTTTTTGTAGAGATACCCAAAAAATTAATCAACTTAGGATATGTACAATATCGGCCCGGAGCTGAGTATCATGTAAATAATCCTCAAATGTCTAAAACGCTTCACAAAGCAGTCAGGTCACAAGACCAGTTACTTTATAATAAGTATAAATTGCTTTTAGAAAGTAGGCCTCCAACTAACTTAAGAGATCTTCTTAAAATAAGTAGTATAAATTCTCCTATTGGCATTGAAGATGTAGAGCCAGTAGAATCAATTTTATCAAGATTTTGTACTGGTGGTATGTCATTAGGTGCACTTTCTCGTGAAACACATGAAACTTTAGCTATTGCTATGAACCGCATAGGAGGTAAATCTAATTCTGGAGAAGGAGGAGAAGATCCACAAAGATTTACGCCTATACAAAATGTTAATTCTGTAGGGATTACAGAAAACTTAACTCATTTGAAAGGTTTAAAAAATGGTGACCTTGCTAATTCAGCAATTAAACAGATTGCATCTGGACGTTTTGGCGTGACTCCAGAATATTTAATGAGTGGTGAGCAGCTAGAAATAAAAATTGCTCAAGGTGCAAAACCAGGTGAAGGTGGTCAATTACCTGGGCAAAAAGTTAGTCCTTATATAGCCGAGCTACGTAACTGTAAGCCAGGTGTTACATTGATCTCACCGCCACCCCATCATGATATTTATTCTATTGAAGATTTATCGCAATTAATTTTTGATTTACATCAGATTAATCCTAAGGCAAAAGTCTCAGTTAAATTAGTGTCAGAGATAGGTATTGGTACAATTGCAGCAGGAGTTGCTAAAGGTAATGCTGATATTATACAAATTTCTGGTCATGACGGAGGCACAGGTGCTTCACCTTTAAGCTCTATCAAGCATGCAGGTAGCCCTTGGGAGCTGGGCTTAACAGAAGTTCATCAATTACTAACAAAGAACCATTTAAGGAATAGAGTTCTTCTTAGGGTTGATGGTGGATTGAGAACTGGTTTAGATATTATAATGGCTGCTATCATGGGGGCAGAAGAGTTTGGTTTTGGTACTATTGCGATGATTGCGACTGGTTGTGTGATGGCTAGAATTTGTCATACAAATAATTGTCCTGTCGGAGTAGCTACGCAAAGACAAGACTTACGCAATCGCTATCCTGGAGTACCTACTGATTTAGTAAATTTTTTTATTTTTATAGCTGAAGAAACAAGATCAATCATGGCTGAATTAGGCTTTCGTAATTTAAATGATATAATTGGATCTGTGCATCTACTGCAAGCCAAAGATCAAATTAAATTAACTAAAACAAAAAACTTTAGTATTAATGCACTTCTAGTAGATTGTGGTATACCGCTAGACCTACATCCTAGTAACGGTGTTAGAGCACATGGGAATGGTCCAGTGCTAGACGATGAACTATTGGCAGATCCTATAATTTTAGATGCTATCAACTCACAAAGCATAATCACGAAACAAGTAAAAATAGTAAATACTAATCGGTCTGTTGGCGCAAGAATTTCTGGTAAGATTGTGCAGTTATATGGTAACAAAGGATTTACTGGTAAAATCCATTTAAACTTTCAAGGTGCTGCGGGACAAAGTTATGCAGCATTTATTTGCAAAGGTATGTATTTTACTTTATTTGGAGAGGCAAATGACTACGTCGGTAAAGGAATGAATGGAGGGGAAATCATAATTCGTCCACAGTTAAGTGCAAAATACAATGCATCTAATCAAGCGATTATTGGTAATACTTGCTTATACGGTGCAACTGGAGGATTTCTTTTTGCTAATGGACAAGCTGGAGAAAGATTTGCCGTAAGAAATTCATTAGCTCAAGCTGTTGTTGAAGGTGTGGGAGACCATGCCTGTGAATATATGACAGGTGGAGTAGTTGTTGTTATCGGGAACTCTGGTCGCAATATAGGAGCAGGCATGACAGGTGGAATAGCATACTTTTTAGATGAAGACTCTGATTTGTTACTTAAAATTAATCAAGATATAGTTTTAGCTCAAAAAATTGTAACATATGAAGCAGAACAGCAGTTAAAAGAGCTATTGCAAATGCACTTATTAAAAACAGACAGCCAAAAAGCAAAACAAGTCTTAGATGAATGGTCTAAATTTTTACCCATGTTTATACAAATTGTTCCACCATCTGAACGAAATAGTTCTTTGACAAATCAAGCTTTATCATTAGATGAAAGGGTTATTTAATATATAATAAGTTTTACTTTTTGTGAAGTTTTTCTAATTCACTTACTGCATGTAGAAAAATACGTTTAAAATGGATAGCAATCTAATTCACTCTGTTATTTATATTGTATTTTATTTATTTATTATTATAATACCCCTTATGGCTCATAATGTAAAAGTATACGATACATGTATTGGTTGTACTCAATGTGTTCGTGCTTGTCCTTGTGATGTTCTAGAAATGGTACCTTGGGATGGTTGTAAGGCAGGTCAAATTGCCTCCTCTCCAAGGACTGAAGATTGTATTGGTTGTAAGCGATGTGAAACGGCATGCCCTACAGACTTTTTAAGTGTAAGAGTTTATTTAGGTGCAGAAACAACTAGAAGCATGGGGTTAGCTTACTAAATTATGCTTACTTAGTTGATCTATTTTTACATTATTCTAGCTCCGTACTAGAATAATGTGAAAATCACTTACGTTCATAGAGTTGTTTTTCTTAAATATCTAAAACTTAATAAAATCATGGCACTATATTATCAAATTAAAGAAGCATGTAAAAACAAGACACTCCTAAAAGTAATTATAGGCTTAGATAATTTTAATTTAGGAGATACTGTCCGAAAAGTGCAATCTGCTGAACGAGCAGGAGCTACATATGTAGATATTGCTGCTAATGTTCAAATATTAAGAGAAGTAAAGTCTATTTCTTCTATTCCCATTTGTGTTTCCTCAATTAATATAGACGAGCTTATTGCTTGCTTTTTTGCGGGAGCTGATATTTTAGAAGTTGGTAATTTTGATATTTTTCATACAAAAGGTTTGAACTTTTCAAAAGAACAAATTTTTAATTTAGCAAAAGACCTTAGAGTTAAACTACCTGAAGCATGTATTTGTGTTACTATTCCTCATAAATTAAGTCTTAATGACCAGATATTATTAGCTATACAATTAGAAAAGATACCAATAGATTTAATTCAAACAGAGGGGTATAGTAGTCATAATAATCAGAGTGAAAATCATTTACTCTATTCTATATCGAATGCATCATCATCTTTATCCAGTACATATGTTTTTTCGAAATACATTAGTATTCCTATCATTAGCTCTTCCGGTATTAATCCATTAACAGCTCCTATCGCGATCTCTTATGGTGCTTCTGGAGTTGGCATAGGTTCTTTTTTTAACTTGAGTAGTTCTTCTTTTTTGCGATCAAAAAATATAGGTTCTGTTGTATATTCAATTCATAATAGTCTGCTTCTACATTATGATACTTCAGAGTTTTCCATTGTAGTAAATTCTGCTTGGATCCAGAGTACTCAACAACTAAGCTCTATAAATAGTTATCATCTTATAAAACCTAAAAGTTAATTAATACATATATAGATCTTTTGCAAATAACTATAATGAAAATAAAGTCAAGTGATATTAGTGCAGAAATACGAAAAATTCTTTTTCTAATATTGGCAGTAATATTTGCTCTGTCATCATGGTTTTTTGTGAAAAAGCAATACCAGTTGAAGGGTTATTCCATTTTCATTGAGTTTGATAATGCCAACGGAATACGTCCAGGAACTCCTTTACGTCTCAGAGGAATTAATATAGGTTCTGTTGTTGACTTAATAAGTGAAATCAATTCTGTCTTAGTACTTGTTGACATTAATAGTAGTGTAATAGCAATTCCAAAAAATTCATTAATAGAAACAAATCAAACAGGTCTATTAAACGATACAGCTATTGATATCTTGCCTTTAGACTTGATAATGCAAAAAGATGAAAATTCTGCACCAAGCCCATTATCATCTGAATGTTTAAGCTCACGGATTCTTTGTCATCTTTCATATGTAGAAGGAGAGCGAGGCTTGAATTATGATGATCTAATTCGTGCTACGACGAGAATATCTCAAAGATTTGATGATCCTCGTTTCTTCAATTTATTCTATACATTTTTACAAAATGGTATCGAGTTCTCAGATAATATAGTTACTATCTCTTCATATGTTTCTCATTTTATTGCCGCATTTGTAGATGTGAATAAAAGATAATTGTCATATAGTAACCAGAAAAATAAAAATAGTAACAATATAATTATAGACTGTTATTTACATGTAAATATGGGTATTAGTGAAAGAAAAACATTAGTGTTAGATTTTTTAAAGCCTGTAATAGAGTTAGAAAAGCAAATCTTACATCTAAATAATGTTATTAGCAGTAATAATATTATAATTAGTGATGAACTGAAGGTATTTCAGGAAGAATTATTGGGTTTAAAGAAAGATATTTTTACATCTTTAGCTCCTCTTCAGCGTTTACATTTAGTTAGGCAAGCAGAAAGACCAACAACATTGGATTATATTCCTTACTTATTAGATAACTGGATTGAACTGCATGGTGATAGGGGTGGCGCTAATGATCCTGCATTAGTTGGAGGTATTGGTAAACTAGGTACACAAACTGTTGTATTTATTGGTCATCAGAGGGGGAAAGATACTAAAGATAATGTCGCAAGAAATTTTGGGATGCCATCTCCGGGTGGATACAGAAAGGCACTTAGATTGATGCAACATGCTAATCGATTCAGCTTGCCTATTATCACATTTATTGATACACCTGGTGCTTGGGCTGGTATAGAGGCTGAACGCTTAGGTCAAGGTGAAGCAATAGCTATGAATTTAAGAGAAATGTTTTCTTTTGATGTGCCAATAATTTGTACTGTTATTGGTGAAGGAGGATCTGGTGGAGCGTTAGGTATAGGCATTGGAGATTCTATGCTTATGCTGGAGTATGCTGTTTATACTGTTGCTACTCCCGAAGCTTGTGCAGCTATATTATGGAAAAATAGCCAACAATCTCCGGAAGCTGCAGAAGCACTTAAGATCACTTCATCTGATCTCAAAGTTTTAGGTATTATTGACCATATTGTTCCAGAACCATTAGGAGGTTCACAAGCCGATCCTAGTATAGCAGCTTCTAACCTGAAAAAAATTCTTTCAAGGGAACTACAAGGATTATTGTTATTAGATAGTGATGAAAGAAAAAAAAGGAGATATTCTAAGTTTAGACAGATGGGTACTTTTTATGAATATTAGTAATATTAATTAAGTTGATTATAGCTAAGCTAAGAAGCTATGCCCTGCATAAAACGCTAAGAATTAAAATTATGCAGGGATAATTATTTAGCTTATAACACCGGTACTACGAAGCCCTAGAATTGTGCCTGCACCAATTACATGACCTAAGCTTGTCGTCGCCAGCAGTTCTGCTAATCCAAAACCTTCCAGTCCAGAAATTGGAATAGAAAGGCCTGGATTTCTGACTTGTATCGCATATCTTCCTATACTTACTGCAACTATGTTACTAATTATCATAATAATAGCTATTTGAGTTGACCACATTGTATTTGGAGTTGCTAGCGATATTAAATTATAAGTATCCATTGTATTGTAATTAATATTAATTGTTTTGTTCATAATCATTGATTATGAATATATTAGAATATCTATATCATAATTGAGAATAATCTTTTCTTCAATTATAACATTATAAGAATTAACATTCTCTTTATTTTACCCACTTGTCTTTTTTATGAAACCCAACCATAGCTATGCAATCCTTGGCCAAGGAAATTGACCCCAAGATAGCAAATCCACACAATAAAAAAGCCTATTGAAGCAAGTACAGCTGGTTTTTTTCCTTGCCAAGATTTAGTTAGTCTAGAATGTAGATACGAAGCGAAAATTAACCAAGTAACCAATGCCCATGTCTCTTTAGGATCCCAACTCCAATATGAGCCCCAGGCTTCATTGGCCCAAACGGCTCCAGAAATAATTCCAATAGTTAATAGAGGAAAGCCAAGGCCAATAACTCTATAACTTAAATTATCTAAGCTTTCTAGTAAATTCATCCTCGGTAGAGATGGCGGTAATATATTTTTCTTGTTTTCATAGCTTATATTACTTAGAGATTGTTGTGGGCGCACGGTATACCCTGTAGAGTTTCCTTTTAAAGCAATAGACTCACCTTGTGTAATAAGGAGGAAGAATATAGATAAGAGAGACCCTATAATTAAAAAAGCATAGCTTAGCATCATGATTGTTACATGCATCATTAGCCAATTAGACCTAAGAGCTGGTACTAAAGGACTTGCTGACTGCATTTCTGTAGGAAGTGATAGGCTAGCAAAAGCAATTATAAATAGTTGAATAGGTGTACTGATAGCACCTATAATCTGGCTATTTACTTTCTTTTCAATTAGTATTTGTACAAATGTTAAGCACCATGTCAGAAAAACTAACGATTCATATAAATTACTCAAAGGAAAGTACCCATTTATAGTCCACCTGGATGATAAAGCAAGAGCTAGTAATATATTGACAAGTATAACGCCAAGGCGGCTTATTTGTTTAAGTTTAGTTAATTGAGGAAATGCAATACTTCCCCAATAACTACACAAAGTAATCAGTAATAAAGCAAAAGAGGTATTAATGCAGTTATTGTGCATTATATTCCAATTCATAATAAGCTCCGATAAATGATATCTTTAATAATTATTTATATCTATATTATATGTCATTAAAATGCATTTCTATAGCTTTTTATAATTTCTAATACTAATAAAAACTAAAACGACTAACTATATAAAAATAAGTTAGTCGTTTTAGTTAATTCCTACACTAAAGATGTTAGCTTAATGAATTGATAATATAATCTAATGCGGCAGCATATTCGCTACCTGCTTGAGCAGACATATCACGTGGTACACATAGTCTATCACGTGTGAATACAAATGCAGCAACATAAGATGCTGCAGGCAGATTTAATGTTCTATAAACTTCACGAGCACCAGCGATACCCCATTCATCAAGAGGACCAGTTCCGCCAACTACTAATGAATAATTTACAAGACGCATATAATGATCAATATCTCTATAGCATTTGTTTACTTTTTCTTGACTATCACCAGCTTCACCTGGATTTTTCAAGTAAGAATACTTAGCGAAACAAGCATCGCCACCTTCTTTAACAACAGCTTCATGATTACTTGCAAGCTTTTCAGCCGCTTCTAATCTTGCAGAAGCACGTTGTATATTTCCTTGAATAGACTCAAGATCTGAAGATGAAGGGTAACGACCAGCAGCATCTGCTGCACTGATCGTAGTAGTCATAACTGATTTCATAGTGATCTCCTTAATGTATTAATTGTTAAGATTTGGTTTTGTATACTAAATCTCTCACAAGTATATTTAGCTAATTGCAGCTGCAACTCTATCACAATAGCTCGCAAATTCTGAAGCTAGACCTGAACAGTCACCTGCAGTAGAAGACATTTTGCGCAGAGAAGCTGTGTTAGTAATAAAAGCAACAGCAGAACCTTTCATAATGCTTACAGCTCTTACTGAAGAGTTAGTTGGAACACCTAAAGCAATATAAGTTTCTTTAAGACCATTAAGACAACGATCTTCTAATACAGAAGGATCACCAGCTAATAAAGCATAAGTAGCGTAACGTAGAATTATTTCGCCATCTCTTAAGCAAGCAGCCATACGACGATTTGTATAGCAATTTCCACCAGGAGCAATCAGGCCAGGATTTTCACAAATCATACCTGATACAGCATCAGAAACGATGCAACTAGCATTAGAAACGATGAAGTTTACAGCATCTAAACGAGTGTTACCGTCTTCAATGAACTTTTTAAGAGCTTGTAAGTCACTGCCTCCAACATAAGCAGCTTTAGCGTCTGAATTAACTACAACTCTAGAAAATGCGTCAAGCATGGAGCTCTCCCTATTACAAATATAAAGGACTTGGCTGTTTCAGCTGTCAATTAATTGGCAGCTGATGTATTAGTATCGAAATTACAATATATGTTATACTATGATTTATTGTAATAACAAATCAATAAAACGTAATATTTAATATTGTCGAGTATAAAACTTTCAGGGTATATTTTCTCCTATATTTTTACTACGAATAATGAATTTTATTACATTATCCTTTATCAACATATACCTAAGCATTAAAGAAAGATACTTCCTACTTTCTTGCAGATTTAAGTCATTGATTTTTCTTTGAATAAGGGCAAGTTTCAGTTGTTGTTCAAGACTTAGATTATTAAGTTTATCCATTTTTATCTTTAATCCTTTCCAAGTTTAGATCTAATATAAAGAATATCTATTTACATAATCTTTGAATACTTTTTTATATATTAATTTCTTTAATTTCTATAAAAAATTGAAATTTATATTTACTAAACACTTCTACTTTTTTTTTCATAGTATACTTTATCTATATGCTAGTACTTTTTTTGCTATTCTAGTTTAGCAAATTTTTTTAAAGTAACATCACATATATAAATAATAATTTAGGATTCTAATATATTATTCAAATAATACCATCTATAAAAATAGATAGAATACATTATCCCCGCAATTAAATATGTCTATTCCAATACTAAACTACTCTTTGTCTACTCAAAATCAACGTGTCAATGGCTTTGAAGTATACCCAGGAGATGAGCAACCTAAAATTTATACTACTGATAATTTGCCAAATGCAACGTCAATGGATGAAATTATTTGGGCTGCTTATCGTCAAATATTGAGTGAACACCAAATACTGAAAAGCTCCAGAGAAATATGTTTAGAATCCCAGCTTCGTTTTAATCAAATTCAGATTAAAGATTTTATTAAAGGTTTGCTCCTTTCTGAAGCATTTCGCAAATTAAATTATGATGTCAATAATAATTACCGTTTTGTTGAAATGTGTGTGCAAAGAGCACTAGGTAGAGATGTTTATAATAATAGAGAAAAATGTGCTTTTGCTATTGTTATCGGTGAAAAAGGATTAGATGCTTTTATTGATTTATTATTAAATAGTGAAGAATATCTTGAAAATTTTGGAAGTACAGTAATTCCTTATCAACGTAGGAGAATTATTGCTCAAAGAAGTAAAGGAGAAATGCCTTTCAATATAAAAACACCAAGAGCTTCTCAGGATTTTATGACCAAAGGAAATATGCCAAGGCTAAATTGGGCTGGTCCTATTCGTAAATTTCGTCCACAAGAGCAATATCCTAAAGCAGGTGACCCAGCACTCTTTTTAAACATGGTAACTGATATAGTTTAAAATAAGATGTAGTTTGTTTATTTAGGTCAAATGTTATACAATTTGACCTTTAATATATGCTTATAATTAAGAGTAACTTTATATTTAATTTTAACTACCCAATTTAAAGGCATCTACAAAAAATCCATAGATGACTCCTACTTTTATATTATTAATATATAGAAGCATAAAGTTATTCTTCCTAAAATAACCATTAGTATACATTTTTTTGCTTGTGATTTCATAGCAAGTAACTATAATAGCAGCTCCTATTATACCCCAATCCCCAGTTTGACCAGGTATAGTTGACAAAGTATTAGAAATAAAAAAGCCAAATAGTATGCTCAAAATTCCAAGACTCAAATCTACTAATTTATTGTCAAAGATTTGAATAGTGAATCTGTATAATTTGGTAATCATTACTTCTATTCTTGTTTTCAATATTATCTCCTTATTGTAGATTATACTAAAAAACCTAGAGTCAATTGAAAGTTAAAGATTCTGCTCACCTAAATTGTCAGCCATATATTCCAATGGTTTAAGAAGAATACTTGTATCACGAATATTAAAATTCTCAACTCTAGCAATTTCTTCAATAACATCTTGAATTAGTCGTATACTTCTTACGGTAGGTCCAATAGGTACTTCTAATGAGTTATATGTCTCTCTTAAACCATCTAAAACTCGCTCATCTAGTATATTTAAATCTCCAGCAACGATAGCATAACTACAGTATCTTAAATAGTAGTCTATATCTCTTAAACATGCTGCATATCTGCGTGTCGTATATGAATTACCACCAGGTCTTAATAATTCGGGTTGTTCTTCATATAATTGTGCAGAGGCTTCTTTTACAATAGTAGAGGCATTACTATTAATTAATCCAGAAATTAAAATTCGATCTAGACCACTATTAAAATAAGTCTTAAGCTCATTTATAGCTTCTAGGTCTAAATATTTACCTGCAACATCATATCTATTTACTACTTTGGAAATAGCATCTTCCATAATTTAAATCTCCTAAACGTTACAGACATTAACTCAATTTATTCAATTAGATAAAATGAATTATTTTGTCTTTATTATATCTAATATAAAGTAATTTTTTACTTCCATGTGCGAAACTTGATACCTATTAACATAAATGCTCAAAAAATAAAGCATCAATTACTTAATTAGTAATAGAAAAAAGTAAAAATATTTATATAACTATTGTTATAATTTAGTAAACTATAAGTATTTAATTTATATAATAATATTATATGGTTACTACAGAACCAGGTTTTTTTTTAATGGGGAATAAGTATAATTATCCGTTAAATTCTGCCAATGATTTAGGCATGTCTTCTAAATATGGATTAATTACCAAAAGAGAAGATTATACTATTAGTTTTTTGTTTTATTATATTAATAAATGCTCAAATAATTATCGCATATCCTGTCCCATATTATTTACTTCTTATAGAGCAATAACTTTATCTAAATTAATTGAATTACATAGAGCAGTTATGATACAAATTTCTCCTGAGCACGCATTGTACATTGGTATAGAATTAATGAAAGCAGAACTATCTTTAATAATAGATCATGATTATATTCAAAACTAAGAATACCTAAATAGTATTAATGAACATAGAATTTTTGTGTTGCCATATGTAGTTCTTTAAAATTAGAATATCCTGACTTTTTTAGTAAAATTTTAAAAACTGTTTTAGTTTCATATCGATGAAATCGATGCTGATATCTAATACAGAGTCGTGCTAGATCGAATACTTCTTTTTGTGTTATAATATTGCAGTATATTATTTCTTTTAGAATAGATCTATCTTCAGACCACAAAGGTTCATAAATCATTTCATTATCTAAAGTTTGCAAATTAATTAGCATTTTCATAATTTTTTATTTCAATAAAGAGCATGTAACTCAGCGGATAGAGTGCCAGATTCCGGTTCTGGAAGTCGAGGGTTCAAGTCCTTCCTTGCTCGATCAATCGATATCTTGACTTGCTGTATTTAATTTATTATATTAAATTTGATCTTAACCATTTAGGGACTGTCTGGTTTCTACATATAAATACATCTTATAAGAGTCAAAGGGAAAAAGTTTAAGTTCAACTTTTAAAATAAAGACTTAAAATTTAAATGCAAAAAATCAAATTGTTACTTTTAATCGGACTTTAGTTGCTGTATAATTATATATTATGTAGAGATACTAAAATTTGTAATCAGATCTTAATTTAATATATTAATCTTGATTAGAGTAATATTACGCTCTTAGCTTGAATTTCAATACTAAGTATTAAGCTAAGAAAAGTCAATAATTGTAATAGATAAATGAACTTCCTCAAAATTAATAAGTGAATTTTTTATTAATTACTTTTACATATGATGTATTAATATGGACGTGGGTTCGAATCCCACCAGTTCCATAAAGATTAAAGACGACAAAGTTTATATAGATAATACATCTATCAATTATTGATTTTAGTCATACCCAATTGATTAAACTTAATAAAATATTTGTAGTTGGTGGTATGTGCAATAAGTGTTATGATTATAATTATAATTTTATTATTTTGATACACAGCAACTTATGGCTCTATTCAATTTTATTTCTCTTGTATCTTCTACACAAATAGTAACTGAAAACAGAGAATTGCAGCAGTTACCAACTCAATTGGTTCATCCATTTCATCGGCAAGAAAAGATTTTAAGTTCTAAAATGAAAAAATTTCCTATATATAGTAATAATTCACATCGCAAATTACTTATTGCAACTGAGTCAATTTATCGATTTTCAAATTCTTATAATGGTAATCCTACATTAATTAATGATTTAATTAATAAATATTGGCAGCAAACAATATTTCTTTCTGCATCTAGTCCAGTTTCTAAAGAATATATTAATCAAATTATTAAACAAGATAGTTTACTTATTAAGCAATTAAAGAAAAAATTATTAATTACTTTTAGTAATGCTTTACTTGATGGACGTATTGACTCTAATACATTAGTTCAACCAAGCTTTACAACAAGCCTACCTTTTGATTGCATAAAGTATCAATGGAAAAAAAGTTTTAATCTAATGTTGTCTTTTAATCTATTGAAAGCTCTTAAAATAGGTAAAAATACATATTTCCCAACTAAAACGCAGCAAAAATTAATTCAAAAACTAAAAAATAATAATATTCCACTTTTCGTCGTAACTAACTATTTTAGACAGATTATTGTGTCTGAACCTTCTAATAGAATATTAAATCAAAGAAACCTAAAAAATAATTTATTACATTGGTATACTGATCAAATATTACAGGCTCAACCAAATCAAGGTCTATATGAAAGCTGGTTTTTTGTTAACCCTAAAGATGCTGATGAATATAAAAATTATATTATTTCTCGGTATAGTCGTTCATCAAAACAACATAAACTATCTGTTACTTCTAGTCAATTAGATTTTTATTATCGTCTAAATAGAGATACTCCAGCTAAGATGGAATTTCGTCTTTTTCCTGATCTTCAAGAAGTTGGAAAATTACTTAAAGAGTATAAAAAAACGAAAAATATGGTTTTTGATAAAAGGCAAAATTATGGTACATCATATTTTCAAGGTCAACCTCTTTATTTTATTGAACCAGTATTGAGTACCAAAAAGAATAACAAAGAAAAACTTCTAATAAATTATTCTTATAATATACCTAATGATATATCTCTAAAAAAATATACAGCAGCTTTTTTAACAAAAGATAGTGCATTAAAAGGTTGGAAGTACTTTAGAGAACAGATGAAGGAATATAACTTACCAGTTGAACCAAAACTGAGAGTCTATAATTTGGAAGATTTTCTAAAGGATCTTGAACTTACTAAAGCGAGTAACATACTCTTTATACCAGGCTTAGATTCATATAAGCAGATTGAGCAACAACATCTTGACACTAAAAGTAAGACACAATTAGTGTTAACACGTGATTATACTACTTCTTCTATTTCAACTAGCCAATTATGGTTTAAGAGGTTAATATTGTCACTTACAAGTAGACAACCACCAATTTGGTAGTTTTCTACTTCGATTAATTACTTGCGTGAATAATACTCTACAACTAATAATTCATTTAGTTGTAAAGCAACCCATTCTCTTTCAATTATTCCATTAACTTTTCCAGTCAATTTGGACGAGTCTAATTCTAAGTGATTGGGTATATTTGCTAGCCCAGGAAAACTTAAATAGTTTTCTATTAAGTCACGTGAACTTTTCTGCTTTTTGACAGTGATATAATCCCCAGGCTTACATTGATAACTACCAATAGAAACTATTTTATCATTGACTGCAATGTGTCCATGATTAACAAGTTGCCTAGCTGCTGGAATTGTTGGTGCCATGCCTAATCGAAAAATTGTATTATCTAATCTCATTTCTAATAGTTGTAGCAATACTTGGCCAGTAGGACTTTGCACTCGTTTAGCTGTTCTAACATATCTTAAAAGCTGTTTCTCATTGAGACCATAATTAAATCGTAATTTTTGTTTTTCTTCTAATCTTACAGCATATTCAGAAGGCTTTCTATTTTTATCGCCATGTTCACCTGGGCGAGCTTGTTTTTTAGATACTTTACGGCTTAAACCTGGTAAGTCACCTAGTCTACGACATATTTTTATTCTTGGACCCTTATATCTTGACATATATAGATTGCTCCTATGATGCATTTATAATATTTTATTTTTTAGGCGTCAGTATCATAACCATATTTTTACCATCACGAGAAGGAGCTTGTTGTACTTCAGCATTTTCTATTAGGTCATGAGCCATTTTTTTTAACAGTTCAATTGCAAGATTTGCGTGTTGTATTTCTCTCCCTCTAAAAGTAATAGTTGCCTTAACTTTATCTCCAGAGTTTAAAAACCTGAGAGCCTGATTGATTCGTACTTGATAATCATGCTCTTCTATTTTATACCTCATTTTTACTTCTTTGAGATTAGCATTATGCTGTTTTTTCTTTGCTTCCTTGGCCTTTTTTTCTTGGTTGAATTTATATTTACCATAGTCTACTATACGACAAACTGGAGGTGTGGATTTATCACTAATTAAAACTAGATCTAGCCCCATATTTTTGGCTGACTCTAAAGCTTCAGATATTGATAAAATACCTACTTGTGTCCCCTGAACATCAATTAACCTAATCTCTGCAAATTGAATTCGTTCATTGATTAGTGGTGATTCACTATTTTTTTTCTTAAAATTTTTTTGTTTATCTAACACTATTTCCAAGTATGTGTAGCTTCTTTAATTATAAAAAAATATTTTGAAATATCTAGAAACTAGTATAACATTAGATAGCATATAATAACATATGCTTAGAAAGTAGGGTTTAATTCATTAAATTAATGTCTTAGGATTCTGAGCATGCAAATCTACTCTCAGCAAAGCGATAGGGATGGCATAAAAATGAAACATACATTATCTGTATTAGTAGAAGATGAGGCAGGAGTTTTATCTCGGATAGCTGGCCTATTTGCACGTAGAGGTTTTAATATTGAAAGTTTAGCTGTTGGTCCAACAGAACAAAGTGGGATATCTCGAATTACAATGGTTGTACCAGGTGATAATAGAACTATTGAACAATTGACCAAGCAGCTATATAAGCTCGTAAATATTCTAAAAGTACATGATGTAACTAATATTCCTTCTGTTGAAAGAGAACTGATGTTGCTTAAGATTCATGCATCTAAGGAATTTAGATCTAGTATTTTAGAAATAGTAAATATTTTCAGAGCACATGTTGTTGATATTGCTAAAACCTCTTTAATTTTGGAAGTAACTGGTGATCCTGGTAAAATTGTAGCTCTTGAGCAATTATTATCACAATATGGAATTGTTGAGATCGCAAGAACTGGAAAAATTTCTTTAACGCGTACATCTAATGTAAATACTGAACTTTTACGTAATTCTACAAGTATATATAATAATATATTATTGGAACGATAGTGTTACAACTTTACCCATCGGGCAGGACTATCTAAAAAAGATAAGCATTCAATTATATCCCAATCAATTTCCATAGATTTTTTATAATAATAAATATTAACCGATATAATAGGTTGAGATGGATTAAACTTAGCTTGTGATTTAATAAAACTAGAACAATGTTGCTTCATAACTTTTTGGTAAGTTACGCAATTATTAACATACATACAATTAATACAAATACACATATAAAATATTATTTTATTCTAAAAATGGGGGTGGAGGGACTTGAACCCTCACGATCATTGAAGATCAACAGATTTTAAGTCTGTTGTGTCTACCATTCCACCACACCCCCGTATTATCTTAGATTTTAGGCGGCACCCAGATTCGAACTGGGGATGAAGGATTTGCAATCCTCTGCCTTACCACTTGGCTATACCGCCTTGGATAATATATATACTAACATACATTATCAGATAAATAATTAAGTATTTACTTCTTGAGAGAATAGTCTACTTTTCATTATATCTTCAGACTGTATTGTGACCAAGTCTAACTTAGTTAACATTTTATCTCCACTTGCAAAAATCCTATTAGCTTGCCTCATTCTAGCACGGTCTATTGCATTACGAATACTCCTTGCATTAGCAAAATGTGGCTGTTTCATCCTACGACTAGTGTATTCAAGTAAGACTTGGTCAGCATCTGGAGCAAAGCAATACTGCTGATCTTGTAGCATTAATTTTGCTATTTGTAATAGCTCTTCAGAAGAATAATCAGGAAAGTCTACATGGTTAGTTACTCTTGATGACAACCCTGGATTGGACTCATAAAATTTATCCATTTTATCTTTATACCCTGCAAAAATAACAACTAAATCATCTCTTTGATTTTCCATAACCTGTAATAGAATTTCTATTGATTCTGCTCCATAATCCCGTTCATTATCTGCTTTGTATAAGTAATATGCCTCATCAATAAATAAGACTCCACCCATGGCTTGCTTTAAAACCTCTTTTGTTTTAGGAGCTGTATGACCAATATATTGTCCAACTAAGTCATCTCTTGTTACAGTTAGCAAATGTCCTTTACGAATATATCCTAATCTATTGAGAATATCTGCCATTTTCATAGCGACAGTAGTTTTTCCTGTTCCAGGACTACCTGTAAAAGACATATGTAAACCAGGACTACCTGAAACTAAATCTAAACTTTTTCTCAGTCTGTCTATGAGTAGTAATGCTGCTATCTCACGAATTCTAGTTTTTACAGGAAGTAGTCCTACTAATTCTTTTTCTAATTCATCTAATACGTCTTGAATCTGTGTTTTATCATACTCTTCTTGTAAATTTACAAGAGTATCATTTGAAAAATTTTGTTGCATTTTTGTCAACCTTTAAGCAAGTTTAAATGAACAAAAGAAATTATTCTAAAATAATTTCTTTTGTAATAACTATTGTACTCTGTTACTAAAATTTATCTGAGATGAATTTTAGTAACGTGACCCTTCAGGTCTTTCTGTAGCATAACTATGAATACTATACTTTTGACTACGTCCAGTATGTTCTGTTCTTAATAATGCAAATCCGGGTTCAGAAGATGGTCTATTGATGATGAATGATAAAGAACAACTCTCAACCCCTCTAGTATTATCAAAAGCATTGACCTTAATATAAACATTAGGATTTGCTTTACGACAGCTTGCAATTTCATACATTACAGCTGCAGGATCTTGTATATCAAATAATGGTAATCCCCATAATTCCCAATATGCATTTCTTGGATGTGGGTCATCAGTATGCTCAACGTTGATAGACCAGTTCTTCGAAATTGCATAAGCAACTTGTTTTGAAATTTGTTCGTCAGTTAAATCTGGTAGGAAGGAAAAGGCTCCTTGTGTTAGTCTCACTATTTTATACTCCTTTAATTATTAGGCAAATAGTATTTTTATTTTTTTACTTCTAAAAAGTTAGAAGTAAAAATGGCTTTATTGCTATCTAAACGTTAGCTGTTGCAGTCTCCACAAAGTCAGCTGTATCCGTTGAAGTGTAATTAAAGCTAATATCTTTCCATAAGTCTAAAGCTGTCTGTAAAGGACCACAAGTTTTAGCAGCATCTCTAAGAATTTGAGGACCTTCAGCTAAATAATCACGCCCTTCATTTCTTGCAACTACCATAGTTTCTAAAGCAACACGGTTAGCAGTTGCACCAGCCTGGATACCATCGGGATGTCCAATTGTACCACCACCAAACTGAAGCACTACATCATCTCCAAGATAATCTAAAAGTTGGTGCATTTGTCCACAGTGAATACCACCAGATGCAACAGGAGTACATTTTCTTAGAGAAGCCCAGTTTTGTTCAAAGAATATACCTTGTGGTAAATTAACAGGTAAGTGACTTTCAAGTAGAGTATTATAGAATCCTTTAATCATTAAAGGATCACCTTCTAATTTACCTACAACAGTACCTGCGTGAATATGGTCAACACCTGCCATGCGCATCCATTTACAGATTACACGGAAATTCATACCATGAATTTTTTGACGAGAGTACGTAGAGTTACCAGCTCTATGTAGATGCAAGATCATATCTTCTTTACGTGCCCATATTGCCATACTTTGTATCGCAGTATAACCGATTACAAGGTCAATCATGCAGATTACACTACCAAGCTCTGCTGCGAACTCAGCTCGTTCATACATATGTTCCATAGTAGCAGCAGTTACATTTAAGTAGTGTCCTTTAATTTCTCCTGCTGCTGCTTGAGCTCTGTTAACACCTTCCATAGAATAAAGGAATCTTTCTCTCCAACGCATAAATGGTTGAGAGTTAATATTTTCATCATCTTTAAGGAAGTCTAAACCACCTTTAAGTCCTTCATATACTACTCGTCCATAGTTTTTCCCAGATAAACCAAGTTTTGGTTTAACAGTTGCACCTAAAAAAGGACGCCCAAACTTATCCATACGTTCACGTTCTACAATAGTACCTGTTGCAGGACCTTGGAAAGTTTTTAAGTATGCAATTGGTAAACGCATATCTTCTAATCGTAAAGCTTTAACCGCTTTAAATCCAAATACGTTACCAATTATTGAAGCTGTTAAGTTGGCAATAGAACCTTCTTCAAATAAGTCAATATCATAAGAGATATATGCAAAGTACTGGTCAGTAGTATTAGGTACTGCGTCAACTTTGTAAGCTTTAGCACGATATAAATCGCAAGCAGTTAAAAGATCAGTCCAAACAACTGTCCATGTAGCTGTTGAAGATTCACCAGCAATTGCTGCAGATGCTTCAATAGGATCTACACCCGGTTGGGGTGTAACACGAAATAAAGCTAACACATCTGTTTCTTTAATTACATAATCAGGATCCCAGTAACCCATTTTTGCATATGGAATTACTCCAGACTCGTAACGTTCGTTCTTGATCCTTGTCCGTTGTTCTACGGATTGAGACATGTATTCCTCCTTGAATATAAGGCAGTTTCATTAGGTTTTGTCTTAATAACCCTTGCAGGAAAGTAAGCATTTAGTAATTTATGCAAAAGACTAAATCTTTTACAACCCTACTAATAATCTATCATTTTTTTATGATCAACTGATTATCACTTTATTTATAATAGTAATAAGTTATTTTAATGTATTTAAGTCGTAAAAAATAAATTATTCACGATTATTTTTAATTTGTGCTACAATTTGTCCAGCAAGAAAATATTTAAAGAGGTTTAATATCTTGTCAGTTTCTCAAGTGTTAGATTCAACATTCAATGAAGAAGTTTTAAATCATGAAAAGCCAGTTTTAGTTGATTTTTGGGCTCCTTGGTGTGGACCATGTCGGATGGTAGCACCAGTAGTTGATGAAATAGCTAAAGAATATAACGATACGATTAAGGTAGTTAAAATTAATACTGACGAAAACCCAAGTACAGCAACTGAATATGGTATACGTAGTATACCAACCTTGATGATTTTTAAAAATGGAGGAAGAGTTGATACTGTCATTGGTGCAGTTCCTAAATCTACCCTAGCAAGCACATTAAATAAATATCTAGATAAAAAGTAGAGGTAAATATTAATAAATGCCTAAAAAATGTTCTTTAACCGGTAAAACAAGGAATAATGGATACTCTGTATCACATTCTCATATACGTACAAAAAAAATACAAGAAGTAAATTTACAGAATAAAAAAATCTGGTCTGTAGAACAAAAAAGGTGGATTAGATGTAAAATATCTACAAAAGCAATTAAAACACTACTAAAAAGGCAAGTAGTTATTAATCAATAGCATGATTAATAGTGACAAGCAATCTATATTGTGCTATAATACTAATATTAGTTGCTCGCATTTTGCATATTAGTACTAAGATTCAGTAGTACTGATAGTAAAGATAAAGATATATTAGATAAGAGTTTATACATAATAAGAGTTTTGGGAGTATAATTATATGGAATCTATCAATTTTATCAATAATTTTGACGAAATTCAAGCTAATGACAGCCTAGAAAATAATGCTTTAATTGGCTGGTCTGCAACTTGTCTCGACCAAACAATCTCATATTATGTAGATTGTAATTGCATTGAAATAAGTCAAGATGACAACAAAGCAAGCTAGTAAAGTATAATAAAAGCAGGCTGTACATTTCAAAATTTCAAAAAATGATTTATGCAGTCTGCTTGATTATATATTATATTATTGCTAATATTGACGTAGCAATTTATTCAAATTGCTAGCATAGCTCAATTGGTAGAGCAGCTGATTTGTAATCAGCAGGTTATGGGTTCAAGTCCCTTTGCTAGCTTTTATAGTTTATAAACTTAGCTAATAGCACTTAGTCCAGCACTCTGTAATATGGGCATATTTGCTAAGCATAAATATGCAAATCCTGCTCCACCTACAGCACCAACTAAAAAGCCTGCCGTGAACTGTCCCCAACCTTCAGATGTTTGCAATGAATCTTGAGCATCATCTTTCGAAAAAGACACATTACCATACATTGATAAGCATATTGTCAAGATTATAATCAAGCCAACGGCAGATAAAAAACCAGATAAAAGAGCAACATCCGTATTTCTCAGAGGCCCTAATTTATCAAACGGTCCTACTAAGAAATAGCCATGAGCCATGCCTATTTCTAGTCCTCTCATTAATGGTGTAACTCCTCTTCTATATGCAGGTAAATTACTTAAAAAACCACGCGTGAAGCTAGAAGTACTGATAGGTGTAGATAAATTGCCTACAAAAGGGTCTTCGTTGTAAGGTTGAATAAAATCGGCCATAGTTCTGATTTCCAGATGTAATAAATGAATAATTAATATTATAGTATATATGATATAATATAATATGAGATTTTTTATTACTTTATTACAAACATTAAATTCTATTAATATTACAATTGTAATTTAACAAAACCAATTTTAGTTATAGTATAAGAAATTATTATTATTAATTTATTAATGAGGAGTATTACATGTCTATTTTTATTAGTTATATTTTATTTTTAGCAGTATTTATGGCTCTAGCAATAGGACTTTTTTTTAGTCTACAAGCAATTAAACTTATTTAAATGATCTTTCTATTAATTTAATAATCTAAATCTTAAGAGATCTGGTATTTGAGTGTTGATTGTCTACAAAACTGTATGGCAAGTAGACTTTTAACGCTATTAGTATTTATAAAATAATAATAATCAATAAATCTATTTTTGCAACATAATATCATGAGTATAAAAAAAGATTATATAGAAGGATCAAGAAGGATTAGTAATTATTGGTGGGCTATAACAATTTCTATTGGAGGTATAGGATTTTTTTTAGCTGGTATATCTAGCTATTTAAAAATTAATTTATTGCCTTTGACAACAGTTTCCAATCTTTTGTTCATCCCACAGGGTGTAATAATGACTTTCTACGGAACAATTGCAATTTTATTAAGTATATTTTTATGGCTAACTATTTTCTGGGATATAGGAGGCGGATATAATAAATTTGATACCGAAGAAGGTATAGTTACTATATTCAGATTAGGTTTTCCTGGGAAAAATAGAAATGTATGTCTAAAATATTCTATACAAGAAATACAAGCTATACGTATAAGTATACAGGAAGGACTATCGCCTAAGCGTGAAATTTACTTACAAACAAAAGATACTAGAGAGATACCTCTTACTAGAGTCGGAGAACCTTTACTTTTATCAGAATTAGAACAACAGGCCACAGAATTAGCACAATTTTTAGGAGTAGCATTGGAGGGAACTACTTAACTAACTATCAACTTACGAGTCATATACATTTCCAAACAAATATGTTATATTTATCCATAGGTCTGTTGGTGCGGGTATAGTTTAGTGGTAAAACCTTAGCCTTCCAAGCTAATGATGCGGGTTCGATTCCCGCTACCCGCTTATAAAATAAATTATGCAGGATAAACAAGCAGTATTATAGTAATTAAATGGTTTACTTAGTCATTTTAACTTCTTAATATAAAATATAAGTAGAGAAACTTAGCATACTAGATAACCTTGATATAGTAGAATCTTCAGAAGAAAACAGGTTGTATAGAAAAATTATATTTACGATCAAGATAGTAATTAAATTAATTTAAAAGATCATTTAAAGTTCAAGAGATAAAGAATATTATATATTGGTCTACAGATTAATATATACAAATATATATCGATATTGCCTATTGATAATTTTAATATAGAGTTAACCAATCTTTCCGACTAACCAACTGAACTTTTAATTAAATCTTATTTTTGTTTTTGAAAATTACATAGATCAGGCAATGCATAAGAAAATATAAAAAAAGATCCTGATTTAGACTTGAATTATAAGTAGACCATGAAATAGATTTATATTTATTAGAGTATTGTATTTGATTGATTGACATCAAATAATTTAAAACATTATAATATTAAATTGCATCTGGCTGGATTCGAACCAGCGACGTCCCTTACGGGATGGCGGATTATTAAAGTCGATTTTGATCTATTCATAAACTAAAATCTCTTCTTCAAAACCGTACATGAGACTTTGATCTCATACGGCTCCTACCTATTTATGTAATGCTTCGTACCAAAATGCTACTGCATTAATTAACAATATATAAAAGATAAATTTATTTACAACTTTTTTTAGCCCATCGATAAACTATCTTACGGATTTTTTTATCAACTTGTTGGCGAGTATGATTGTTAACTCTTAAAGTAGAATAACTTTTGTATTGATTAATTAACTTATTAATTTTATAAAAAGCCATACTTATTGATAGGTGAGTATTTGTTCTTACTCGTCCAAATCTGTCTTTATGAGATAAGATATCACGTAGACTATAGAAAAATTCATTATAATATATTGTATATAAATTATTCTGCCAGGAAGGTAAATTAGCAATAATAAATCTAGTTTTTGAGTGGATATGTCTAATATTCCAAATTTTATGATATTGAATAGGTTGAGCTGTGAAATTTAAGTCAGAGATTAAGTATAATAAAATTTGTTGAATTGATAACTTAAATCTATCAGTTTTACAAAAAGAAATCCTTCTTTTTAAGTATTCAAAAAAATTTATTGTATTAATTGATTTTTTTATGACAGGCATAGCCTGTCTGAAAAGGTTCCAACTTATTCCATTAAATAGAATCCGTTGTATGAAAATATATAAATTGTCGTACCTAAAAAAATTACTTAATTGTGAGTGTATAACTTGAACAAAAGAGTTTTTATAAAAACACTTTATTATACAATCGGCAATCCATTTAATTGTCTGAAGTTTTGATATTATATATTTTGGGGAAATATTTGTGAATAATACTTCAGTTTTAAGAGAACATATATTATTTTCATAATCGGAATTATCTTGAGCTATATTTAGCTCTTGACTCATTCGAGAAGATTCTATTTTTGGCTGCCATTCTGGTACTAGACACCATAAAATTATTTGTTTTTGTATTGGAATACTTAAATCTAAGTCATATCCTGAATAATTATCTAAATAAATATTATTTTGAATTACTTCGGACTCTTTAAATTTTTGTTGTACTTTTATATGAGCTAGTATTTTTATCGAATATAAAGATACCAGCAGTTTTTGTAAACTTTGCACTAGTGATAAATGGCACTCTTTAGAAGCTTGATAAATTTTTTTTTGTAAATAGAAGAGATTGTAATGTAAATTTGTAAGTATATTTTTATGCATACAATTTTTACATATATAAACATCGTGAATGACTATATTTTTCACTCTTTTTACCTTGATTAGAAAATATCAATAATAGGCGTAATACGTCAGCTTATTTTCATTATTACATAAAACTTTAGCTTCTTACTACTTCTTAACATTTTTAAGTTTTCGTTACCTCTACTTACCTATAATTAGGAACTTGAAAAATGATTACTCCGTTCCATATTTTCTATAGTTACTGACTTAGACTCCTCTCTATATACTTATTCTCTCTTTAAGAAATCATTCTAAGTGTGACTCATAAACACTTAGCTAGGGAGAATATAATTTAGTATTTCTAAAATATTATAAGTACTTTATTCAAGGGTTTGTTAAACTAGTCTTATCAGTTTTCCAGATGACTCGCTTTATTTTTATTAGATTAAGGTGACACCAATAAAAATGAATCAAAAGAGTTTATTTATGATTTATAAATAGCTAAAGATTAGCAGAGAAAATATAGTTGTCTCATTTACCACTTCTAGATAAATGGCTTTTGTCTATTAAGTGTTATATAATACAACCCTTAACATTCAGAAAACGGGTCACACATGAGTCCGCTGCCTTCGGCCTCTCGGCCACAGATGCATATATCATAACTATACCATTATATTTTATATTTTCCAAACTTGATTATTCATTCATACTATGATATGTTGCAACAGCTGAGGGTGAAACTCGATTCAAGTATCTGAAAATCCAGTATTTGAATATTGTATCAAGTATTACTGGAAAAGTAGAGATAAATAAAAAAATAAAGTCTCTACTTTCTGGCAGACCAAAGTGACGTAAAATTATTTCTAAGATGACTTCCCATCCATGGGGTGAATGAAAACCAACAAATATATCTGTACATAATATAATAAGGAAAGCTTTGGCTGTATCGCTTAAACCATATATCAATTCATTAATGAATGATTTAAGAATATATAATTCTCTACGCCCTGTCAAAATTAAAAAGTATATCATTATAATAGAGATTAAATCCGCTAAGATATTTTTTAAGGCATTTATACTTTCTTTTACATATTCTTGAGTAATTGTTAATGCTTGGTTTTTAATCTTTTGGGTAATAAGGTCATTCGATATATTAGGGAACTTCCCAATAAGTATTTCAAAATGTAGTTTTTCTTCATATCTTTGTAATTCAATAAATGCTCTTTCTTCTTGTGATGCATTAAGAAAAATGCCTGGTTGTCTTGTATTCCACACATAATCGATAACAGGACCGACTATAAAATGCCTAGAGATCTGATTTACAAGAATCGGAGCTAAAACTATAATCAGTAAATATTTAATAGAAGCAATGGTTTGATATCTTGAAACACGAAACTCTTCTATTGCATCAGTTTCAGCATGAGGATTTAGTTCTTGCTTAAACCGATCAAAAGTTTGTGTAATTGATCTCGGTAGTGGACTTACTTTATCTGATGTAGATTGATGTATTTTTTTAAGATTCCAATATTTCATATCACGATAAGTTAATAATTTATTTTTTTGCAATACTACATACACTAATATAAAAATATCAGTGTTAACCTTCTGAAGGCAATTATCTATATGGTCATAAAAAATAAATACTTTTCTACTTTAACCATTATTGTATTATCATTATCTTTACTATTAAGATTCATCTTTCAAATATCTATCACAAAAAATTATCTAGACTATACATGCCAGGAAACTATCAGATTCAATAGATATTCTGCTAAGCAAGTATTTCTTTTTGTAGATAATCCAGTAGTAAATATAAACCGCCAGAAAGATAGATTTATTTCACAAGAAATAATTATTACTGGTATAGAAAATCATTTACTCAAGCAAAGACTATTAAGGCTTTTAGGTATTAATGAATATTCTGCTCAACTTATTTTGACAAAAGAACTAAAATTATGGATATATAAACTAAAACTATCTGGTTTTTTTACCAGTATTAAACTTAGTAACTCTGTTATTCAGAAGCATCAGGTAATAAAAATACACTTATCAACAAACCCAATATTAAAACAAATTTCAATTATCAACTGTAGAGATAAACTTATACCTTACTCCTATTTATTATTTATTTTTCGTCACCAAGTTGGTTACCCGATTAGCTTAACTAGAATAGATGAAAGCTTAGATCTAATCACTAAATGGTATCATAACCGTGGGTATAAATGGGCAGCTGTAACAGTATCACAAGATCAATCATGTCCTCAGAATACAGTCATTAACATCAATGAAGGAACTATTGCAAGAATTGAATTTCTGGACGATAAACACGCTATAAGTATTTTACAGAAAAGTAGTAGTATACCTATCACACTATTATTAGAAGTAATGCAGTTGTATCCACTAAAACCATTAAATATCATTTATTTAGAACAAGGTATTATTCGTCTGAAAAAACAAAAACTTATTCTACACTGTCAATATGAAGTATCATGTAATCATCAAGTAAATGGTCACTTATCTATTCTATTCAAGATAGACACGCTTGATAAAAGATCGACTTACTTATTTAATAAATATATTTCTATCAGTAAATATCTAATGGAATTAATAGAAATTTTGTTCAAATATTCTACAGGGAATATGTTAGAGAATAAGATGAGACATCATCTCTTTTTACAACATAGAAATTACTTACTATTTAATGGTCAAAATAATTTAATTAATCCAGATAATATTTTATACTCTAGCTTACGCCAAGAACAGAATTACTTTAGAGGTTTTAAATCCCAAAAACTATTAAATCCAGATCAATATTTTCATTTGTGGCATATGTCTAAATTTTTATTTATAGTTGTTGAACATTTAGGTTTTCGCCACTATATGCAAGACTTTATTATTAAATGTAGTTCCTGCATCTTTGAGATATCTTTTCCCAGTATCAAAACCAAACCATATTTTAAGTTAAGATACGAGTTTCCCTGGAAACTCAGAAATAATCTCAATATTCAACATATTATTATTAATTTATTTAGTCGTTTTTTTAGTTTAAGTAATCAATCTCATTTATTTCCATTAGATCAATCAGGTAGTTCATATTTTTCTTACCAAGAATCACTTGGTAATCAAGCTGGGTTAAGCCTAGAATTATTGAATAATAGAAATATATATGTTTACAGTCGAAAGATAATCTACACGCATGTTACATCAAAGTATATATATGCACTTAATTATGTCCGTTGGAATCAATTATTGTCCTTTAAACTAAATTCTATCTGCTACCAAAAACATCTTTCTTCTTTTAGCCAAGGATGGACCTATAGTGTAGAAAAAATAGTTCAGTACCATATGAATTTAATATATTATAATGATCAGGAAAATCAAACTGCAAGTTCTGGAATTTATGTCAAGTCTATCCATTTGATACCACAGGGAAAAGGCCAAATATTTTACGAAGAACCAAATGGATTGAATTATAGTAATAAAACATCCATTGGCTTAAATAAAACTTATAATTTAAGAAATCATAAATTACGATATGCTTTTGAGCTTGCTTATCTTTTCGGTAACCGGGATTATTTACCGCCTTCGCAAGAGATTATTGAGATAGAAAAGAATATTGTTAGAGGAAAAAAAATCTTTCCCTTTCCCTTAAAATTTGGTAAAATAAATTTAGAGTATCATATTCCTTTTTCGGTAAGAAGTACGGTATTCTGCTTCGTTGATTATTCAAGGTATATTGTTAACTGCGATATTTCATGGAAACATAACTTGTGTCTTTCCCGGTTTAGATATCCGGTAGATTATAAGGACTATAACCAATGTGGTTGTGGATTAGGCTTACATATGATCATTCCTATTAAGCAGATCCCACCCTTAAGATTAGAATACTCATACAATTTTGACAATAAACCTTGTGTACATTTAAGAGTTTATAAATAATCAACTAACATATATATTATGCTTTTCTACAACTTTTTAGAGAAAAATTCAGGTATTTGGGTTACCCAAAGAACAGTTTACTTAATACAACAAAACACGACTAATATATACAGATCTAAAATAAATATTAACAGGAATGGTCAAATAGAAAAATGCAGTCCAATAAAAGATGAGTTTATATACTGCTTAAAAGATTTGGTATCTCTACAGGTAAAGTCTTTATTACAATCAGCATCCTATTGTAAAGAAGAAATTCAAACGGCGACAAAAACGATTTCAGATATTTCTAATATTATAGAAATATATATGAATAAAGTTAATCATATTTCTGTATCACACTCTATAGGAAATCTCAACTCTTTAGAAAAGATATGGTTAGTAAACCCTAACTTGCGACTTAGCTTTAGTGTTATCAAAAAAACAAACCAATGTGTTGCAATTTCGTTTAGTTCTGATATAAGAGTTGAATAAACAATTAATGATATTAATATAAATAATAATATCATATGTATTCAATATAAAATTTAAAATCCTAAGCTTTAGGTTAATCGTAAAAATTTATTCTAAGTCTTTACGATTAGGGTTCCTGGATGGATCATTAGATAAAAATCCAAAAAAGAATAACGAAACGAAAAACAAAACGGTTGTATATACAAACACCTTTAAAGTAACCATATTATATTTAAACCTTGAATTTATAAGATATAGTGGTATGTCACACCTTAATTTATTTTAACCTAAAATAAAAGTATTTTCATTAATTACAATTAAATTGCAATATTATAATCTTTTCTGAATAATTAAAGTTCTAGTACTAATGGTGATTCCCTCAAAATATTGAGCTCAAGATGATAGTTCCTATTAGCACTCATGTTTAATCTTAAATGTCCTTCTAAAAGAATATAATCTCCTCTTGCATACCAATTTATTAATTGTAATGCTGTTTCTTGCCTTGCAGATGCGTGAATGTAAAAAAATGGATTTCCTTTTTTGGGATTAGGTACTCGAATAAAAAAATGTGTGAATAATTTTCCTTTTTTAGAAATATATTTTTCTGGCCATGTGGCAATTTGTGCAGTTAAAAAACAAAAATTCATATATTTTGCTAACAATTAAAAGCTTAAATCTTGGTTGTCTTGGTCTACTTGATAATTTAATGTTTTTAGCTTATTCATAACTCGACTAAAATATTCTTGTAAATATTCTTCTAAAGGTACTATATCTTGGGGGCTTATTTTAAATAAACTATAAACTTTGTCCATATGATAAGTAAAACTCTCCCCTTGCACTAATATTTCTGCAAATGCTAATCTTTCTGAAATATTCCAACTCCATTGAAAAAAGCCAGTAAAATTTTTGGCTATTTGTAGTAATTGAATTGGTATCCGTGATATTTTTGGTCTCTGCCCTGATAACTTTTCACACAACTCTATAATTTCTAAAGAATTCCAAGATTTATCACCAACTAATGGTAGTTTACTTTTTTCCATAGATCCTTTTGACAAACTCTTAATTGTAAACTTAGCTATATCTAAAGTATCCATATAAGCAATCGGAGTAGATTCTCCAGTCACCCAAATTGATTGCTTATCTAAAATAGGTAATGCATATTGTGATATTAATCCTTGAAAAAAGCCACTAAGCGGAAAAATTGTATAATTTATAGATGATTGATTTAGACGTTTTTCTATTTGTGATTTAAGATTCATAAGTGGAATCTCAGGATATTTTTCAGCATTCAGTATAGAGAAGAAGATAAATCTTTGAACTTCAGCTTTTTCTGATGCTTCAATCAAAGCATGTTTCCCATCTAAATCAATTTTTGTGCTACTATATGGGTCATATGGACGTGCAGTTGAAGCATCAATCACAGCAGTAATACCGTATAAAGTAGGTGGAATTGTATCTGGGGCTTTTAAATCACCATAAACTAAAGATGCTCCCCATTCTTTTAAAAAAGCTGCTTTTCTTAAGTTTCTTACTAAACACTTGACAGCAAAACCCTCGTCTAATGCTTTTCTAACTATTTGCCTTCCTAATGTGCCTGTGGCACCAATAACCAGTAAGCTCATATGTAATTTGTCGGTATTAAGTTATAAATGTATCTTTAATATATTAGTTTAATGTAGTATGACATTATGTTGCTTCTTTTATACTCGTTTTTTCTTATGGGCAGAGAGGGAATCGAACCCTCAAAACCGAAGTTGTCACATTTTGAATGTGATGCGTATACCAATTTCGCCATCTACCCATTAATATACTTATCATTACATGAATACAAGGCAAAAATCAATATTATTAATTTTTTTCCTTTGTAGCTTAAATTATTATGATATGAATATCTAGGAGAATGGTCAATATTTTTATAATATTATATACCAACATGAATATCTTCGAATTAAGCTTGTTCAAAGAATATGTATACTATCCTTATACAACCATTCATTTTGTATCTATTAATCGGAAGATTTTTATTGTAGCTTTCTACATCATATTATTGACAGCTATTTCTAATGACTTAGTTATAATTTTTTCAATATTATTTTTATATATAGCTTTTCAGTATAATAAATTAGCCTATACAAATTTGACTGTATCAACAAGGTTATATTATATATTCAGTATATTCTTAATTATTTTATTATCTTGTAAGCACAATGTTATTTATTCTATTATTTCTTTACGATATCAATTGAAAACAGTAGTATTTTTAACCATGAGTTGTATATTTACCATAAAAACAGGTATTATTTATATTGAAATAGATAAAACAATAATAAGAATCTATATTATATTATTACATTATTTAAATTTACAAAAACTAATATTATCGACTACTAGAACAGAGGATCTTTTAAATATTAATCTAAGAATTATTTCAACTTTAATCAAATGTACTAATTTACTGAATGAAATTAGGTTTAGCTTACTTTTATCTTATCAGTTTGCATATTCTTTAGAAGATGAAATTAAAAATTTATTTATATCCTTCTATCTTATACATTATGATAACGTTCAAAACGAAATTTCAGTAAGTACACTTAAACTTTTGTTTAAGCTAATTTATCTTGGCATACAACAAAGTATTAGAAAAGTATATTTTAAAACACAGACTTTATATATTAAAGAAATAAAAGCAAGAAAAAGTCAATATTGGCTAATATGACTTTTATATTATGATCTTTATTAGGATATATATAATATCTAGTGTATTTGAATAATCAATCAAATTATGTGTAATGAAACTCCGTTATCATCACAATCTTCTAATTTAGACCGTCTCGTTAATGAGCCTTATAGATATGGCTTTCGTACCAACATAGAATCAGATGACTTTCCTAAAGGTTTAAATAAAGAATTAGTTTCTTTAATATCATCAAAGAAAAATGAACAATTGTATTTACAAGAATTCCGCTTAAAAGCTTATAATACTTGGACAAAAATGAAGGATCCAGACTGGGCTCATCTTAAATATCCCAAGCTAGATTATGAGAATATTGTATATTACTCAGCTCCAAAATTTAAAAAACAGCTTAGTCACCTCGATGAAGTCGACCCGGAAATACTAGATACTTTTGAAAAATTAGGGATTTCCTTAAATGAACAAAAGCGGCTTAGTAATGTAGCTGTAGATGCCGTTTTTGATAGTGTTTCAATAGCAACAACTTTTCAGAAAGAATTAGCTGAAGCCGGTGTAATCTTTTGTTCTATATCAGAAGCAATAAAAAAATATCCCCAGTGGATTGAAAAGTATTTGGGATCAATAGTACCGATTGGTGATAATTACTTTGCTGCGCTAAATTCTGCAGTTTTTAGTGATGGATCCTTTTGCTATATACCTCCAAACACTCGATGTCCGCTAGAGTTATCCACTTATTTTAGAATTAATAATAAAGAATCTGGACAATTTGAAAGAACTCTTATTATTGCAGATGAAAACAGTTATGTCAGTTATTTAGAGGGATGCACAGCGCCACAATATGACACAAATCAATTACATGCTGCAGTAGTTGAACTTATAGCTTTAGATAATGCTGAAATTAAATACTCTACTGTTCAAAATTGGTATGCAGGCAATAAAGAAGGTAAAGGAGGGATATATAATTTTGTGACAAAACGAGGATTGTGTATCGGTCAAAACTCTAAAATTTCTTGGACTCAGGTAGAAACAGGTTCTGCCATTACCTGGAAATACCCTAGTTGTATTTTATCAGGTAGTAATTCTATAGGTGAATTTGCTTCTGTTGCATTAACTAATAACCATCAGCAAGCTGATACTGGTAGCAAAATGATACATATTGGTAAGAATACTAAAAGTCGTATTATCTCAAAAGGTATCTCTGCTGGAAAGTCTAAAAATAGCTATAGAGGCTTAGTAAAAGTGGGACCCAACGCTTTTAATGCACGTAATTATTCCCAATGTGATTCACTTTTACTCGGTAATGAATGTCAGGCAAACACATTCCCATATATACAAATTCAAAATCTGTCAGCTAAGATTGAACATGAAGCATCTACTTCTAAGATAGGAGAAGATCAAATTTTTTATTTTTTACAGCGTGGAATTTGCTTAGAAGAAGCTGTTTCATTGATGATTAGTGGTTTCTGCAAAGATGTCTTCAATGAATTACCTATGGAGTTTGCCGTAGAAGCTGACAGGCTCCTTAATTTAAAATTAGAAGGAACAGTGGGGTAATATACAATGACACAAAACATACTAGATATTCAAGATTTACATGCTGAAATTAATGGTGTGAGTATCTTGAATGGGGTAAATTTATCAATTAAACCTGGCGAAATACATGCTATCATGGGACCAAATGGTTCTGGTAAAAGTACTTTAGCTAAAATTATTGCCGGTCATCCTGCATATACAATTAAATCTGGAAGTATCAGCTTTATGGGCAGCGATATAGTTGATCTTGATCCAGAAGTACGAGCTCATCTTGGTATTTTTCTTGCTTTTCAATATCCCATAGAAATTCCAGGTGTTAGTAATTCTGACTTTTTACGACTTGCTTATAATGCAAGACAAAGAGCTCTTAATTTACAAGAATTGGATCCTTTAGCTTTTTTTGAATTGGTAAATAAAAAGCTAGAGATAGTGGGAATGGACTCTAAGTTTTTGGCTAGAAATGTCAATGAAGGCTTTTCTGGAGGTGAAAAAAAACGTAATGAAATATTACAGATGGCATTACTAGATACAAAATTAGCTATTTTAGATGAAACGGATTCTGGTTTAGATATTGATGCACTAAAAGTAATTGGCAGTGGTATTAATAAATTAGCAACTCCTCTTAATTCTATTATTCTCATTACTCATTATCAACGCCTATTAGATTATATTACTCCTGATTTTGTTCATATTATGCAAAATGGACAGATTAAGTATACAGGTTCATCTGAATTAGCAGAAGAGTTAGAGAAGGATGGATATGATTTAATACATAAAAAAGTTTCTGTTGTTTAATATCAACTCTAAAAATTATTAATATCTTAATAGATCTTTATATTAATTTTGTATGTATACCATAAGCTTTATTTGGATTTAGTTTATTTAAACGAATAAAATAACAGGACACATCTTGAAATATTTGTTCTCGTATGTCTGTTTACAAAAGACTGATATTGTATTTCACATAATTAAAAAAGAGTTTTCTTTTAAAAATATTCATTAATCTAAATTCCCAGACTGTTTATTTAACAATCTGGATTATAAATATAAATTTAAAGCTATATAAGTAGCTATGAGTACTACTAATACTGGGCAAATAGTATTAATTTCTTAGAAACCCTGCTTAACGTCTGAAATAGCTTTTTTCAACAATTCTTCCGAATCATTATCTAGCTTTAGAGTTGTACGGATACTTTCTGCAAATTGTGGTTTTGAATTTTTTAGATCTTCACGAAGTGCAATCACAAATTCTTTAACCGAAGATATTTCAATATCATCTAAATATCCATTAATACCCGTATATATAATTGCTGTTTGCTCTTCTACAGGAATAGGTGAATTTTGAGCTTGTTTTAAGATTTCTCTTAATCTTTGTCCGCGCGCTAGTTGATTTTGAGTAGCCTTATCTAAGTCAGACGCAAATTGGGAAAATGCTTCTAATTCTGCAAACTGAGCAAGTTCAAGCTTAAGTTTACCTGCGACCTGTTTCATCGCTTTAATCTGTGCTGCTGAACCTACCCGAGATACCGAAATACCTACGTTAATAGCTGGACGTATACCTGCATTAAATAAATCACCTGATAAGAAAATTTGCCCATCAGTAATTGAAATTACATTAGTCGGAATATATGCTGAAACATCACCGGCTTGTGTTTCAATGATCGGTAAAGCAGTCATGCTACCACTACCTAGTTCATTATTCAGCTTGGCTGCCCTTTCTAATAAACGAGAATGTAAGTAGAACACATCACCAGGATAAGCCTCTCTTCCTGGTGGTCTACGTAATAATAACGACATTTGTCTATATGCTTGAGCTTGCTTAGTTAAATCATCATAAATAACTAAAGTTGCTTTACCTAAATACATAAAGTACTCAGCTAACGCTGCACCTGTATAAGGTGATATATACTGCAATGTTGCTGGATCATCAGCATTAGCAGCTACGATAATAGTATAATCCAAAGCTCCTTTTTCTTCCAAAGATGATACGACTTGTGCAACTGAAGATGCTTTTTGGCCAATTGCTACATATACACATATGACATCTTGACCTTTCTGATTTATAATCGTATCAAGTGCAACAGCCGTTTTACCTGTTTGTCTGTCACCAATAATTAATTCTCGTTGTCCACGCCCAATAGGAATCATAGAATCAATAGCTGTAATACCTGTTTGTAAAGGTTCACAGACCGATTGACGTGCAATAATACCAGGTGCTGAAGATTCTATTAGTCGTGTATCGGTAGTTGAAATTTCGCCTTTACCATCTATAGGATTTGCTAAAGGATCAACTACTCTCCCTAGAAAACCAGTTCCAACAGGAATTTGGGCAATTTTTCCTGTTGCTTTAACAGTACTACCTTCTAGAATTTCCCTGCCATCACCCATTAATACTACACCAACATTATCACTCTCTAAATTTAAAGCAATCCCAATAGTTTTGTCTTCAAATTCTAGCAATTCTCCTGCCATAACTTGGTCAAGCCCATAAACCCTTGCGATACCATCTCCTACTTGTAAAACAGTACCAACATTAGCGACTTTAACTGTCTGATCATATTTTTCTATTTGTTGACGAATAATATTGCTAATTTCGTCAGGTCTGATATTTAACATATATTTTGATGTGTAATTTAAATATAAAATTTTTGTGGGTTAAATGAAAACTTTCTAATTTGACTATATTTTACCGACTTGTAAAAAATAACCGATTTCTCTTAGCTGACCACGTAAACTGGTATCAATAACTTTAGAACCTATTTGAACAATAAAACCACCAATGAGATTAGAATCAATAACTATTTCAAGTTTAACTTGCTCATTTCCTGTCATACTTTTTAGCTTCTTGGTTAAAGCTTCTTGCTGATTATCACTTAAGCTAGACGCAGAAGTAATATTAGCTACAACTAACGATTCTAGTGCACAAATCAAATCTAAATACTTCTCTAATATCGAATCCAAATATGCTATACGTTTTCTCTCAACAAGGATTAATAAAAAAGTTAATAGATTATCATTAACTTGTCCTGAAAATAATTGTTTAATTATTTCTTTTTTAGAATTTTGACTAATCAGTGGATTGGAGATAAATGCACTAAAGCTATTAGATTCATCACTGACTTGTTTTATCATGTTGACATCTTCAGTCATTTTATCTAAAGTGTTAGAGTTTTCTCCTAACTCCAGAAGTGCTTCTGCGTATGGTAATGAAACTTTTTTCATTAGTGTTTTACTACTCATATTTTGGCTCCTAATTTTAGGATATTATCATCAATAATATTCGATTGTAGTGTGTTATCTACTTGATTTTTTAAGTCCAAGGTTACTCTACGTATAGCAAGTGTAGTTATCTGTTGCTGAATTTGTTTTTTAACTTGTAGTTCTGCATTTGCTATACTATTTTTGCCCGAAACAGTTAATTTTTCAATATCAAGCTTGCCTTGAGCGAGTATAGCGTCTCTAACTTTCTGGGCTGTCACTTCAGACTCTTGCTGAATTTTGGTAATGACAATTTTAGTCTGGTTGAGCTGTTTTTGTGATTCTTCTAATCGTTCATTTGCTTGTTTTAATCTTTCTTCAGATTCTTGTATTGCTAATAACACTTTTTCTTGTCGTCCAATTAAAATTGCCCCCAAAAAGTTTTTAAGGATGTAAATTAAACCGGATAATAAGAGAGTTATATTAATAACATTTGCTTCCAAAAAATCAGAGTTTAAACCAAAACTCTTATTTTTACCATGCTCAGCAAGCATGCTAAAAAGTAGAAAAAAATTATTCATGGGATAGTTTATTGAACCTATAATTTTGCATAAATATTTCTTGCTAAACTAATGATTGATTATTCAATAATTTAGCTTTAATTTGATCACTTAGGGTTTGAACCTGATTCTCTAATGTTTTGATGGCATCTTGCTTTTGTAATATGAGCTGCTGTGATGCTTCAGCAATTAATAACTCAGCTTCTTTTTGGGCATCTTTAACTTTATTGAGAACTACTTCTTGCGCTTCTTTTTGTGATGTACGAATTAGTTCTTGTGCTTCTTTTCTTGCGCTAGATAATTTATTTTCATACTCAATAGTTAGTTCCTCAGCCTTTTTTAAGGCAGCTGATGCCGTGGTTAAACTATTACGAATATACTCGTCACGTTCATCTAATATTTTAGCTACTGGTTTGTAAAATATAATATTTAGCATAACCATTAGTAATAAAAACTGTAAAGCCATTAATGGTAAGGTGGCATTAAAATCAAAAAGCCCACCTTCAGCTTTTGAACTTAAGGTTTCTGCAGATGATATATTGAAAAAGTTAATCATTTAAATTGTTGTAACTAGCAATAATTATTGAAGGACTTTGTTAGATAAAACGCTCAGACTGGTTATTATGCATTGGCATATTAGTCAGACTAAGCGCAAAAAATTAAATTATCCTGTATAAGGGTTTGCAAATAATAAAGACAGTGCAACAACTAAACCGTAAATTGTCAATGATTCCATAAATGCTAAGCTTAATAATAGAGTACCACGAATTTTACCCTCAACTTCCGGTTGCCTTGCAATACCTTCAACTGCGTTAGCTGCAGCACTTCCTTGTCCTATACCCGGGCCAATAGCAGCTAAGCCAACAGCAAGACCAGCAGCGATAACAGATGCAGCGGAAACAATTGAATCCATAATGAAAATTATTTTTTTGAGTAGATATATAGAAAATTAACAGATTTCAGATGAGTAAAATCATCATGTAACTTAGTATAAGCTATTATTCACCATGTCCTTCAAGTGCTTCACCTATATAGGCCGCAGATAGGGTTGAAAAAATTAAAGCTTGAATTGAACTTGCAAATAGGCCCAGAATCATAACAGGTAAGGGTATAAGAATAGGAACTAAAAGAGTAAATACAGAAACTACTAACTCATCAGCTAATACATTTCCGAATAATCGAAAACTCAAAGATAATGGTTTAGTAAAGTCCTCTAATATATTAATAGGTAATAATACTGGAGTTGGTTCAATATACCTAGAGAAGTAACCGACCCCATTTTTTCGTAAGCCTGCGTAGAAATAAGCTAGTGAAGTAAGTAAAGCTAGTGCTACCGTCGTATTAATATCATTAGTTGGTGCGGCTAATTCACCTTCTGGTAGTTGAATTAGTTTCCAAGGTATTAATGCACCAGCCCAATTACTCCCAAGTATAAAAAGAAATATCGTTGATATATATGGTACCCAATTTCTATACTCATGCTCACCTATTTGATTTTTAGCAATATCTTGTAAAAATTCAAGTAAATACTCCATAAAATTTTGCAAAGCTTCGGGGATTCGTTTTAAGTTTCTTGTTCCCAAAAATGCAATTGCTAGTAATACTGCAATTACGAGCCATGTAACAATAAAGACTTGCCCATGTACTTTATAAGCTCCTAATTCCCAATATAAGTGTTGGCCAACTTCAACAGCTGAGATATTTAGATAAGGCAATAAGCCTTCAGAACTATGAAGATTATTCTGATATAAGTTTAGTAACATAGCTATACTTTAGCAATAAATTAAAAAGCATATAATAAACTGTTATTAATAAGATCATGAAATATAAAAACTTATTATTCTATTTTATATCAAGAATAAAGAAAAATAATTTAGAGAATATATCTTTTAAGAATCTATGTTTCAATGATAACATTTCGAAGTACAATGTTATCATTGTCTATTATATCTCGATATAAAAATTATTTAACATTATTATCAGAATAATATTAAAGTTATGTTAACTTTCTATCATATTTTTAACTTCGTTAGCAAAATTATCAGTCTTTTTTGCTAAGCCTTCACCTAGTAAAAATTTTACAAAGCGTCGAATTTGGATGTTTTCACCAGTTAAAGTAATACTTTCATTTATTAAGTCTTGAATAGTAATATCCGTATTTTTAATAAATGGTTGATTTAATAATGACATCTCTTTTAATCTTTTTTGTATACGGCCTTCTATAATTTGCTCTTGAATTTGTATAGACTTACCATTTAAATCATCTTTCCCAGCTTCAATTTTCTTTTCTTGTTCAACAATACTTGAAGGTATATCTTGTGTCTGAATGAATTCAACAAGAGGACATGCAGCAATTTGCATCGCAATATTTTTAGCTAATTCTTGAAATTCTACACGTCTTGCTACAAAATCTGTCTCACAGTTTAACTCTACCATAACACCGATGCGAGAACCAGCATGTATATAACTGTCAATAATCCCTTCAGTAGTACTACGACTAGATTTTTTATTAACTGAAGCTAGTCCTTTTTGTTTCAAGTTTTCAATCGCTTTATCTATATCACCTTCGGTCGCTTGAAGTGCTTTTTTACAGTCCATCATGCCAGCACCTGTTTTAAGTCTTAATTCTTTTACATATTGAGCTGAAATCTGTATTGGCATTAGATATTTATCCCTATTCTTAATTGTGTTTTTTACTAGATAGCTAGATTTATGATAATAACGTATTTAATTCAGAGTATTATGGTTATGATATTCTTGACCTTCAATAATTGCATCTGCTATCTTACTTAATATGAGTTTTATTGATCGTATCGCATCATCATTAGCCGGAATAGGTATATCAACAATTTCTGGATTACAATTAGTATCTAGTACACAAATAGTAGGTATCCCTAGTTTTATACATTCTTGAATTGCTGTTGTCTCTCGTTTTTGATCAACTACAACAACTATATCGGGAAGATTTTTCATGTTTTTAATTCCATTTAGATGTTTTCTTAGTTTATCTAATTCTCTACGAGTTACGGCTCCTTCTTTTTTGGGTAAGCCATCAATAATTCCTACTTCGTCTTGAAATTCTAGTTCTTTTAAACGATCTACCCTAGATTTAATAGTAACCCAATTGGTTAGCATTCCTCCTAGCCAACGCTGATTCACATAATATGAATTGGAGCGTAATGCTTCTTGCGCAATAATTTCTGCTGCTTGTCTTTTAGTGCCTAAAAATAGGAATGTCTTACCTTCTGATGAGCAATTTTTAACAAAATCGTATGCTTCTGTTAAAAGTTGCGCTGTTTGAACTAAATCAATAATATGAATTCCATTTCTTTCTGTATAAATATATGGAAACATTTTAGGATTCCATCTTCTAGCTTGATGCCCAAAATGTACTCCTGATTCTAGCAACTCTGATAATGCTACTACAGCCATATATACTCCTGAATAATTATTCGACATAAAGTCTGTGTACTTGTAAACTAAAAATTACTTACTCTATTAAATTAATATTCTAGGGTTTAAGTAAGAGGATATTCTCGTGCACTTCGATCATCTAATATTATATCATCTACATTATTTTCTATGAATTCATCTTGGTCTATCGCAAATGGAATAAAATTTTGGGATATTCTACTTATTTGTGCAGGTTTTTCTTTGATATTTTTATTATAAATGTTAAAACCTGTACCTGCAGGGATTAAACGTCCAATAATAACGTTTTCTTTTAACCCTTTTAACCAATCTAGTTTACCAGATATAGCTGCTTCTGTTAACACCTTAGTAGTTTCCTGAAAGCTTGCTGCTGAAATAAAACTTTCTGTGTTTAAAGATGCTTTAGTTATACCGAGCAATATTGGATGATATATAGCTGCTGTTTTATGAAGAATTAACATTGTTTGGTTGATAGCATGGATTTTTTGGAGTTCTATGATTTCACCTGGTAAACAATCAGTATCACCCCCCATATCTATTTTGACTTTTGATGTCATTTGTCTAACTATAACTTCAACATGTTTATCTGCTATATCAACTCCTTGGGATTGATATACTAGTTGTACTTCTTTTACTAGAAACAACTGTATTTCTTGTACGCTTAATATCGTGGCATTATAAAAATCTAAGCCTATGCTTACATAAGATCTAAAACTTGATTCCAGCAGTATATGAGGATTAAAATTTGTATCTGCTTTTTTACGAGCTTCTAGGATTTCTTCTATTCTTGGCAATCCTTGAACAATATCTCCCGTTTTAGGTCTCTCAAAAATCAGGGTTGCTAAATTTTCTCCTCTTTGTACCAAATTTTCATTATTAACATGTAAAATAGCACTTTTAGAAATTAAATAAGGCCTACCGATTCTCATTGTGACAATGTTATTGCTTATACTAATAATTTTACCTGAGTCTAAAGCTATAATATTTTTGCTTATATGATCACCAGCACATACCCAGTCATTGATAGAGACTAAAATATTTTCATCCGTGACTGAAAAAATCTTAGTGTCTAATTCCGTAATGACTAATAACCTACGATTATATATATTTTCATTATCAATATATTCAATAATGCCATCACTTATAGATAAAATATCTGTTTGTGCTATAACTGTTCCTGCACCTACAAATTCCGATTCTTTAACTTGTAAGTTTGTAACACTATTAACTTTCCCTGATTCATACATACTATCAGTTTTAAGAGATAAAGTTTCAGCAACAATAAATTCTAGTAAATAGTGAATAGCAGAATTATTACAAGGGTGAAATTGAGTATTACAATTTAACTGCATATCCTTGTTATTGATAGACAAAATCAAATATGTTTTAACTAAATTAACACCTGTAACAGATTTAACTCTATCTCCATCTTTAAATTGTGTCTTTTTTATAACATTCAAATCTAAACTAGACCCTAATATATTTTCTTCATGGCAGAACTGATATTTTTTATGTGGTATAGAATAGACTATTACTGGACGGATTAGAATATAGTTATTACTATTTGTAGATATATACTCCCAATATACAAGTTTATTAGTACTAATCCCCTCTACTATAAATTCTCCTGGTCGTAAAAATCCTCGTTGTTTAGGTAAATTCTTAACATTATCTTCAATGACATAAATGTCACCTGGTTTAATAATAATTTCTGTAATTAGACCTTCTTTTTGCACAATTTCTACAATCCCAGCATTTTCAGCAAAGATATTTTTAACAATTTCTGTACCGGCTTCAATAAAATCGCCGTTACTAACAAGCAATAAAGAGATATCTTTATTAATTTCATGAGTTTCTTCAGATATCCAGAGTATATATCCCGGTCCTAAAATATCATAAGAATCTTGTAAAACACCAGTTTTTTTCTTAGATACTGGTAAATCTAAATATTTAACTATTCCTCCTGTTCTAGTAACATAAGTATCAGATATTAATTCACCAATTATTTGTTTATCTACTACAACTTGACCTGGCTCAATAAGCAACGAAAACTTTTCTTGGTTTTGCGTCTCTAGTATATATGTACTATTTGAGATCTTATTATCACTGTAAACAATACAAGATGATAAACTTTTAGAAGCTATAATAACATTAATATCATTAGCTGAACTATAATTATTATCTTCATAATTGTTTGACAAACGAATATAACCAGAGTATTTATTCACAATTTTAATCTGAGCTAAGACGGTGCCCTTTTCAATACTTGTATTCTTCTTTACTATTAGCTGAGCATTATCAGGGATTCTATAAGTTTTTCCTGACAAGATCCAAACTAAACCTTCTTTCTGAGCTATTCGGATAGTGTGTTGCTTATTTTGAATCTCTTCAACCGTTAGGTCTGTAAATTGGACTTTTCCAGACAAGTCAGCGAGTATAGACTTTTGTCCTCTTTCCGTGATTAGACGATTACTTAATGGGTACTCTCCTATGATCTGGCCTTTGGCTACTTTTGCATTATTATACTGTAATAAAGTTGTCCCCTCACTCAAATCTAATGTATCAATTGTATTATTCTTTTTATGTAATTGAAGCTTACAATTTTTTGTCACTAAGAAAGCTTCGTCACCATGTCTAGTTCTTGTTATACTAAGATAATCTATTGATGGATACTTTAGTATGCCATGATCAGATGCATAAATCCTTTGAGCTAACTCTCCTGTAAATACACCACCAGTATGAAAAGTTCTCATAGTAAGTTGTGTTCCCGGTTCTCCAATTGATTGAGCGGCTATTATTCCCACTGCTTCACCTATATCGACTAGTCTACCATGTGCTAAATTCCAACCGTAACAAAGTTGACAGACTGAACCAATAGAATTACAAGTAATAGGTGATCTAACTAAGACTTTATTTATTTTAGTTGAGAGAATTCTATTTGCAAGTAATGGATTAATTTCTTGGTTAGCTTTAGCAATTGTTTTTTTACTTACAGGATCATATAAATCATCAGCAAGAATTCGACCTAAAAGAGCTTCATCTAAAGCTATTAAGGATGCCTGATTCTCGATCATTTCTTCTATTAAGATTCCGCGTGTTGTTTTACAATCAGTTTCTCTAATGATCACATCTTGTGAAACATCAACTAGTCTGCGGGTTAAATAACCTGAATCTGCTGTACGTAAAGCAGTATCAACTAAACCCTTTCTAGCGCCATATGAGGAAATAAAATAGTCTGTAATGGTTAGACCTTCACGAAAATTACTAGAAATAGGGAGGTCAATAATTTGTCCCTGTGGATCTGACATAAGACCACGCATACCGACCAATTGTCGTACTTGAGAGATATTACCTCTCGCCCCTGAAAAGGCCATTACATAAATAGAATTTAGAGGATCAGTTTCTTTAAAATAGGTAATAACTTCTTTTTTTAATGTTTCACTAGAATTGTTCCATGTATCTATAACTTTTTGAAAACGTTCAACAGCAGTAATTTCTCCTCGATAGTACCGATGATCTGTGGCTATAATAGACTCCATTGTTCTTTTCAATAATGCTTTTTTAGCGGGAGGAATTCTTAGATCTTCTAAACTTAATGATATTCCAGCTTTAGTTGCATAATAAAAGCCTAAGTCTTTTAGCTTATCTGCCATGTTAGCAGCTCTAGCTATACCATAGTTACGAAAAGCCCAGATAATTAATTTTTTAAGTTGAGATTTATCTATAACTTTATTAGAAAAATTTGGCTGTAATAAAACGACTTTGTCGGACATAATATAATTCTCCTTTATATCTACACAATATTTAAGACTTTTAAATTAATAAACGAGAGATTCTTGGATCACTTTATTGAAAAGTATACGCCCTGCAGTAGTTCGAATATATTGAACAATACAATACCCCTTAGAGTCTTCTTTCAAGATTTTATCCGGAAAAAATTTAGTGATATGTCCATCTAGGCCTTCTTCACTAGAAATAACTACATCTGCCTGAGAACTATCTACGTTTCCTTCAAATCTAACCCATACGTAAGCATGCATATCTATAACATTCTGTTGATATGCTAAAAGTATATCTTCTAGACTAGCAAAATATTGTCCAGAACCTTTTTGACTAGCAGGATTATCTGCAGTAAGGTAATAGCAACCTAATACCATATCTTGACTAGGCATTAATATCGGCTGCCCTGTTGCGGGAGATAAAAAATTATGTGGTGCCAGCATTAATAAGCGAGCTTCAGCCTGTGCTTCTAGTGACAGTGGGACATGAACAGCCATCTGATCACCATCAAAGTCAGCATTGAAAGCAGGGCAAACTAATGGATGGAGCTTAATTGCTCTTCCTTCTACAAGTAAAGGTTCAAATGCTTGAATACCTAAACGATGTAGTGTAGGAGCTCTATTTAAAAGAACTGGATGCCCATGTATAACTTCTTCTAGCACATTCCATACAGCAGTTTCATTTTTTTGAATAAGCTTTTTAGCTGCTTTGATATTATTAACTAATCCTTGTAGTATTAAACGATGAATGACAAATGGTTGAAATAATTCAAGTGCCATTTCTCTTGGTAAACCACATTGATGTAGTTTGAGGCTTGGTCCAACAACAATAACTGAACGACCTGAATAATCTACTCTTTTACCTAATAAGTTTTGGCGAAAACGTCCCTGTTTTCCCTCTATAATATCAGATAAAGATTTTAAGGGACGATTATTTGCACCTACTACTGTTCTACCACGCCGGCCATTATCCATTAGTGCATCTACAGCTTCTTGTAACATTCTTTTCTCATTACGAATAATAATTTCTGGAGCTAGTATTGATTTCAATCTAGATAATCTATTATTTCTATTAATTATTCTACGATAAAATTCATTTAAGTCTGCTGTTGCAAATCTACCTCCATCAAGCTGAACCATCGGACGTAGATCTGGTGGAATAACTGGTATCACAGAAAACACCATCCATGATGGATTAGCGCCAGTAGAAGAAAAATGATCTAATAAACGTAATCTTTTCATCTTTTTATTAAACTTAGGTGATGAGCTCTTAAAATTTTTGGGTGGATTTAATGCTTCTTCCCTCAACACTTTAGCCGTAGCCTCTATATCGAGGTCATTTAATAATTTCTGGATAGCTTCAGCACCTATACTAACCTCAGCACCAAATAAGGTAGAAGATTGTGGATATAATTTATCCTCTAAAGCTCTCCATTCGTATCCCTCAAGTAATTGCTTGTACATTAATGAATCATAACTACCCGGATTGGTAATAACATAAGAGTGAAAATATACAATTTTTTCAACTTCTTTTACTGTAAAATCTAATGCTAAAGCAATATAACTTGTACTACCTTTTAGATACCAAACATGTGTAACTGGTGCAGCCAACTCAATATAGGCCATTCTATGTCTTCTAACTTTTGACTCTGTGACTTCTACGCCACATCTTTCGCATACAATTCCCTTATAGCGAAAGCGCTTATATTTACCACAATGGCATTCCCAGTCTTTCACAGGACCAAAAATTCTTTCACAAAATAGACCATCCATTTCAGGCTTGAGAGTTCTATAATTTATGGTTTCTGGTTTAGTAATCTCACCAACAATTTGGCCATTAGGTAAGGTTCTTTCTCCCCACGAGCGTATCTTTTCAGGTGATGCTAAGCTTATTTTAACGTAGTCAAAATATTGTTCAAATTTTGCCATGTGAATTAAAGAATTAAAAATAATAAGGAAAACTAGCTGAAATATTGTACAACTATACTCATATTTCAGAATTAATATCAAAATCATTTATGAGTTCTTGATCCCCATAAGTAAAGTTGCTTCTAGCATCACTATCAGAACTACTAATTTCTTCACCAGACATAGAAAAATCATTTGTATTATTAGACATAAGATCAACTTCAATACCATGATTTTTCCCATCTTCGAGTAGTTCAAGCTTATGAGCTGCTATATCAAGTCCTAATGACTGCAGCTCTCGCATTAATACCTTAAATGATTCTGGTGTACCAGGTCTTGGTATAGGTTTTCCTTTTACTATTGAGTTGAGAGCTTCATTTCTACCCTGCATATCATCAGATTTCACTGTCAGTAATTCTTGTAGAGTATATGCAGCACCAAATGCTTCTAGTGCCCAAACTTCCATCTCACCAAGTCGTTGTCCACCATGTTGTGCCCTACCTCCTAATGGCTGCTGTGTAACTAGGGAATAAGGTCCAGTTGAGCGAGCATGAATTTTATCATCTACTAAGTGAACTAATTTCAGCATATATGCTTTACCAACTGTCACTGGATTATCAAAAGCTTCTCCTGTACGACCATCAAATAATTGCATTTTACCTGGATGCTTAGAATTAAACAACCAATCTTGTTGTCTAAAATTACTAGCTTCTTTTAATTTATGATTTATTAAAGATCTTGAAGCTTCTGCACCATACATCTCGTCAAATGGTATAATTTTAAATCTCTTAAATAAGTAGTCACCTGCAAGCCCTAATAAGCATTCAAATAATTGGCCTACGTTCATCCTTGAAGGTACCCCTAGTGGATTAAGTACAATATCAATAGGTGTACCATCGGGTAGAAAAGGCATATCTTGTCGAGGTAAGATTCTTGAAATTATTCCTTTATTACCATGACGACCAGCCATTTTATCTCCGACCTGAATTTTTCGCTTCTGTGCAACATAAACTCTGATAATGGCATTTGTTCCTGGCGGGAGCTCATCACCTTTCTGCCTTGTAAAAACTCTTATATTTACAATTCTACCTTTTGCAGCATTTGGCAATCGTAAAGAGGTATCACGAACATCCCGAGCTTTTTCTCCAAAAATTGCTCTTAGGAGTTTTCCTTCTGGGAGCTGATCTGACTCACCTTTTGGAGTTATTTTGCCTACTAAAATATCACCAGATTCTACCCATGTACCTATGGTAATTATGCCATTTCTATCTAGGTGACTAACAGAAGCTTCTCCTACATTGGGAATATCTCTTGTGATATTCTCAGCACCAAGTTTTGTTTGACGACACTCTACTTCATATCGTTCAATATGAATTGAGGTATAAATATCTTCATAAATCAGTCTTTGACTAATTAAAAAAGCATCCTCGTAATTATATCCTTCCCATGGCATATATGCTACATAAATATTTCTTCCTAAAGCCATCTCGCCACCATCAGTAGATGCACCATCAGCAATTGATTGACCCATTTTTACTCTATCGCCTGGCCAGACAATTGGTCTTTGATTAATACAAGTATCTTGATTTGAGCGGTAATACTTTTTTAAACGGTAGTGAACAGTTCTTGATAATTTATCCTGTATACCTATTTTTGTTGCTGATACATAAGTTACAATACCTTCTGTTCTACTAATTACAACCATACCTGAATCTCGTGCAATTTTTGCTTCTAATCCTGTACCAACTATAGGTTTCTCAGGATATAGTAATGGCACAGCTTGCCTTTGCATATTAGAACCCATAAGCGCCCTATTTGCATCATCATGCTCTAAAAAAGGTATAAGCGAAGTTGCTGCAGAAATGACTTGAATAGGTGAAACGGCAATATAATCTACTTGATCTGGTGTGGTAGTTAAAAATTCTTGCCTATATCTTATAGGAATTACATTTCCAGCTATATGCATCTTGTCATCTATTAAAATATCTGCTGGTGCTATACGTAAATTATCTTCTTCATCTGCCGTCATAAATACTGGCTCTGTATCTTTAAGAATTTTACCTTTCATAACTTCTAAATATGGTGACTCAATGAATCCGTAGATATTAATTCTTGCATAGATACTTAAAGAACCAATTAATCCAGCATTTGGGCCTTCAGGGGTTTCAATAGGGCAAATCCTTCCATAATGGCTTGGATGTAAATCTCTTACGGCAAAACCAGCCCTATCTTTATTAAGTCCTCCTGGTCCTAAGGCACTAATTCTACGCTTATGAGTTAACTCTGATAAAGGATTAGTTTGGTCCATAAACTGTGAAAGTTGACTTGAGCCAAAAAATTCACGTACTGAAGCAACTAAAGGTTTTGGATTCACAAGATTAGACAAGCTTAAAGAATCTAAGTCACAAATTATCATTCTTTCACGAATTATTCTTTCTAACCGATTAAGACCTATTCTCATTTGATTTTGTAATAATTCTCCAACTGAACGCACTCTTCGATTTCCTAAATGGTCAATATCATCCAATTTTCCAATATTTTGTTCTTTCAAATTGATCAAATAATCAATAGAAACAATAATATCTTGTGGAGAAAGTACTCTAAAAGAAATAGGAATATTAATGTTCAGCTTTTTATTAATTTTATGCCTACCAACTTCACCTAAATCATAGCGCTTTGGATCAAAAAAGCGAGAGTATAACATTTGTTGTGCGATCGCAACAGTCGCAGGTTCATTAGGTCTTAATTTACTATAAACAATAAGCAAAGCTTCTTCATCGGTAACACTTTCAACACATGATTTACCTATTTCTTTATCCAACTCTTTTTTTTCATATATTGCAGATGCATCAATAAGAAAACTGTACTTACTTAGCCCTTTTTTTATATCATTCTGGCTTAGACCTATAGCACGTAAAAAAATATATGCATTCACTTTATGAGTCTTATCTATCCTTACCCAAATTTGCGCTTTTGAATCTATCTCAAACTTAAGCCAAGACCCTCTATTAGAAATTAAACTAGCACTAAAGATATGTTTATCATTTTTATCTAATTCTTTTTTATAGTAAATGCCTGGACTACGTATTATTTGATTAATGATTACTCTTTCTATACCAGAAATAATAAAAGTACCACGGTTAGTCATTAGAGGTAAATCACCAATGAAAATAGGTCTTTTACGGTACTTTTTATTCTGGGAGTTAATTTCTTGATATGAAATAATATTATTATTAACAGTGTTTTTAGAACTAAATAACTCAATATCTTTTCTTGTTAATTTTGAAGGAATATATATTTGTGCACTATAAGTCCTATCACGACTTTTCGCTTTACGAACACTATATCGTGGAAATTTCAACTTATATTCTTGACCAAAAAATTGCAATTCTAATTTTCCAGTAGGGTCAATAATAATCGGGAAAAAATCTAATACTTCAGTTAAACCTTCTGATAGAAACCACCTGAAACTATTAATTTGTATATCAGCTAAATCGGGAAAAGTAGAATGTATCGATGTTCGCTTAGCTGGTAACATAGAAAAATATTCCTTCACTTAAACAGAGAAAATGCAAAAGCAAAACACACTAAAGTGGCAATACTTTAGTTGTTATTATATATATAGATCTTGAGAAAGATGCATGAAGGTAGAATAGATTGAATTACATATAATACTAAAGATAAATTAACCAACAAACTATGAAAATTTTATATTCTCAAACATAAATTAATATTTTGAGTTTTTAATATCTTAAAGATAATTATACAAACTTGTAAAAGAAAGCATTATAATATACTTCTCCCTAAAAACTAAGGATTAGTTATCAATTTTGCTAAACATGATTTTTTACGTGCTGCATTATTTCTATGAAGAATTCCCTTTTTAACAGCTTTATCTATTTTGCTATAAATTAAGTTTAATAGTTTTTGTAAACTTAGCAAATTATGTGCTTCTGATTTCAATTGCTTACGGGCTTCTTCATTATACTTCTTTGTTAAAGTTTTAATTGTAGACTTATATACTTTATTTCTCGCACGATTTCTTTCTGCTATAGCAATCCGTTTCATTACAGATAAATTATTGGACATGACATAATCCTATGGGTAGATATATGAATATAAATTTATTATTATTATAACACCAAAAAAGATAAATCTACAATACCTATTAGCAGTAAAATATTTAAACAGTAATAATACTTGATAGTTTCCGTCAAAACATGAGATACTATTTATATTATATATTAAACATGGTACAGAATAATGGGAAAAAGCAAAGGTGCACGTATTATAATTACACTTGAATGTACGTGTAAAAACCTGTCAAATACAAAAAAGCGCAGTAATGGTATCTTTAGATATACTAGCTCTAAAAATAGAAGAAATACTCCAAATAGACTAGAATTGAATAAATTTTGTCGACTTTGCAATAGTCATGCACTTTTCAAAGAAATTAAATAAAAACAACTTATCGAATATGGCTTTATATAATAAAAAGATTTCTCCAATTAAAACAAATGAAGTTTTAGACTATAAAGATATAGATTTGCTAAGGAAATTTATTACTGAACAAGGAAAAATTTTACCGCGGAGGTCTACCGGTTTAATGTCAAAGCAGCAAAAAAAATTAACAAAGGCTATTAAGCAAGCACGCATTCTAGCTTTATTACCTTTCCTAAATAAAGATTAAACATTATTGTGAGTTGATATATTTAATAGTTATATTAACTCACAAAAAATTATAAAGTTTTCTCTATTTCAATAAGTTCATAAGCTTCTATTTCATCTTTTTTTTGCCATATGTCAAATGTATTACAGGAAACCCCGCATTCATTACCTAAATTTACTTCGTCAACATTTTCTTTAATTCTTTTTAATGAAGATAGTTTTCCTTGGTATATTAGATCATTATTTCTTTTAACTCTAATGTGAGAATCACGCTTAAGTTTACCAGATTGCACGATACATCCAGCAACATTACCTTTACTAACTACAAATACTGTTTCGACGATAGCTTGACCAATTATATTTTCTTGATAGTCAACCTCAACCAATTCTAACATTGCTTTTTCAATAAAATCGATTAAATTATAAATGACTTTGAAGCTAGCATGAATAATATTTACTTTATCTACCAAAAGTTTTGTTTTAGCTGTTAGATGACTATTAAATCCTATTAAAATAGACTGGCTAACTGCTGCTAAGTTAATATCACTTGGTGAAATTTGACCAACGCCTAAAGAAACAATATTCAGTTGAACTTTTTCTTGAGGAATACTTGCAAAAGAATTCAGTAATGCTTCAATACTACCTTCTGAATCTGTTTTTAAAATTATATTGATATTTTTTTGTAGTTTATTTGATTTTTTATTATGAGAAGAATCAAAAGTTACGCGTGTACTCATTTGTTGATAACTTCTAGCAATCCTGTCTTTATTTTGGTATGTATCTAATAATTGTTTTTTAAAGTTTTTATGATTGTCTACAACCCTAAATAAACTACCTGATCTCGGAACTTCTGAAAATCCAGATATTTTCACAACACTAGCAGGTCCAATTACATTGTGCTGTTGGGAGTTTTGCCCTATAATAGATCTTATTTTAGCCACAAAGTTGTCATTAAAGATAACATCTCCTACTTTCACAGAACCATCTTGAACAAGAATATGTGCAATAGGACCTTGTCTCTTATCTAAATAGGCATCTAAAATTGTACCTTTTCCCTTAGCATCTATATTAGCAATTAATGATTCTTGATCAGCTAACAAGAGAATCTCAATTAATAATTTATCTATATTCTTGTTTTCTAAAGCACTAACTTCAATAATAGTAATACTTTTTTGCCCCATATTTTCAGCAATACCAATCTCGCTTAACTTTCTCTTTAGTCCTGGAATATCTGAGCTTTCTTTATCAATTTTATTAATTGCTACGATAAATGGTACTTGGTATTTTTGTAAGTATTCTATCGCTTCAATACTTTGAGGCTGCAAATCATCATCTGCTGCAACTACTAAAACAGCTAAATCTGTTACTTGCATACCGCGTAATCTCATAGACGTAAATGCTTCATGTCCTGGAGTGTCTAAAAATATAATTTTTCTATTGACTCCAGTATAACCAACATTTACTTCATAGGCCATTATAGCTTGGGTTATACCTCCATCTTCAATAGTGTTACTTTGGGTATCACGAATTGTATTGAGCAATGTAGTCTTCCCATGGTCAACATGTCCTAAAACTGTTACAATGGGATTTCTTTTAGCTGCAATAGGTATATTTGTATTGATATTTAATTGTTTACATTCATGTTGTACAATACTCTGCTTCAGCTCTTCTTTTACCATAATTCCATAATCTTCACCTACTGCTTGAGCTAGTTTAGTATCTACTATTTGATTAATAGTAACTGGAATACCTTTAAGAAAAAGCGTTTTTATGATTTCTGGAGCAGGTATTAGAAGCATTCCTGCTAATTCTTCTATTGAAACAGGGCCACTTATAACAACTTTGGTTGGTCTTACCATTAATAATTTTTTATCTGGCTTTGCTTCTTTTACTTGTTTTGTTGGATTAGTTATATGATGAGTAGATCTCTTAACTGTTGTATGTTTTTTAAGTGGGTTTAGTGGTCTCATCAGTGAAAATGCTAAAGTACTATTTGATCCTGAAAAACTTAGAGATGATGTTTCTATATTATCTTCATCATCATTAATGTGTATTTTTGCTCTTGTTTTTTTCTTAATTTTATTTTTTTTAGATTCTAATGGATCAATTAATTTATTATGATTTTTATTTTTTTTATCAGCACGATTATTAATAGGGTTACTTAAGTCATCAACTGTTACACTTGATAAGTTTGTTATTTTATCACGCCCTATATTCTCAGCTTCAGAAACTAGATAAATAATTTTAGGGTTTTTAAGTTTCAACCAGTTACTATTAATTTCTTTCCCCATAGATAGTTGTAATATAGGACTTATAATTAAATTTTTATCAGTAAAATTCGTAATTGACTGTTTTTGCTGTATCATATGCTTTTATTACTACAATTTTTAAGAAATAAGGCTATACTATATTTTACTTTATTAATACACATCAGATCGTGTAAACTAGAATAAAGATATCTGTAAGATATGGTATTTATGTCTAAATGTAAATAAAATGCGAGGTTATAGATATGTCACGTTCCCAAAAAAATGATAATTTTATCGATAAAACTTTTACTGTCTTAGCCGATATTGTATTAAAAGTATTACCAACCAGTAAAGAAGAAAAAGAAGCTTTTTGTTATTATCGTGATGGTATGTCAGCTCAATCAGAAGGTGAGTATGCTGAAGCATTAGAAAATTACTATGAAGCTTTAGGCTTAGAAGAGGATCCTTATGACCGAAGCTATATATTATATAATATTGGCTTAATTTATGCTAGTAATGGAGAGCATATTAAAGCACTAGAATATTATCACAAAGCTTTAGAATTAAATTCTAAGTTACCACAAGCTTTAAATAATATTGCTGTTATATATCACTATCAAGGCGTTAAAGCATCTGAAAAACATAAGAAGGATATTTCTAAAAGTATGTTTGATAAAGCCGCTAGCTACTGGAAACAGGCTATTTTTTTAGCACCTAATAATTATATAGAAGCTCAAAATTGGTTAAAAACAACAGGCAGGCAAGCTATTGATAATAGATTTTAAAATAAGCTTAATAATCGTGCTTTTTTCATATATAATAACAGAATAATATTAAAGGAATAACTTTAATTTATGTATACTATACATAAGAAATTTAATCTATCTACTAAAATAATACATCCGGCATATATATGGTTACAACAATAAATAATGGATCTGTAACACAAATCATTGGACCTGTTTTAGATATTGAGTTTGAAAATGGTAAGCTTCCAAAAGTTTTCAATGCTTTAAAAGTAAAAGGACCCGAAGGAATGATTACATGTGAAGTACAGCAATTGCTAGGAGATAATAGAGTACGAGCAGTTGCTATGAGCTCAACTGATGGCTTACAAAGGGGGGTTGAAGTTACAGATACAGGGGCTCCAATTACTGTACCTGTTGGTGTACCCACCTTAGGACGTATTTTTAATGTTTTAGGAGAGCCTGTAGATAGCTTTGGAAAAGTTTCTACTGATACCAATTTACCTATTCATAGGTCAGCACCGGCATTTACACAGTTGGAAACTCAACCATCTATTTTTGAAACAGGGATTAAAGTAGTAGATCTTCTAGCACCCTATCGTAGAGGTGGAAAAATTGGATTATTTGGTGGTGCTGGAGTAGGTAAAACAGTACTAATTATGGAGCTAATTAATAATATTGCAAAAGCACATGGTGGTGTATCTGTATTTGGTGGAGTAGGTGAGAGAACCCGTGAAGGAAATGATTTATATGAAGAAATGAAAGAGTCTAAAGTTATTGATGAGAATAATTTACCTGATTCTAAAGTTGCATTAGTATATGGTCAAATGAATGAGCCTCCTGGAGCTAGAATGAGAGTAGGTTTAACTGCATTGACTATGGCAGAATATTTTCGTGATATAAACAAGCAAGATGTACTTTTATTTATTGATAATATTTTTAGATTTGTACAAGCAGGATCTGAAGTATCAGCATTACTAGGAAGAATGCCTTCTGCTGTTGGCTATCAGCCAACATTAGCCACAGAGATGGGTGCTTTGCAGGAAAGAATTACTTCAACTAAAGAAGGCTCAATTACATCTATTCAAGCCGTATATGTACCAGCAGATGATTTAACCGATCCTGCACCAGCTACCACTTTTGCTCACTTAGATGCAACTACAGTATTATCTCGTGGTCTTGCAGCTAAAGGTATCTATCCTGCAGTTGATCCATTAGATTCAACATCAACTATGTTACAACCAGGTATAGTAGGAGAAGAGCATTATGCTACGGCGCAACAAATTAAATCAACTTTGCAAAGATACAAAGAATTGCAAGATATTATTGCTATTCTAGGTCTAGATGAATTATCAGAAGAAGATCGCCTAACAGTGTCTAGAGCAAGAAAAATTGAACGCTTCCTTTCTCAACCATTCTTTGTAGCAGAAGTATTTACTGGGTCTCCAGGAAAATATGTTTCACTTGAAAATGCAATAAAAGGCTTTCAAATGATTTTCAAAGGGGAACTAGATGATTTACCTGAACAAGCTTTCTATTTAGTAGGTGATATTGATGAAGCGATAAGTAAAGCGGAAACATTAAAAGAGTAATAAAAAGGATTAATACAAAAGTATGACATTAAATATACGCGTAATTGCTCCTGATAGAACTGTTTGGGATGCAAGTGCAGAAGAAGTAATTTTACCTAGTAGTACCGGTCAACTTGGTATTTTAACAGGTCACATTCCTCTGTTAACAGCCTTGGATATTGGAGTGATGCGTGTGCGTATTGATAAAGAATGGATTCCTATTGTTCTACTTGGAGGCTTTGCAGAAGTAGAAAATAATACTATTACAATTTTAGTGAATGGTGCAGAAGAAACAGGTGACATTGACTCAGAAACAGCACAACAAAAACTAGATGAAGCATCATCTATATTAGCTAATGCAGTAACAAATAAAGAAAAAATAGAAGCTACTCAAAATATTAGAAAAGCAAGAGCTAGATTGCAAGCCATTGCAAATATTAACAATTAATAAAATGATAAAAACCTGTAAGAAAAATGCAGATTTCTTACAGGTTGTTTAGTATCACTGTGAATAACTAAGATAAATTTTTTAACTTAGGCCAGAACAAATATAGTCAAAATATAGCCCCATTTCTTTTCCAGCATCTGGGCCAACTAAACCAATAGTTACTTCTTTCATAGCTTGAATAGCTTGAATTGTTGCTCCTATTGGTACACCTAAAGAATTATATGTTTCTTTTAAACCATTTAACACTCTTTCATCTAGTATAGAAGGATCACCTGCTAGCATTCCATAAGTAGCATAGCGTAAATAATAATCTAAATCTCTAATACATGCTGCATATCTACGAGTTGTATACATGTTACCTCCTGGACGGGTAATATCAGAGTATAATAATGATTTAGCAACAGATTCTTTGATTATAGTAGCTGCGTTTGCAGCAATTGTTGCTGCTGCCCTCACACGTAGTTCACCAGTTTGAAAATAACCTCGTAGTTTTTCAACTGAGCTATCATCTAGATATTTACCTTGAACATCAGCGGCATTAATTACAGATGTAATTGCGTCTTGCATAATATTTTATATTCCTTAAACTTAAATTAACCAGTATAAACTAATAGTATCAAATAGATATGTTAGATGGACTTATTGCATAGCACCTAATGTGTAGTCAAAATAAAATCCTGCTTCTGCTGAATCTTCGCCTGATAGTAATGAGCAAGCAACATTTTTCATAGATCGTACACCATCTGCGACACCTGAGATTGGAGTACCTAATGAATTATACATTTCTTTAACCCCAACTAGACCTATTTCTTCAATAGGTGTAACATCACCAGCAACAATTCCATATGTTACTAGACGTAAATAATAATCTAGATCACGAAGGCATGTAGCGGTCATTTCTTCACCATATGCATTACCTCCAGGAGATACTACATCAGGACGCTTTTGAAATAATTGTTGACCGCCTTGTTTTACAATACGTTCACGATTTTCAGTTAATATTTGAGCAATTCTTAGTCTGCGTTGTCCAGACAACACAAAACTCTTAATTCTGTCTAGTTCTCCAGGACTTAAATATCGTGCTTCTGCATCAGCGTTAACAATCGACTTAGTAACAATACTCATAAATTAAACTCCTTTCATGCTTTAGCAAATAGACAAAGAAATAATAACAACCAAATTTCTAAATGTATAATAATTTTAATTGTAATACTGAATAAAGAAATACTCAAATTTAATTTGATAATCTTGCTTTTTCAACTAGGCTATTTTTTTGTGTAGAGAAGTACTAAAGCAAGAAAGTTAAGATATGGTCTTAAATTATTACTGATTTCCATTAGTGGAACTGAAACTAGGAATAATAATAGATTTATTTTGCTTAGTAAGATTATTATAAAGTTTTTCTGTATTAGGAAAGTTTGCCGCTGGAAGTGTAGGAAATCTACGATATGGTACGGTATTATCACCAAATACAGCTTTATATTCTGAGCTAGTTACCAAACTTTGAATAAAAGTAATTATACCTTGAGAAGCTAAAATTTGATTATAATATCTAATCTCAGCTTGATTATTTGGAGCTCTTCCAAGAAAATGTTTAGTACCCAATTCTATCACTTTTGTATTCGGATAAGGTTGATAAAACTCTTTAAGATAAAGAGAAGATTCTCCTAATTTAGCAATTAATTGCTTAATATTTAGCTCACCTTGTAAGAATGCACTCTCCAATCCAGTAAGTTCATATCCTAAACTAAATGAATTAATATCTCTTTCAAAAATTTGTCTGTAACTTGCTTTTAAGACTGTTGCTCGGACTTCTTTAGTATCACTATTTTTGAGTTTGAATATAATTATTTGATCTCTTTGAGAAGATACTCCTTGCTTGATTCTTGAATTTAAACTGCTTTTACTTCTATAGTCTTGAACCTTTCCTAATTTTAGAAAACGGTTATTTAAACTATCTATAGTAAATTTTGATATTGGGGTTTGAATTTTACGCATTAACACAGTGTTTGAGGTCAGATATCTTTCATAGGGTACTATTTGCTCTCCAAAAGTTTCTGTGTATTCTAGACTATCAACCATAGAATCAATCATTTGGTAATAATTATCTTTGTATACAATATTAAAATACTGATTTATTTCTTGTCTACCATAAGTTGGTCTTCCAAGTAGTCGATTATGTATATACTCAATTGCTTTACATACATATAATGGTTCCCAATATAAAGATCTAAAAGTACGTGACTTAGCCAAATATTTAACAAAATTACGAATCGTAAGACTGCCATCTCGCACTTTACTTTCTATAGGTTTGAACATCAAAAGTTCTTCTTCATACACTCTTCGACCAAATACTCTTAGATAAACTGCATCAATTACTGATTGAGTTGCAGTTATTATATTTGTATTGCCAGTATTCGGCTTTTGACTTAAGAGTTGAAAAATTACTGGTCCAGATGCTCCTACAAGAGTTGATCTTAATGATGGATTACTTATCTGATTATAAATACCAGGTCCTTTCCTTATCAAAAGTCTACGTGTATCTTTACCAAATGGCGCCGGCTTGTTGGATAAGGTAGTTTTTGCTTCCGGAAATATAGCACCAAACTGAATTAACAATGGATCATTACTACAACCATAAGGGTGTTGATCAGGTAATGACTGCCTATAAGAACTAAACAAAGTAATAAACTGTGGAACCTTCCTGAATGGTGCACTGTAATTAAATAAATTAATTTGAGGACCCCAATTGCGACACTCTTGTGGTTCCTGACCTAGTGCACGTAAGTAAGGAACAGTTTCTTCTCCAAAATAATCTGTATATTCACTGCTATTAATTATTTCATCTACAAGCCCGGCTAAACCTCTATTAGACAAAACCCCAAAAAATTTCTGAAATTCAACCTGCGAGCTAGGACCTCTACCTAAGAAATGTCGAAATGCTAATTCTATAACCCTACTGTTAACAAAAGGCTCGAAAAACTGTTGTCTGTAGATACTAGAAGTACCTAAAGCACGTACGAACTCTTTAATGGATAGTTGCCCATTTTTTACTTGTGATTCCAAGTTTGAAAAAGATAGACTATATCCTTTCTGAATATCTCTTTCAAAAACTTGACGATAGCATGCTTTAATAACTATATTTTTTTCATCTGCAGAAAGATTGCTCTTCATAGCAAATTTTTGAATTTGCGTTCCTGCATTGGCATAAATTTGAGGTAATCGTAAACCTTGTACATCACTAAATTGTCTTTTGCGAGTAATATCTGTCAAACCAGCCGATTCAAATTCACTAATTACAATATTAAAATATTCTAATACCAATTCACCAGCTTCCCGGTCACTTTTAAATAAGTCTAAAGCTGTTTTGCGCATTTCTCTTAATGCAACACTTGCGGCTGCACTTGAGCAAGCATTATCAATTAAATCACGTAAACCTCGTATATTGACAGATAGAATGTTGGGGTCGCCAGCTATAATAGAGTAAGTTAAATAACGTAAAAACCAATCTAAATCTCGTATAGATTTTTTCATTCTATTTGAGCCATATCTCACAATATTAATTGGTTTAAAACCTGGAGGAGTTACATCTTCAAGAGTTACTACAAAGCTTGAAGTTTTTGAATTTGTTATAATTGCAGAATTTTCCTGTGAATTATTATTTACTTTCTCGCTATTTTCTGAAATAAACGATGCTTGTGGTCTTTCTAAATAAGAAATTGCAGAGCCACCTGTAAAAATTTTATCAGCAGCTTTAGCAACTAATATATTCGCATTTTTTGTCAGTATATCTGCTACAGCTAACCTTTTTTGCCCTGAGTTCAGAAATGTAACTAATTGGTTAAGCTCCCCTAATTGCAAGAATCTATCTTGTTGTTCTGCTTGCGTAATAGTTGAGATTGATGCAGTCCGGTAAAGCTGCGGTTTAGCTACTGGGCTTCCACCACTTGCATTAATACTCATAGATAAAATCTCCTTAACTTGACAATGAATCGTGGTCTTAGACTATGTATACTTCACAAATAAAGCTATATATGATTCTTATAGAAAAAACATATATAGTATTCGAAGTAACATACCTTATTTCATATATATTATAGTTCAAAATAAAACTACTTTGTATTAAGATATCTTTTGTAATACTTATTTTTTTACTTATCACATAATATTATTCTTTGGAGAGCAACACTCATCTGAAGTGAGCTTTGCAAGACTACAGTATTATATGTAAATTCTAATAAATAATGTAAATTTTCAACTAAGTTTAAAGTATTAAAATAGATATTAATTAATAATCTTGATGTTGCAGAATTTACCACGAATACTTATCTTGTAATAGATTTACTTATTTTAGGCTCATACATAAAGTAAAAGTAATCTATTTTATATTTTTAATTGTACAAATTAGATAATAAGTGAGCATAATTGATAACAATGAAGCCATATTAAATTATTACACAATTAATTTGCTAACAATATATCTAATGAATATAAAAGCTAAACTCATAAGCAAATATTACTTGTTTATAATATTTAAATATATTAGGCGAAGGTAAATAGAAATTTCTTTAAATGAGAATCTAATATGAATATATTTATTTAATTACATTAAATTTAATGACATCAGAAATTAATCAAAACACTCTAGAGAATCAAGACAATGATTTTACAATGCCTATTTCTGGACATTTAGACGAGTTACGAGAAAGAATTATTTTAACCTTTATTGTATTGGGCTTATCAACTACAGTCTGTTTATTTCAAATAAAATCTTTAACAATCTTTTTACAGCAACCAGCTGATGGTGTAAAATTTCTCCAATTAGCACCGGGAGAATATTTTTTTGTATCATTAAAAATAGGATTATATTCTGGTGTATTATTAAGTTGCCCTTTTGCAATTTATCAATTAATAAAATTTATACTGCCCGGGTTAACAAAAAAAGAAAGTCTTTTACTTATACCTTCATTAATAAGTTCAATTTTTTTATTTTTTGTAGGGATAATTTTTGGGTACTATATTCTAGCACCTGCAGCTCTAAATTTTTTTATTAATTATGGTTCTGATATTATTGAGCCTCTATGGTCTTTTGAGCAATATTTTGACTTTATACTGCTTCTTTTGTTCAGTACAGGATTAGCGTTTCAAATCCCTATATTACAAATAGTAATCGGTTTATTAGATATACTATCTTCAGATCAAATGTTATCCGTTTGGAAATACATTATTGTTCTATCTACTATACTTGGAGCTATTCTAACACCTTCTACAGATCCTTTAACTCAATTAATTATGTCAGTAGCTATTTTAGTATTATATTTTTTAGGTATAATAGTACTAAAATTTTTAAAGAAATAATTTTTTTAAGTCTACAAATGTATTTTATTAGTATGTATAATAACAGTAAAATATAACACGATATAAATAATTCATACATTTGATCTTTATTACTAGAATAGATACCAATCTTAGTCTTATAATAGTTATAAATAGTTCCACATAATACATAATTAACAGAAAAATACTTTTTTATTTAATAATAGTAACTATGACAATCAATCCATTTGCCCATTTGAACAAAAAAATGACTATATCCCTTTTAATTTTATTTGGGTTAGTAAACTTAATCATAACAAATCCATTATCTGCGCAAGCTTTTCCTATCTACGCCCAACAAGCATACGAAAATCCCAGAGAAGCTACTGGAAGAATTGTATGTGCCAATTGCCATTTAGCACAAAAACCGGTAGAGGTTGAGGCACCCAAATCTGTCCTTCCAAATACAGTATTTGAAGCTATAGTAAAAATCCCATATGATAATAAACTTCAACAAGTTAGCGGGAGTGGTGCAAAAAGTGGTTTAAATGTTGGTGCTGTAGTAATCTTACCTAAAGGATTTAAGCTAGCACCTAAGAACATGATTTCAGAAGAGATGAAAGCTAAAAATAAGAATATATTTATTCAGCCTTATAGTACAGAAAAAGATAATATATTAGTAGTGGGGCCAATTTCTGGAGATACAAATAAAGAAATTGCTTTTCCAATATTATCACCAGACCCAGCAAAAGACAAAAATACAGCATTCTTAAAATATCCTATTTTCATTGGTGGAAATAGAGGAAGGGGACAAATTTACCCTACAGGCGATAAAACTAATAATAATGTGGTGAACTCTTCAACTAATGGAAAGATTACTAATATCGAAGTTTTAGAAAAAGGTGGATATCAAATTAGTATAGCTAAAAATAGTGAAACAACTATAGTAGAAAATATACCAAAAGGTTTAGATATTATTATTAAAACAGGAGACAATGTAAGTTTAGATCAAGCATTAACTAAAGATCCTAATGTTGGTGGTTTTGGACAAAATGAAACTGAAATTGTACTACAAAGTCCTAAGCGTATTCAGGGTATGATTGTATTCTTTATCGCTGTCACAATTTCACAAATTTTCTTTGTATTAAAGAAAAAACAATGGGAAAAAGTTCAAGCAGCAGAAATTAATTTTTAATTTCTTATAACATAGAATTAATCAAGGGTTATTAATAAATATTACCCTTGATTAGATTACTATTGTAATATTAACTAACCTTGACTATATTTTTTACTGCGTCAACTATTTGGTGGGGATGAATTACTGTATTTTGCTCAAGATTACCATTATAAGGCGTAGGTATATCCTGTGAAGACAATCTTATTGGCGGCGCATCTAATTCGTCAAAAACTAATTCATTGATCTGTGCAATCAGTTCTGCTCCTATACCTGCCGTTTTCATGCATTCTTCAACAATCAAGACTAAATGAGTTTTCATAATTGATTTAGCAATTGTATTCATATCTAAGGGTTTTAGAGATATTAAATCAACAACCTCAGGATCATAACCTTCGTTAGATAGAATTTCAACAGCTTGAATCACATGATGACGCATTCTAGAGTAAGTCAAAATAGTAATTTCCGATCCATGTCTTACTATTTCAGCTTGATCTAAGGGTAATAGATATTCTTCACTAGGTATTTCTTCTTGTAAATTATAGAGTAAAACATGTTCAAAAAATACTACAGGATTATTATCTCTAATAGCTGATTTGAGAAGTCCTTTTGCGTTGTAAGGGGTAGAGCAAGCAACAATTTTTAATCCTGGTATTGCTTGAAAATAAGCTTCTAATCTTTGTGAGTGCTCAGCACCTAATTGCTTTCCAACACCTCCCGGACCTCTTATAACAATAGGTATTGTAAAATTACCACCTGAGGTATATCTTAGCATGCCAGCATTATTTGAAATTTGGTTGAATGCTAACAGTAAAAAACTCATATTCATACCCTCAACAATAGGTCTTAATCCTGTTATAGCTGCACCTATTGCCATACCAGTAAAACTATTTTCTGCAATAGGTGTATCCAAAACACGAAGATCACCATATTTTGCATGTAGACCTTTAGTTACCTTATAGGATCCTCCATAATGTCCGACATCTTCTCCTATAACAAGTACACTTGCATTTCTATCCATTTCTTCATCTGTCGCTTCTCTTAAAGCGTCAAACATAAATATTTTGTTCATTAATAATTGTGCCTACCTGTTAATTTTTTGTGTCTGTAAATAAATACTTGTGTAAATCCTTGATCTCAGGCTCAGGACTTGATATAGCAAATTGAATTGAATCATCAATCGTGTCTTTAACTTTATTAGTGATCGACATTAATTCTTCGTTACTAGCTATACTATGTAAGTGAATATATTTTTCTAAACGCTTAATCGGATCTCTTGCTATCCAAGCTTCTTTTTCATCTCTAGAGCGCAATTCGTCAGGATCGGCTAAGGAATGTCCTCTAAATCGATAAGTAAGAGCTTCTATTAACGTAGGTCCTTCTCCAAGCCTAGCCCTTGTTACAGCTTCTAATGTTACTTTACGTACTGCTAAAACATCCATACCATCAACCTCTATACCAGGTAAGCCAAAAACTTCTGCTTTTTTATGTATTTCTGGATTGGAGGCAGAGCGATGATGAGCCATGCCTATCGCCCATTGATTATTTTCGACAATAAAAATGAGAGGTAGTTTCCATAATACAGCCATATTCAAGCATTCAAAGAATTGGCCATTATTACTAGTTCCATCACCAAAAAAGCATGCTGTTACCTTAATCGGCTTTGTACTTTGAAGTACCTGTTTACTATATATACTTTGGAAAGCAGCACCTGTAGCAACTGGAATACCTTCACCAATAAAAGCAAAACCACCGAGAAAATTATATTTTGCAGAGAATATATGCATTGATCCACCTCTACCTTTGCTACAACCAGTCTCTTTCCCAAATAGTTCGGCCATAACTTCTCTGGCGGGCACACCTTTACTTAGTGCGTGTACATGATCTCTATATGTACTACAAGCGTAATCATCAATATTCAATGCTTTAATAACACCCGTAGATACAGCTTCTTGACCATTATATAAATGCACGAAGCCAAACATTTTACCGCGGTAATACATCTGAGCACACATATCTTCAAAACTACGACCTAGTAACATATCTTGGTATAATTCTAATACTTCTTCTTTAGTTATGCTACTATCTTGGTCATAAACAATCGGTAACGTAATTTCTTCTTTCATAGGTAATATGAGAACCTCCTTTGTATTAACTACGTTTAAACTTAAGATTAAGCAATAATATATTTGACTATTTCAGTAGTAACTATATTCGTACACTTATTATCAATAAATAAATCTAATATAATTCTAAAAATAAGCTAAATTTTCTAGCCAAATAGATTACTTTAATTTATATCTCTTAATATCGAATTTATATATGCCAATACTAATATTAGATGCTTACTGGTTTTACTATATCATGAATAGGAAACTATGCTATAATAGTTAAGCTAAATGTAGCAATCCAATACCTTTATTAGTAAAAAATAAATATAATTTATTCTACAGAATTTTGCAGTAAGTAAACAGATGAAATCACAAAAAGTCTTTGCAGTCATTAAACCTAATTTAGAAAATTTAAATCGAAACTTAAAATCAATGGTAGGTGCTAGGCACCCAGTATTAAGTGCTGCGTCAAAACATTTATTTTCAGCAGGAGGCAAGCGTATTAGACCGGCAATAGTCATACTAGTAGCAAAAGCTAGTATGAACGGACAGAACCTTAAAGCTTCTCATGAACGTTTAGCTGAAATTACAGAAATAATCCATACAGCCAGTTTAGTACATGACGATGTCATTGACGAATGCACTACACGCAGAGGAGTCAAAACTGTACATAATGCTTTTAGCACTAAAATAGCTGTTCTAGCTGGAGACTTTTTATTTGCTCAGTCCTCATGGTATCTAGCAAATTTGAATAACTTAAAAGTCGTTAAGACTATTTCTAAGGTGATCACTGACTTTGCTGAAGGAGAAATAAGACAAGGTTTAGTTAATTTTGACGCTAGTGTATCGATAAATGAATATATTGAAAAATCGTTTTATAAAACAGCGTCATTAATAGCTGCTAGTTGTAAAGGAGCTGCAATGTTAAGCGATTTAGGACTTAGTGAACAAGATGAGTATTATTTATATGGTAAACATTTAGGTCTAGGCTTTCAAATCGTAGATGATATTTTAGACATCACTGGTTCTACTCAAGACCTTGGTAAGCCTAGTGGATCAGACTTGAAAAATGGAAATTTAACAGCTCCAATATTTTTTGCGATAATTGAATGTCCAGAATTACAAATACTAATAGATGATGAGTTTGGAAGTGAAGAAGATATATCAAGAGCAATATATTTAATTAAGAAAACACATGGTATACAAAAAGCTAAAGACTTAGCAGAAGAGCATATACAAACTGCTATTAATATTTTTAGCACCTTAAAGTCTAAAAATGATAGCTACTACCATCATTTATTATTAATCAGTAATTATGTACTAGAAAGAATATCTTAACAAAATATAAGAATATTCTTTGCAGAACTAATATAAAAAAGACATTCCTTATTCTAGCTAAAAAGAAATTTGCTGTATAATTTCTTTAAAGCTACTTGGGTCAATTACAGCCATCTGCGCTAACATTTTTCTGTTTAGGCCAATATTAGATCTTTTCAATAAGTATATAAGTTTACTATATTTTAAATTTTCAAGACGTGCTGCTGCGTTTATCCGAGATATCCATAAACGTCTGAATTCTCTTTTTCTATTTTTACGTCCTATATAAGAGTACCTTAATGCCTTCATTACTTGCTGTTTACTTGTCCTAAATAATCCAGAATGTGCTCCACGAAAGCCTTGGGCTAGTTTTAAAACTCTTTTTCTTCTCTTTCTTGCAATGTTACCTCTTTTTACACGAGTCATAAGTATTTAATAAATATGTTTATAGATTATTGGTAATATAGTGTGCTATTCTGCCTTCAACTTAGATTTTAATCTTTTAAAATCACAACTTTTTAATGTGACAACTTGTGATAGATTGTGTTTACGCTTTGGAGATTTTTTTTCTAATAAATGACTATGTGATGCTTTGTGCCTTAATAATTTACTTTTAGCAGTCACTTTAAATCTTTTACTAATTGAAGATGATGTTTTTAATTTGGGCATAGAAATTCTATTAATTATACTTGGCTATTAAAATAAACTTTGTTATTGTTTATAAAACGCAAAATTGATTTTATAGATATAAAATATTTTAGCATTTTATCAATAAAATGAATATTTTAATAAGTTATTATTTTTATATTTATTAGGAGCTTACTTAGAAAAAATTTTAGTATTAAGCTTTAAACTTCCTAATGCATTAATCAGTAGCATCATTATAATCTTAATAAAACTAGAATCTAATTCTTGAAATATTTTCATATTTAAGGTAAAAGCTATATTAGCCTCAGCAATAATATCTGATACTTGATTATTAGTTATTGGTATAGAATCCAATTGATTGCGATAAGTTGACTTAAATTCTTTATCATTTTTAATTGCTTCAAAATCATAAAATTTTGTACCTTTATGATCTTCTAGATGCATAGCATTTTGTGCTATTTTTTTTAAAATTTGTCCTCCAGAAAGATCTCCCATATACCGAGTATATGCATGGGCTACTAAAAGTTCTGTTTGATTAAGGCCTATTTCATTTATACGACGCACATAAACTTGAGTAGCATTAGATGGTGAAATTTGGTCTTTCCAATTATCACCATAATAGTAACATAAATCCTGCTCAAGACTTTGTGTACGATTTAATTCAGGAAAATAGATTGGTTTAATAGCTGGATGTAATTTATTAGCTAGCATTTGCTCTTCAATAGCTACATAAATAAAATATAGATTAGCCACAAGCTTTCGGTAAGATTTAATATCTACTACGCCACCTAAAAAAGATTTCACAAAAGTAACATTTTCAGCCATACTATGTGATTTAGTTGTACCGGCTTTTAATTGTTCAGCTAAATTCATCAATTAATATTCTCCTTATAATAATTAATACATGATTATATGCTACAGAAATAAGCATAACAATCTTTTGTTATAAAAATGGGTTCTTAGTTATCAAATATCAAGCATAATGTGAGTTCTGAACTCTATTTAAATAGACGAAAAATACTCTTTAGATTTAATTGGATCCGGTACCATAGTTGCATCACCAGGTTTCCAATCAGCTGGGCAGACTTCATCGGGGAAATTTTGTACATGCTGAATCGCTTGTAAAGTCCTAAAAGTTTCATCTACGCTTCTGCCAAAAGATAGATTATTTACAAGTAAATGTTGAATAATTCCCTCTTTATCAATAATAAATAATCCTCTTAAAGCTACTCCATCATCACTTAAAACATTATAGGCGGTACTTATTTCTTTCTTTAGATCAGAAATTAATGGATATGATAAATCTCCTAAACCACCAGATTCACGGGATGTTTGTAACCATGCTAAATGAGCGTATTCACTATCGACAGAGACTCCTAAGATTTCTGCACCAATGTCTTGAAAGCGTTTATACTGATCACTAAAAGCAGTAATCTCTGTTGGGCAGACGAATGTAAAATCTAAAGGATAAAAAAAGAGTATAATATACTTACCAATATAGTCTTCCAACTGAAGCGAAAAAAATTCTTGATCGTAAACTGCCGTAGCTTTAAAGTTTGGAGCTTTTTTGCCCACTTTTAAATAGTCAATTCCTGATACCATAAAATTTGGCTCTCTTTATCTAAAAAATATAAAACATTATTTACAAATATATCATAATATACAAGTGATATAGCATAATGTTTCCATCCATACAAAGGTATGGCTATATAAATTTCAACTTTATGGTGTACTTAAGTATGGATAATATATAATAGCGGGAAATGGATTTGAACCATTGGCCTTCGGGTTATGAGCCCGACGAGCTACCAGACTGCTCTACCCCGCGTTATGTTAACTTTGACTTATCATAAACAATTTTCTTCTAAAATACAATACTTCAATTAGCAGTATATTATTGAGTAACTATAATAACTATCATTATAACTAAAATGAGAGATATAACAACAAATATTTTTTGTATTCTGCTTATTATTGGTTCAACATTATACATGCTAATTAAACGATCTTGAGTTAATATCTCAACCGGTTTTATCCATAATTGTCCATCATACCAACCAGATTCTTCATAAAAAATAGTAGCACCTGATAAACGCTTTAAAACATATGACCAGCCTAAATACAATCGAATGAGTAAAAGATCAATTACACATAAAGCAAAAGTGCTACTACCAATAATCATCAAAAATGATAATTTATTAAAATGTAAAGTAATTAGAGAGCATATAATACTACAAATTGTTAATATGCAAAAAATGTTAAAAAGTTTACTGAGAAAACTTATAATATTATTAGCAGACCACTTAAAAAATATGGATTTTTTTAAAGCTTCATATTCATTAAGTGGCTGTTGATCAAAAGGAACAGGGCACACATTTTTATTTAAGGCCATGTTTTTAGAGTTGCTTGTTTCCAATATAATTTATTAGCATACTAGTATTCATAGTATGCTGATAATACGATAGTAAAGCCTAAAAATAGAGTAATTGAAACACCTGTTAGAATTTCCAAGATATTAATTGACTTACTGCTTCTATTAAATAACTGCCCTTGACCACTTAAGTTACCAAGCCCTTCTGACTTTGGATTATTTACTAAAATTAGTAGCATTAAGATAATACTAATTATATACCATAAAAATTTCATAATTATTTGTTGTTGAGCAAAATAAAATATGATAAATACTGTAAAAATCTATCATCCACATATTAATTAAATTATCTTATTAATTATTCACCCTGTACTTTAAGTAAAACAAAGCCTAAAGTTAACCCAATTAATACCATTGTAGAACTCATTATTGCAGCATCTATTATTTCTTTTCCCATTTTGATTTATCCTGTATTTTTAAGAGATTAATAGTCTATTTCTCATCTTATCATTTTTTGTTAAAACCCATTTCTTCCCCATACAACTAATGCAATAGAAAAAGTAAAAACAGCCATAAAAGCACCCCAACCTAAACTAATAATATCCATAAAAAAATCTCCAATTTCCTATTTAAAGAAGTAAAAGCATATATTCACTTATATTTAGTATATAATAATAAATATGATAATTACATATTATGGTAAATTAATCGCAATAAATATTTTATTCAAAAAGTAATTTATCGAGAAAAAAATTATAGAATATAATCCTAATTAAAACCTATAGTTATTATATTAGTGCTAAACTTAAAAGACTCGAAAAAATTACCTTTTGCGTAAACAACATTCCAACAATATATATAAACTATTAAATTTAATAATTTTTATAGATGCAAACTACATTAAATACCGAAAATAAAATATCTTCAACAGAAACATTATTAACGCCGCGCTTTTATACAACTGATTTTGAAGAGATGGCTAAGTTGAATATATCATTAAATCAAGAAGAATTTGAAGCTGTTCTAGAAGAATTTCGTGCTGACTACAATAGACAACACTTCATTAGAGACGAAGAATTTAACCAGTCTTGGCAAGATTTAGATAACAATACAAGATCTTTATTTGTTGAATTCTTAGAAAGATCATGTACAGCAGAATTTTCAGGCTTTTTACTCTATAAAGAACTATCTAGGCGTTTACAAACAAGCAATCCTACTATTGCAGAATGTTTCCTACTTATGTCTAGAGATGAAGCAAGACATGCCGGTTTTTTAAATAAAGCAATGGGTGACTTTAATCTTTCTTTAGATTTAGGCTTTTTAACAAAAAGTAGAAAATATACTTTTTTCTCTCCAAAGTTTATTTTTTATGCAACATACCTCTCTGAAAAAATAGGGTACTGGAGATATATTACAATATATAGACATCTGGAGCAAAATCCTGAACACCGTATCTACCCAATTTTTCGCTTCTTTGAAAATTGGTGCCAAGACGAAAACAGGCATGGCGATTTTTTTGCTGCCTTATTAAAATCACAACCTCATTTTTTAAATACTTTTCAAGCAAGATTATGGTGTCGCTTCTTTCTATTGAGCGTATTTGCCACAATGTATTTAAATGATTTTCAGAGATCAAATTTTTATAATGCGATTGGTCTTGATTCCCGTCAATACGATATCCAGGTAATCCGTAAAACTAATGAGAGTGCTTCTCGAGTATTTCCTATTGCGCTTGACATAGATAATCCTAATTTTTTTAGATATTTAGATGAATGTGCTAAAGAGAATAACTTTTTGATTTATTGCGATAATAATCATTCCAATAAACTATTACGTTTTTTCAAAAAGATTCCTAGCTACTGTAATTTAACAATCAATTTATTTAAACTTTATTCACTATCTCCTATACCGTCACCAAATATGAAAAATACCGTAAGGTAAATAAAAAGCCCTATGAAAAATAGACAATTATCAGTGATAATAATACATTTTATCATAGGGGCTTATTTTCTTAATTCATTTAAGTATTTACCTTTTCTTTTGCTTCATACATAATTTCCAATGTAACTAAATTATTATTATATTGAAGAGCAAATTTTTCAGTATTTCTTTTAACTTTGCCCCTAACAAAACCAGGTATCTTATTCAGTTCTCTGCTTGCTTCTGGTGACCAAGAAATATTTGTCTGAGATGTTAAAGTATTAGTTAGAATGTCTGTCGTATCATGACCACCAAATAATTCTAATAAATGATCTTCCATGCCTAATGTAAATGAATTATATATTAAATCAGCAATTTGATTAGTACCCTCATATCCTAAAAATGGCTTATAGCCTAGTGGAAAGTTTTGAATATGAACTGGTGAAGAAATAACACCGCATGGTATATTTAAACGCTTGCCTATATGTCTTTCCATTTGTGTGCCGAAAATAGCATTAGGTTCAGTCTTTGCAATCAAATCTCCAATCCTATTATGATCATCTGTAATAATAACTTCAGAACAGTATTGGCTAACTTTTTCTTGAAACCACTCTTTATCATACGTACAATAAGTTCCTGACCATAACACATTTATCCCCATTTCTTCTGACAAGATTTGCGTCATTGCTGCTGCATGTGTTGAATCACCAAAAACAATAGCCGTTTTACCAGTTAAATTTTGACAGTCTATAGACCTTGAGAACCATGCTGCTTGTGATATATACTTGGTTTGCCGATTTAAATACTCTTCATAATTATTTTCTGATCCAAATTTACTAATAGTTTCTTGAATAGCTCTTACACAAGACTTAATATTTATAATACCCATCGGTGTAATATCAATAAATGGCATATCTAGTTTATCTTTGAGGAATTTAGCAGCCATTAAACCAGTTTCTCGGTATGGGACAAAATTAAACCATGCTTTTGGCAATTCTTTTAAATCATGTACTGATGCATTTTCTGGTATAATATGATTGATCTTAATACCTAAATCACTAAATAATCTTTTTATATCTACTAAATCATGTTGATTATGAAAACCAAGACTTAGAACACCAATTATATTCACAGAAGGTATTACGCTTTTTTGAGTCTGTAATGTTTTATTTTTAATGGCTTTATTGATATAAAAAGTAATAATCTGTTCAAGTGTTCGATCGCTAGCTTCCAATTCATTAACCCTATAATGGTTAACATCAGCAAGGATAATATCCGCACGTGATTCTAGAGATGCTCTGTTTACAAAATTTTGTAAGTCTTCTTGTAAAATACTTGATGTACATGTTGGAGTTAAGACTACTAAATCAGGTTTTTCTTCTTTATCTTTTCTTGTAATATTATTGACAACTTTTTCCTGTGAACCTCTTGCTAAAACATGTCTGTCAACAATACTTGCTGTAACAGGAGTAAAGTTACGATCTCTTTCTAACATCGATCTCATTACATTGATACCCTAAATAGCTTAGTAAGCTATTCGGCTTCAAAACCGTACGTGAGACTTTCATCTCATACGGCTTTTCTTAAATAAATAGCAATCGTCATGATTTACCTTTAAAGATTTAAGTCTTTTAATCTTATTAACATATGATTTATTTTTTTTCCATTCACAATTTGTTTGGTATAAAATAAACGATGAGTTTGTTCTAGGTTAAGGTTCGAATACTTAGTTCCTACAAAAAAATATTTTGACATTATTTTTAGTCTACCCCAATTGGGATGATTTCTGAGCATCCAAGAACGTATTTTCAAGTATATAAGATAATCTACAAGTACAAAAACCTTCTTAGCTTTTGTTTCAATAAAGTATGAGCCCCATTCTTTTAATAAATGGTTAAGACTATTAATTAAGCTAATAGCAGAATTACTTTTGAGTTTAAGAAATAGTAAATTAATCTTTCTAAATAAAAGTATTTGAGAATCTTTAGAAGGTTCTACACCAACTAATATATTTTTTTGTACAATAAAGTAATAACCTAAAAAATTAACACTGTTATTTAAATAAATTTTTTTAAAATTATTACTTTCTTGATTATATTTATCTAACTTTGCAATTTGAAAAAATACTTGCTGCCATAGTTTTAAATAAATCTTATGACTATGGTATACTAAAATCTCATAGCCATAATTTATCACTGATATAGAAAAATCGTATGAATCAACTTTTAATTTAGTATAAAGGTTATAAGAAGAAACAATGTAAGATACTTCAGAGACTAGTATATAGGTAAGAAACTTAAAAACTATATTACTTAAATGGTTACTTAAATTATTGTATTTCAGTAGTTTTTGGAAATCACTTGACTTAATTAAATCTATATTTAAAATATAGTTTAAATTTGACTTAAGAATACAAGAAAGTAAAGAAGATAGACTTAATTTTGTCATCAAAGAATTTAAGTTCAACGTTGTTAAGTAAGGTACAAAATTAATATTCTGTAAATATAATTTTTGTTCGTGATTTTGAATAACTGATTTAACTGTTTTAATTGCAAACTTAGGCGTAGATATATGTACTATATTTATTGCTTTATCTTGCTTAGCAGTAAACTCTGGTTCTAAAACGAACAAAACTAGTATAACCAAAAAGACACGCCTTGTATTTAAATGTTGTATATGCTTTTCTTCTTTTTTTTGAGACAATAAATACAATTCTAATGATAAAGCAGTTTTTTTCTCACTATATAGATTATGATAACTATACCAATCAATATCTAGATGATACTCTATATCAGCATTTATTATTATCAAAGATGCAAATATTTTAGCTGTAGGCGAAGCCAGTAAACGTTTTTGTAAAAAATATTTTTTTTTATATAGTTTTTGACGAGTTGCTTTGTATATTCTAGATTTAAAATTGGCGATGTATAAATACATACTGCTCCATGAATTGGAACTCCAAAGTAATGTATTGAAATCAAGATGTATTTCTTTACGCATAAAGCTTTTTAATATTAGAAATATACAAATTTATTTAAGTGACTAAGTAAGCCTATCTTATTTTTTACAATTAAGCTTTTGCTTTTTAGCCAATCCTGTAGTTTCAATTATAATAGAATTAAAATTTTTATTATTATAGAAACTATTACTTTGTTCCATGAAAAATACATAATGATAATAGTAGATCTGAGCAATACTCCACAAGAAAAATGATTTTTTATAGCTTGTATATATACTCCATTACATACAATATTTTCTTATATATAAATTTAATTATATAACTTTCACTGGTATGAGTAATGAAGCTTCCACTCAATTGATCGTTATTACCTAGCTTTTTACTTATGCTTAAACTTTTGTATCACTTATAAAATACAATATCAAGTAAAAAATATCATCTAGCTATAATAGAGATGGGAATTAAACCCATTATTTTTCATAGTTAAGAAAAAACTTACCACAATTTTTCCTGAACTTTTCCATTTATAAATGTTATAGTTAACAAATCACACGAAGTAGTCATCTCCTAATGGTGCATGCATAATAGCATGCACATTTTTAAATGAGCTAGCAATTCTTAAGGTTCCAATATGTGCTGGCCCTGCATACATCCAATATGCTAATTTCATAGTAATCCTTGAATTAATAAAACAATAAAAAATAAAAATTATTTCATTTGATAATAATGAGGTAAAACAAAAAGTAATACTAGATACGTTTTCACTATTCTTAATATTTATTAAATGAACATACAAAAGTACAAACGTATTAAAATGAAAGCTTTGTGTTTTAAAAAAAAAGACTGATGATTTTTAGTTATTATATTAATCTAAATATAATAATAAAGGTATGAAGAATGACAAATACAATCAATTTAAAAATGCCTTCTCCTACTTTTGGTGGTAGTACAGGCGGATGGCTTAGAGCAGCAGAGGTAGAGGAAAAATACGCTATTACATGGACTGGAATAAAGGAACAGATTTTTGAGATGCCTACTGGTGGAGCTGCTATCATGAGAGAGGGAGAAAATTTGCTTTACCTAGCAAAGAAAGAACAATGTCTAGCATTAAGTAGACAACTTAAAAGTAGCTTTAAAATTACAGATTTTAAAATATATAGAATTTTTCCCAATGGGGAAGTACAGTATCTTCATCCTAAAGACGGTATAGTGCCGGAAAAAGTAAATGCAGGTAGAGAAAGTGTAAATAATGTTGAGCATTCAATTGGTAAAAATAAAAATCCCATTGAAAAAAAATTTACAAATGAAGGAACATATGAGTAATGTGAATTATAATTAACAAAAAAATAGTTAAGATTGCTCTATGTGAATTTATATGGTATAGTCTATTTATCTGAGTACTCTAAGGGATAATACATCCCGTTTTTTAGGAGAGGTGGTAGAGTTGGTTTATTGCGTCTGATTTGAAATCAGATGAACCGATGAGGTTCCGTGGGTTCGAATCCCACCCTCTCCGCATATATAATTTTATATAAATTACTTACTTGTTACAGCTTTTTCTATAAATTCAATTGCTTGACCAAGTGTTGAAATTTGTTCTGCTTCTTCATCAGGAATTTCGATAGAAAACTCTTCTTCTATAGCCATTACTAATTCTACTGTATCTAAGGAATCTGCTCCCAAATCTTCTGCAAATTTAGCTTTATCTGTAACCTGCTTTGCATCTACACCTAATTGTTGTGCTACAATTCCTTGTACCCTGTCAAAAATATTCGTGTTACTCATAAATTATATAATAATATTTATTTTTTAAACTTGCCTGTATCTAGAGTTATGTCAGTGTATAACGTATTAATTTATCTTAGATAAATTCTTAAACGTCGATAAGGTTCTTCTCCTAAACTTCTAGCTTTTAAATGAAAAAATGAAACTAATTCATGTTGAAGCTTTCTAAGGTTGCCTAATCGTGGTAATAGTTCGACAGCTTGTTCTTTTTGGATCACGATTTTTTCGATACTATGTTTTACTTCTGTAAGCGCTTCTATTTCTGTTTCAGTTTTGTCAACGCAAAATTCTGACCATTTTATAAAAGAAACTGAATTAATTTCAAGCATTTTTTTCAATGCTCTAGTGATTTGAGTTACTGTACTGTTATGAATTGCATATATCGTAATACTACGAGCACTTGCTATTTGTCTTAATTTTTTATTTTGCTTTAAGTTTGAGCGTAGGGCTAAAATTACATCTGCTTTACTGACTTCCCTAGATAAAAAGAGAGGTAATCCAAGAGATTGAATGACTGACGATATGTCACTGAAGTTAAGTCCATAAGCGTAAATCGATAGGTAGCGAGCTTGATGCTTAATCAATGCTGGCTGCGCATTACTTGTGTTAGTAATGCTATCAAACGAAGAAATTAATGAACTTGATTGCTTGACTAGACTATTACCTAAAGATTCTTGTAAATGAGTAATCTCTTGTTTTCTCCATCGTATATTACTTGAGTAATTTTCAATATTTACTTCTTGGCATAATATTTTAACTTGTCTATTATCCAGCAATATGCGGCGTTGGATAAAAGCATGTGATCCTTGCAAAATCTGATCGACTGTATCCTCAACTTTTTCGTGGATCACCCAATTTGTTCTTTCATGGATTTCTATTGCTACCTCAAATGCGGGTGTTGCTTTTCTTTCTAAAATACTTTTTTGCGTACCTCGACGCTTTGCTTCATCATCTCCTAAGGTCACATATTGAATTCCTCCTACAAGATCAGACAAGAGAGGATTCTTAATTAAACTATCAAGATAGTTGCCATGTGCTGTTCCGACAAGCTGAACACCCCTTTCTGCTATTGTGCGGGCTGCTAAAGATTCTAACTCAGTTCCAATTTCATCAATAATAATTACTTCTGGCATGTGATTCTCAACAGCCTCGATCATGACTTGATGCTGAAGCTCCGGTTGAGCTACTTGCATTCTTCTTGCTCTACCTATAGCAGGATGTGGAATATCTCCATCTCCTGCAATTTCATTAGAAGTATCAATGATAACAACCCTTTTTTCCATTTCATCCCCCAGTACTCTTGCTATTTCACGGATAGCAGTAGTTTTCCCTACACCAGGTTTCCCCAGTAGTAGAATTGATTTACCAGTTTCTAGTAAATCACGAATAATACTAATTGTACCAAAAATAGCTCTTCCAACTCTGCATGTTAACCCAATAATATTTCCTTGGCGATTACGAATTGAGCTTATTCTATGTAAAGTACGTTCTATACCTGAACGATTATCACCACTAAAGTTTCCTACTCTTTTAATAGAATAATCTAAATCATACCAAGAAATTGTTTTACTAGATAAATATTCTGGTCCCGATGGAAAACGGGCTTCTGGACGTCTACCTAAGTCCATTACTATCTCTATTAAATTTTTTCGATTTGGATGGAGTTCTAAAGTAGTTCTTATGAATAATGGTAAAATTTCCAATAATTGATCTAAGTCATCAGCTATTAACATAAAACTTACTAAGGTGTGAATATATATTATTTTAAATAACTATTAACTATTTATTAGGTTTAGTAATGACTAGTTCACAATAACGAGACAGAACAAATATAACATAGTAATTGTTAAGATATCATGTTATTATCAATTCAAATTTACTTAAGCATGTACTCTCATTTATCATATTTATTTCTAACAATTTAATTAGATCTGTTATAAAATCTCAGGTTAATATCCTATAACATATCAAGTAAAGTGTAATGGCAAAATATGATTCAAAATGTTTAATATTATTAGGTTTCTATTTTAACTAATAACATTTCCATGAAATATCCGATATCGGAATAATAATTATTTTCTGTACAAAGATAAAAAGGATATCAACTTAGGATAGAAAAAAAATTATTAGTCTACTTTCTATACCTTGATGATAAATTAGGTAATGCTATAGTCATACTCTGAGGCTTATTTATAAGCTATTCAGTATATCATTAAATTTAAGGAGTAAGTATAAAACGTGAAATTTAATATAAAAGAACTTAAAAATTTACTAGTCTCTGTAAAGCAAAATCATTTACAGTCCGTTAGTATAAAAAAAGCTAACTTAGAGCTTATTATTAGTAAAGAAATTCTTCAACTACCTAGTACTAGTATATTAGTTAAACAGATTCCTATTGCTTCCGATCTCAAAAATCAAGCTTCAAATGAGCTACAATTAAAAACAAAGCTTAGAAAACAACCAGCTCAAAAAAATCATTTTGTTGAGCCTGAACTATATTTTACTATTGTATCTCCTATGGTAGGAACATTTTATAGATCACCAGCACCTGGCGAACCTCATTTTATTGAAGTTAATGATAATGTAAAAATAAATCAAACCGTTTGCCTAGTAGAAGCAATGAAACTCATGAATGAAATTGAAGCTGAAGTAAGTGGTGAGGTAGTTGAAATACTTGTCAAAGATGGAGATATTATTGATTGTGGGCAGGCATTGATGAAAATTAAACCTGAACCATAACAGATATCTCATTCAAGATATAGATTTTAACTATTGTTAACAGATGCAAAGAAATCAGTAAGTTATAGTTATAATTAAGAAATGAAAACTCACTTACTCGCCTTGCGTATCGTGAGCGTTTTAGTTCCTTGTCTCATTAGAGAGGAGAATCTCGATGACACTTAGCTCACAAGAGCAAGAGACAAAGAAAGTTCAAGTCACAGTAGATAAAGACCCTGTTAATACTTCATTTGAAAAATGGGCAAAACCAGGACACTTCTCACGAACATTAGCTAAAGGACCCAGAACAACTACATGGATCTGGAACTTGCACGCAGATGCTCACGACTTTGACAGTCATACTAGTTCGCTAGAAGAAGTTTCAAGAAAAATTTTTAGTGCTCATTTTGGACAACTATCAATCATATTCTTATGGTTAAGTGGTATGTATTTTCATGGAGCACGTTTTTCTAATTATGTAGCTTGGTTAAACAATCCAACAAGTATAAAGCCTAGTGCACAAGTTGTATGGCCAATTGTTGGACAAGAAATATTAAATGGTGATGTAGGTGGAGGCTTTCAAGGTGTGCAAGTTACATCAGGTTGGTTCCAGCTTTGGCGGGCTTCTGGTATCACGACAGAAACAGAGCTATACGCAACAGCAATTGGGGGGCTGGTAATGTCAGCACTAATGATATTTGCTGGATGGTTTCATTACCATAAAGCAGCACCTAAGCTAGAATGGTTCCAAAATGTAGAATCTATGATGAATCATCACTTAGCAGGCCTACTAGGGTTAGGTTGTTTAGGTTGGGCAGGTCATCAAATTCATATTGCTTTGCCTATCAATAAACTTCTTGATTCTGGTGTTTCGCCTCAAGAGTTACCATTACCACACGAATTTTTAGTTAATAAAGAGCTAATGGTGCAACTGTATCCTAGCTTTAATAAAGGTATATTACCTTTTTTTACATTAGACTGGAGTACCTATTCTGACTTTTTAACATTTAAAGGTGGATTAAATCCTGTAACTGGAGGCTTATGGTTAAGTGACACAGCACATCACCATTTAGCACTAGCAGTATTATTTCTGGTAGCTGGTCATATGTATCGTACTAACTGGGGTATTGGCCATAGCATGAAAGAAATCCTTGAAGCTCATAAAGGTCCTTTCACTGGAGAAGGCCATAAAGGCATATATGAAATTTTGACTACATCTTGGCACGCACAATTAGCTATTAACTTAGCAATGATTGGCTCATTAAGTATTATTGTTGCTCATCACATGTATGCAATGCCTCCTTATCCTTTTATAGCTACTGATTATCCTACACAATTATCTTTATTTACTCATCATATGTGGATAGGTGGATTCTGTGTAGTTGGTGCTGGTGCACATGCATCTATTTTCATGGTTAGAGATTACAATCCAGCACAAAATTATAACAATTTATTAGATCGTGTGATTCGCCATAGAGACGCTATTATTTCACACTTAAATTGGGTATGCATATTCTTAGGATTTCATTCATTTGGTTTATATATACATAATGATACTATGAGAGCATTAGGTAGATCTCAAGATATGTTCTCAGATACAGCAATTCAACTTCAACCTATATTCGCACAATGGGTGCAGAATATACATACATTAGCTCCAGGTAATACAGCACCAAATGCATTAACTACAGCTAGCTATGCGTTTGGTGGTGATGTAGTTGCAGTTGGTAACAAAATAGCAATGATGCCTATTTCGCTTGGCACTGCAGACTTTATGGTTCATCATATACATGCATTTACTATTCATGTGTCTGTCTTAATTTTAGTAAAAGGATTCTTATTTGCAAGAAACTCACGCCTTATACCTGATAAATCTAACTTAGGTTTTAGATTTCCATGTGATGGTCCTGGTCGCGGAGGAACATGTCAAGTATCCGGATGGGATCATGTATTTCTAGGGCTTTTTTGGATGTATAATTCTTTGTCTATTGTTTTATTTCACTTTAGTTGGAAAATGCAGTCTGATGTATGGGGAAGTGTATCTGACTCTGGGTCTGTTACACACATAACCGGTGGTAATTTTGCTCAAAGTGCCTTAACTATAAATGGTTGGCTTAGAGATTTTCTTTGGGCACAGGCTTCACAAGTAATTCAGTCATATGGTTCAGCATTATCTGCATATGGTTTAATATTCTTGGGAGCTCACTTTGTTTGGGCTTTTAGTTTAATGTTCCTATTTAGTGGTAGAGGTTACTGGCAAGAATTAATTGAGTCAATAGTATGGGCACATAATAAAGTTAAAGTTGCTCCATCTATTCAACCGAGAGCATTAAGTATCACACAAGGGCGTGCTGTTGGAGTAGCTCACTACCTTCTTGGTGGTATAGGCACCACCTGGGCATTTTTCTTAGCAAGAATTATTGCAGTAGGATAGTATGATAATATGAAATTAGGACAATATAAATATGGCAACAAAATTTCCCAAATTTAGCCAGGCTTTAGCGCAAGATCCGACAACTAGAAGGATCTGGTATGGTATAGCAACGGCACACGATTTTGAAACACATGACGGTATGACAGAGGAAAATCTCTACCAAAAGATTTTTGCCTCACATTTTGGTCACTTAGCAATAATTTTTTTGTGGACATCTGGTAATCTTTTCCATGTAGCTTGGCAAGGGAATTTTGAACAATGGATATTAAATCCATTAAAAACGAAGCCAATTGCACACGCTATATGGGACCCACATTTTGGACAACCAGCATTAAAAGCTTTTACAAGAGGTGGAGTTTCTTACCCTGTTGATATTACTTATTCTGGTGTTTATCATTGGTGGTATACCATTGGTATGAGAACAAATAGTGATTTATATAGCGGTGCATTATTTTTATTAATCTTGTCAGCTTTAATGTTATTTGGGGGTTGGCTACACTTACAACCTAAATTTAAACCTGGATTAGCTTGGTTTAAAAATAATGAATCTAGACTAAATCACCATTTGTCAGGCTTATTTGGTTTAAGTTCTTTAGCATGGACCGGCCATCTTGTTCATGTAGCAATACCAGAGTCTCGTGGGCAACATATTGGATGGGATAACTTTACAAGTATTGCTCCTCATCCAGCGGGCTTACAACCGTTTTTCACAGGTAACTGGGGTATATATGCAAGTAATCCAGATACTATAAATCATATGTTTGGAACGAATGATGGTTCAGGAAATGCTATCCTAACTTTTCTAGGAGGATTTCACCCTCAAAGTCAATCTTTATGGTTGACGGATATGGCACATCACCATTTAGCGATTGCAGTTATTTTTATAGTTGCAGGACATATGTATAAGACTAACTGGGGCATCGGTCATAACTTAAAAGATATTCTTGAAGCGCACAAACCACCTAGTGGTAGACTTGGAGAAGGACATAAAGGACTGTTTGAAACTGTAAATAATTCATTGCATATGCAACTAGGTTTAGCATTAGCATCATTAGGTGTTATTACATCGCTTGTAGCTCAGCATATGTACGCTATGCCTCCATATGCATTTATGGCTAAAGATTTTACAACTCAGGCTGCTTTGTATACTCATCATCAATATATTGCTGGATTCTTAATGGTTGGTGCTTTTGCTCACGGAGCAATCTTTTTTGTGAGAGATTACGATCCAAAACAGAATGAAGGTAATGTACTTGCACGGATACTAGAACACAAAGAAGCTATTATTTCACACCTAAGTTGGGTATCATTATTTTTAGGATTTCATACATTAGGACTTTATATACATAATGACACTGTAATGGCATTCGGTACACCAGAAAAGCAAATTTTAATTGAACCTGTATTTGCTCAATGGATTCAAGCTAGTTCCGGAAAAGCTTTATATGGATTTAATATTCTGTTATCAGCATCTGACAGTGTAGCAACTCAGGCAAGTAGCAATGTATGGCTACCTGGATGGCTTGAAGCTATCAATAGTGGTAAGAATTCTTTGTTCTTGACAATCGGGCCAGGAGATTTTTTAATACATCATGCAATTGCTTTAGGATTACATACAACTGCATTAATTTTAGTAAAAGGTGCACTTGATGCGCGTGGATCTAAATTAATGCCTGATAAAAAAGATTTTGGCTATAGTTTCCCTTGCGATGGACCTGGAAGAGGTGGAACTTGTGATATCTCTGCATGGGATGCTTTCTATTTATCTGTTTTTTGGATGTTAAATACAATTGGATGGGTAACATTCTATTGGCATTGGAAACATGTTACTATCTGGCAAGGTAATGTTAGTCAGTTTAATGAGTCCTCCACATATCTAATGGGTTGGCTAAGAGATTATCTTTGGCTAAATTCATCACCATTAATTAATGGCTATAATCCTTATGGTATGAATAATTTATCTGTTTGGGCTTGGATGTTCCTATTTGGTCATTTAATCTGGGCTACAGGGTTTATGTTCTTAATCTCATGGCGTGGATATTGGCAAGAATTAATAGAAACACTTGCTTGGGCACATGAGAGAACTCCTTTAGCTAATTTGGTTAGATGGAAAGACAAACCGGTAGCTTTATCTATTGTACAAGCGCGTTTAGTTGGATTAGCACACTTTTCTGTCGGTTATATACTAACATATGCGGCGTTTGTTATAGCTTCTACATCTGGTAAGTTTGGATAATAAAAAGTTTATTCCTTAATTCAACCAAGTCGATCATATAGTAGCTGCTGTTCTATATATTATAGAGCAGCAGCTATTTACTGTTGCGGCGATGAGAAAAATACATTAATATAACAAAAGAATAAACTTTAGTAATTAAGGCATAGTATGGCTAAAAAAAGCATGAAACAAAGAGAAGCAAAAAGAGTAAAATTAGTAAATAAATATAGAAATAAAAGAGCAAAGTTAAAAATAAAAATCAAAGAATCAAACTCTTTTGATGAACAATTATTAATTCAGGAGCAATTACAAAAGTTACCTAGAGATAGCGTACAATCTAGATTGCGTAATCGTTGTTGGCTAACAGGTAGAAGTAGAGGAGTTTATAGCGATTTTGGTTTATCAAGACATGTCTTAAGAGAAATGGCTCACGAATGTTTACTACCTGGAGTAACAAAATCAAGCTGGTAGTAAAAAGAAGATTGACATACCTTAAGATAAAAATATAATACTCTAATCTAAAGATAGAGTATTCATCAATATATAAACTAACACAACTTATAATCCAAATTGATTACCTCTGCGATATTGTAAATATGCAGCAACAAGTAATCCTGAAATAGTAACGGGAATAAGACCTAGTACAATGCCAGATAAAAGTGGTTCAACCATATATAAAGTAGATAAAATTAAAAAAAAAACTATTAAGCTAACTAGCGATCCAAAGATTGGCTCATATTATTTCTTCAAACCCATGATTTAATCCACTGTTTATCTCACAGCCATAGAAATATTATCTAAAGCCTATAGCTGCCTGCCATACAAAGGCTAATAATAGAAAAAATACTGGAATGACTGGTAAAATATCTACAAGTGGTCGAAACATAGCATAAGCTTCAGGGAGCTTTGCTATAATTAATGTAAATTCCATAAAATTATACCTCAAAAAAGTGTTCAAAAGTTTTACTTCTACTAATGTACATGAAACCTTGCGTTTTGTTATAGTTTCTTCTTAAATTTTCATGTAATTGTATTTATCATATTCTTAATATCTATTGAAGTAAAAAGATTCGACTAAATTATTTACAAATACATTCTAAAACAAAAAAAAATAGTACAATATACTATGTAATTATAAAATGTATAAAAAGGGAGTACTTATGTCTTTAATTCTTGAATTTCTAGTATTTGCATTAATAATTTTATCTACTATTCTAGTTGTAAGTATACCTGTTACTTTAGCTTCACCAGGCCAATGGGAGCAATCCAAAAATTTAGTTTATACTGGTTCAGGATTATGGGCAGGGCTAGTTATTATTACGGGTGTAGTAAATTCATTCATAGCTTAATATGAGCTTTTAGATAGTTGAATACCGGCTTGTCCAAACAAATGTATATGTATGGAACCGGTCTTTAACAAGACTTATCAATTGACAAAAGCCTTATTTTTTTGCAATAATAGATTTGGTTATGCGGGTATAGCTCAGTGGTAGAGCGCAACCTTGCCAAGGTTGATGTCGCGCGTTCGAATCGCGTTACCCGCTATTTATATATTATTTTGTTTCAGAAAATTCAGTATCGATAACATCAGTATCTACCTTACCTACAGTTTGTTCAGACGCAGTATTATTTTCATAAGCTTTTTTGCCAATTTCCATCATAGCTTTTTTTAAATCTTCCTGCAAAGTTGAAATTTGCTCAAATTGTTCTTTTTCAATTGCCTGTCTTAAACTCTTAATTTGATTTTCAATATCTTTTTTAGAAGATTCATCTATTTTCTCTCCTAAATCAGATATTTGACGCTCTGATTGATAACAAAATGAATCAGCTTGATTTTTTATTTCTATCTGCTCTCTTTTTTGTTTATCTATACCAGCATTATTCTCTGCATCTGATACCATCTTCTCTACTTCATCTTTTGGTAGTGTAGAAGCGCCACTAATTGTAATAGACTGCTCTTTACCTGATCCTTTATCAGTTGCTTTTACAGACAGAATACCATTTGCATCTATGTCAAAAATAACCTCAATTTGGGGAACTCCTCGAGGTGCAGGCATTATACCGTCAAGCCTAAAAGTACCCAAACTTTTATTATCTTTAGTAAATTCTCTTTCACCTTGCAGCACATGAATTTCAACATTCGGTTGATTATCTACAGCTGTAGAGAAAACTTCTGACTTTTTCGTAGGTATAGTTGTATTACGTGGAATAATCTTTGTCATGACTCCACCTAAAGTCTCTACTCCTAAAGATAGAGGTGTAACGTCTAATAATAGAATATCTTTTACTTCACCGGCTAAAACACCTGCTTGCACTGCTGCTCCGATAGCAACAACTTCATCCGGGTTAACGCTTTGATTAGGGTTTTTACCAATAATTTTTTTAACTACTTCTTGTACAGCTGGAATTCTAGTAGAGCCTCCAACTAAAACAACTTCATCTATTTTAATTGTATCAAGCTGTGCGTCTTTTAAAGCATTACGAACGGGAATCTCACACCGTTTAATTAAATCAAGACATAAATCTTCAAATTTTGCACGAGATATATTACGTTCTAGATGTTTTGGACCTGTATTCGTTGCAGTAATAAAGGGTAAATTAATATCTGTTTGTGGCATACTCGATAATTCCACTTTAGCCTTTTCAGCTGCTTCCATTAGTCTTTGTAGGGCTTGCTTATCTTCTCTCAGGTTAATACCTTCATCTTTCTGAAATTCAGAAATTAACCAATCAACAATTTGACGATCAAAATCATCACCTCCTAAATGAGTATCACCTGATGTAGATAGTACTTCGAATACTCCATCTCCAACTTCTAAAATTGAAACATCAAATGTTCCTCCACCTAAGTCAAAAACTAAAATAGTTTCGTTGTCTTTTTTATCTAAGCCATAAGATAAAGAAGCTGCAGTTGGTTCATTAATTATTCTTAATACTTCTAAGCCAGCAATCTTACCCGAGTCTTTAGTTGCCTGCCTTTGGGAGTCATTGAAGTATGCTGGTACAGTAATTACTGCTTTAGTAACAGGTTCACCTAAATACTTACTAGCATCTTCAACTAGTTTTCTTAGAACTTGAGCAGAAATCTCTTCTGGAGCAAATTCTTTGTTTAATGCCGGGCAATTAAGTTTAATGCTGTCATTGTCTGTTTTCACAGTATATGAAGACTGTGATAACTCTTGATTTACTTCTTCTTTTTTCCGACCAATGAATCTTTTGACAGAGTAGAAAGTATTCTCAGGATTAATTACAGCTTGCCTTTTTGCAATTTGCCCAACTAACTTGTCTCCAGTTTTAGTATAAGCTACAACTGATGCTGTTGTTCTAAAACCTTCTGAATTAGGGATAACAATTGGTTTCCCACCTTCCATTACTGCCACTACTGAATTTGTTGTTCCTAAATCTATTCCTACAACTTTTGACATATAAATTTTGAAAATAAATGGATAAATATAATAAATTATGACTATTGTTGGCTTAAAATTTACAGTGAAGTTTACAGCTAATATATTGATTCAAAAGTTCTCCAAATACAAGGTGCAATTACCGAACTTATTTTTTTCATTCAAAAAATAATAACTTAATTATTTTTTACTGGTAGAAATAGAGAACTTGCAAGTTCTCTATCTAACTGATACAATTTAGCTGTATCAGGCTATTATTTATGACCCTTTAGTATCGAAATCGTAAAAATTAATACTTGCTATAGGTATACTTTCTTTTAAAAGTATAACATATACAGTTTGTTAGCAATAATTTCTTAATTATAGGGAAAGTATAAAAAGTGTCAATTGGTCTTTTAGGAACTAAGATAGGAATGACCCAGGTATTTGACAGTAATGGTACATGTATACCTGTTACTGTTTTAAGAGTAGGACCATGCGTAATAACTCAGATAAAAACAGTTCAATCTGATGGATATGATGCCATTCAAATTGGATACTCACAAGTAGCAAATCATCTTCTTTCAAAAGCAAGGCTGGGTCATCTAAATAAATCTCAAGCCCCTGCCTTAAAATATTTACAAGAATATCGAGTTGATTCTACTGATCAATTAAAAATCGGCGAAGTTTTAACTACAAATCAATTAAAAATCGGCGATAAGGTTAACATACAAGGTAAAAGTATTGGAAAAGGTTTTTCTGGCTACCAAAAACGACACCATTTCAGCAGAGGTCCAATGTCACACGGCTCTAAAAATCATCGACAACCTGGATCTATTGGAGCTGGCACAAGTCCAGGAAGGGTTTTTCCCGGTAAAAAAATGGCTGGTAGATTAGGTGGTAAACAAACCACAATAAAGAACTTACAAATTATTGATATCAATATGGAACAACATTTTATTTTACTAAAAGGATCTATACCTGGTAAACCTGGTAGTATTCTAAATATACAAATGCCGTAAAACAATTTATTTTTTAAATAACATATAGTCATAAATGATGGTAAAAGAACAAATAGTAGAATATCCAGTCTATGAGCTAGATATTTTAACAAATCAAACTCAAACTATAAAGCTTAAAATTAGTGATAGTAATGGTATGTATATTATTCATCGTAGTTTAGTTAAACAAATGACCAATAATAGACAGGGTAGCGCACATTCCAAAACAAGAAGTGAAGTTAGGGGTGGTGGACGAAAGCCTTGGAAACAAAAAGGTACAGGTAAAGCACGTGCAGGGTCAATTAGATCACCATTGTGGAGAGGTGGTGGGGTAATCTTCGGTCCTAGAACACAAAATTATTCTCAAAAAATGAATACTAAAGAGCGCAAACTTGCTCTGCAAACCTTATTATTTAACAAGCAAGCTTCTACTCTAATCATACCTGAGTCAGAATTACAGTTAAGTAACCCGAAAACTAAGTTAATTAGTCAAAAAATTAGTAACTTAGGTCTGAAAAATTCTAAGAAGATTTTAGTTGTTGTTGAAAAAAAGAACGTCAATCTATATTTAGCATTGCGTAATTTACAAAATATTGAACTAATTCAAGCGAATCAAATAAATATAGTTTCATTACTTAAAGCAGATAATATCATTTTAACTAAAGAAGGATTATTAACAATAAAGGTTACATATAATGCTTAAAATACAACCAAGAAAACTCATTGACTTAATTAAACGTCCAATATTAACAGATAAAAGTACAAGAATGCTTGAAGAGAATCAATATTGCTTCTCTGTAGCTAAAAGTGCAAAGAAAAGTGAAATCAAACAAGCAATTGAATATATTTTTGAGGTAAAAGTGATAAAAGTTAATACGCTAAACCCACCTCTAAAAAAACGTACAGTTGGTAGATTTAAAGGTCATAAACCTCAATTTAAAAAAGCAATTATTCAATTAAAACCTGAAGATAAGATTGATTTATTTCCAGAAAGTTAGCATTATCACGTAAAACTATAGATCTCAATAATTATACATTAATATGGCAATTCGACTATATAAAGCATATACACCTGGAACAAGAAATAGAACTGTTTCTACTTTTAATGAAATTACACGAGGTTATCCAGAAAAATCATTAGTAATTAGCAAGCATAATAAAAAAGGGCATAATAATCAAGGACGGATTACTTCTAGGTATAGAGGTGGTGGCCATAAAAAGCAATATAGAATTATTGATTTCAAGCGAAATAAAATAAATATTCCGGCTAAAGTAGCGTCAGTAGAATATGATCCAAATAGGAATGCTAGAATTGCGCTCTTACATTATAGAGATGGTCATAAAAGTTATATTTTACATCCTAGAACTTTGCAAGTAGGAGCTACCATTATCTCTGGTCCTAATTCACCGATAGAAGTTGGAAATTCTTTACCTTTAGGAGCTATTCCTTTAGGAACAGCAGTGCATAATATAGAACTTACGCCTCATAAAGGAGGGCAAATTGTTAGAGCCGCTGGTACTTATGCACAAATAGTTGCCAAAGATGGCGAATTTGTGACATTAAAATTACCTTCTAGTGAAGTAAGAATAATAAGAAAGCAATGTTATGCAAGTATCGGACAAATAGGTAATATTGATGCAAGTAATATAACAATAGGTAAAGCAGGACGAAATCGATGGTTGGGTAAAAAACCAAGGGTTAGAGGTGTAGTAATGAATCCTGTAGATCATCCTCATGGAGGAGGAGAAGGCCGATCACCGATAGGAAAAACACATCCAGTCACTCCTTGGGGCAAACCTGCTCTTGGTATAAAGACAAGAAATACTAAAAAGTATAGCAACAACTATATTTTACGTCGTAGGAAATAATAAATTTCAATTATCAACTAGGAAAAATAACTTATGTCTAGATCTTTAAAAAAAGGTCCTTTCATTGATATTAAGCTATTTAATAAAATAGTAAAAATGAATGAGACTAAATCAACTCATACTATTAAAACATGGTCACGAGCTTCAACTATTTTACCAGATATGGTCGGGCATACAATTGCAGTCTACAACGGCAAGCAGCATTTCCCGGTATTTATTTCAGATCAAATGGTTGGTCATAAACTAGGAGAATTCGTGGCTAGTAGGACTTTTCGTAGTCATATCAAAAGTGATAGAAAAGCCCGGAGGTAATGAATATGAAAAACAATCACCAAGAAATAAAAGCAATAGGTAAATACTTGAGACTTTCACCTATAAAAGCTGGACGGATTTTAGACCAAATACGTGGAAAAACATATGAAGATGCTATATTAATATTACAATTCATGCCTTATAAAGCATGTATAAGTATCAAAAAAATCTTAGATTCGGCTGCTTCTAATGCTGAAAATAATAATGGCTTAAGTAAAAATACTTTAGAAATCAAAAAAGCCTTTGTCAATCAAGGTCCTACAATGAAAAGATTTCAACCTCGTGCACAAGGTAGAGCATTTCCTATTCATAAACCAACATGCCATATTACACTCAGTGTTGGAGAACCAACAACTGAGCAAAATTAAAACATATAACTTTATTATAAGATCATATTTTATGGGACAAAAAACGCATCCTTTAGGCTTTAGAATAGGTATAACACAAAAACATAGATCATCCTGGTTCGCACAAAAATCAAGTTATCCTAAACATTTAGAAGAAGATTTTATTATCAGAAATCATATTGAAAAAAACCTTATAAATGCAAGCATCTCTAAAATTGAGATAGAACGAAAAGTTGATCAAGTTGAAGTTAAAATATATACTGCTAGGCCTGGTATTGTCTTAGGTAGATTTGCAACAGGTATTGAAAATATACGTACTGAATTGCAGAAAATACTAATAGGTAATCAGCAAATCAGAGTTGATGTTATTGAAATTACAGAACCGGATAGTGAAGCTAGATTATTAGCAGACTTTATTACTCAACAATTAGAAAAAAGAATTGCTTATCGCAGAGCTGTGAGACAAGCAGTCCAAAGAGCTCAAAGAGTTAATATCAAAGGAATAAAAATACAAGTTTCTGGACGATTAAATGGAGCAGAAATTGCACGTAGTGAATGGGTACGGGAAGGAAGAGTACCTTTACAAACACTTAGAGCTAATATTGACTATTCCTATCGTATTGCACAAACAACATATGGGGTACTCGGAGTAAAAGTATGGTTATTTAAAGGTGAGATACTTCCCGTACCGAAATAAATCATTATGGAGAGTAATAATATTTAACAAGGAGATTGATATAATATGCTAAGTCCTAAAAGAACAAAGTTTCGTAAACAGCACCGCGGTAGAATGACTGGTAAAGCAAGTAAAGGCAATATAATTGCTTTTGGAGATTATGCATTACAGGCATTAGAACCTGTATGGCTAACATCTAGACAAATTGAGGCAACTAGAAGGACAATCACTCGTTATGTAAAAAGAGGAGGAAAATTATGGATAAGAGTTTTTCCAGATAAACCTATTACAGCCCGCCCAGCTGAAACTCGTATGGGATCAGGTAAAGGAGCACCAGAATATTGGGTTGCGGTTGTAAGACCTGGCCATATCTTATTCGAAATAACTGGTGTACCAGCTGAAGCTGCAAAGGAAGCTATGAAACTAGCTTCCTATAAATTGCCTATTAAAACAAAATTTATTACTAAATAATTAATGAAAGTATTAGATAGCAGTGAAATTCGAGATTTAGATCAACAAGAAATGCAAGCAGAAATCTTAGCTATAAAAAGAATATTGTTTGATTTTAGACTAAAACAAGCAACAAGACAAACAATTAAACCGCATTCTTTAAAAGCATATAAAAAGCAACTTGCTCGAATTACAACAATTAAGCATGAAAAGTATAGTATTAGTAAATAAAGGATCAATAAAAGTATGTCAATTAAAGAAAAAACGGGTGTTGTTGTTAGTAGTAAGATGAGTAAAACAATTACAGTTGCAGTTAAAACAAAAATTGCCCACAATAAATATGGCAAAGTCCTAGCAAGAACAAAAAAATATAAAGTACATGATGAAAGCAACGAATGTAATGTAGGAGATATTGTACAAATTCAAGAGACTCGACCATTAAGTAAGACAAAGTTTTGGAAACTGATCTCTAAAATAGGGATTCTTCATAGTTAACTCAAATCAATGTAGAATGGAATAAATATATGATTCAAACGCAAAGCTATCTTAATATTGCTGATAATAGTGGTGCCAGAAAAATAATGTGTATTAGAGTACTTGGTACGAGTAACCCACTATATGCAAGTATTGGGGATGTAATTATTGGTGTGGTAAAAGATGCTTCACCTAACATGACTGTTAAAAGATCTGATATAGTTAGAGCTGTGATTGTTAGAACGAAACAAACAATTAGAAGAATTGATGGCATGAGCATAAGATTTGATGATAATGCGGCAGTTATTATTAATCCTGAAAATAATCCCAGAGGTACACGTGTATTTGGACCCATTGCACGAGAACTTAGAGAAAAAAACTTTGCCAAAATTATATCTTTAGCACCGGAGGTTGTTTAATGCAACAAAAAAAACAGAGAAAAAAAATGCATGTTAAACTAGGAGATGAAGTTAAAATTATATCGGGTTCAGATAAAGGAAAGACAGGTACGATTATTAAAGTTTTTAAAAATCAAGGTAAGATAATTGTAAAAGATATTAATATGAAAACCAAACATAAGCGCCCAGAACAGGAAAATCAGACAGGACAAATCATTAAAATAGAAGCTCCTATTGATAGCTCCAATGTTATGCTGTATGATTCTAAAATAAACCTAGCAAGCAGATATAAGAAAATTCGAAATACTAATGGGCGAACAAAGCGCGTACTGATAAAATTAAAACAAAATTAAGATTAAGTAATTATATTATTGATGAATACTTCATTACAGCAACTCTACAAAGACAAAGTCTTTACAGACTTACAACAAAAATTTCAATATAAAAATAAACACGAAATACCTAAGCTTATCAAGATAACATTAAATAGAGGCATAGGTGAAGCATCACAAAATGCAAAAGCTCTTGAAAATAGCATTAATGAATTTCAGTTAATTACAGGTCAAAAACCTATAATTACTCGATCAAAAAAGGCAATAGCAGGATTTAAAATTAGAGAAGATATCCCTGTTGGTATTACAGTTAACTTACGCCGCCAAAAAATGTATGATTTCTTAAATAAATTAATTAACTTATCACTACCAAGAATCAGAGATTTTCGAGGAATTAGTAGTAAAAGTTTTGACGGTAGAGGAAATTATAATTTAGGATTACGTGAGCAATTAATTTTTCCTGAAATTGAATATGATCAAGTAGATAAAATTAGAGGTTTTGATATCTCAATCGTGACAACTGCAAAAACAGACGAAGAGAGTTTAGCTCTATTAAAAGGTCTTGGTATGCCTTTTTACAACTAACTAATTGTTTTATAATTAAAGGAGATATAGTGGTTAACGATACAATTGCAGATATGTTAACACGTATTCGCAATGCTAATTTAGCGAAACACCAAATAGTTCAAGTTCCTGCAACAAAAATGACCAGAAATATAATAAAAGTATTAAAAGAAGAAGGATTTATTGAATACTTTGAAGAAATTGATGAAACATGGCAAACCTTTTTATTAATTTCTTTAAAATATAAAGGGAAAAAAAAGCAGTCTGTTATTACATCTCTAAAAAGAGTAAGTAAGCCAGGCCTGCGAGTCTATGCAAATCACAAAGAAATTCCAAAAGTTTTAGGAGGTCTAGGAATTGCAGTCATTTCTACATCACAAGGTGTGATGACGGATCGTAAAGCTAGGCATAATGGCTTAGGTGGTGAAGTTTTGTGCTATATTTGGTAAATTAATAAATAGGTAAAATAAAAATGTCTCGAATTGGAAAACAATGTATTGTATTGTCAAAAGCAGTTAATACACAAATAATTGGCAATATTATTACAGTTAAAGGCCCTAAAGGCGCTTTATCTCATAATATACATGATTTAATAAAAATTAGTTTGAGTAACAATAGTGATAGTAAAACAATCATAGTAACAACTAAAAATTCAACCAAGCAAGCTCAACAGCTGCATGGGTTATCACGAACATTGATCAACAATATGGTTATAGGTGTAAACGAGGGCTTCACTAAATATTTAGAAATTCAAGGTGTAGGATATAGATCTCAAGTAGATGGGCGTAAGTTAATATTAAATGTTGGCTATAGCCATCCCGTTGTTATCGAGCCACCATCTGAAATATCTATTAAAGTCAATAATAACACTAATATTGAAATTACAGGTATTGATAAAGCAGTTGTTGGACAATTAGCAGCAAAAATACGTTCAATTAGACCACCCGAACCATACAAAGGTAAAGGAATTCGATATAAAGGAGAAGTTGTCAAGAAAAAAATAGGTAAGGCAGGCAAATAAATAATGAATAAAAAACTTAAAGGAACATCTGATCGGCCGAGATTGTATATTTTCAGATCTAATAAACATATATATGCACACATAATTGATGATATAAAATCTAATATCATACTTTCTATTTCAAGTTTATCCCCACAGATAAGGACCGCCAAAATATCAACTGGTAATTGCCAAGCATCCAGGCTTGTTGGTAAATCATTAGCTGAGAAATGCTTAGATCAAGGGATAAAAAAAGTCGTTTTCGATAGAGGATGTAGGTTATATCATGGCAGGATTAAAACACTAGCCGAATCCGCAAGAGAAGCCGGTATACTTTTTTAATGAATTAGTAAAAAATTAATATGATAAACAAAAAAAAACATTCCAAAAATAAAGATCAAGAAAACAAATGGGAAGAACGAGTTGTCCAAGTGCGACGTGTCACGAAAGTAGTAAAAGGAGGAAAAAAGCTAAGTTTTCGAGCTATTTTAGTCGTGGGCGATGAGCGAGGACAAGTTGGAGTTGGTATTGGTAAAGCTAGTGATGTCATTGGTGCTGTAAAAAAAGCTGTCACAGATGCCAAAAAAAACCTAATCAATATTCCTTTAACAAAATTCAACTCCATCCCTCATCCTGTTCATGGCATATCTGGAGCTGCAAAAGTAATAATGCGTCCATCTTCACAAGGTTCCGGAGTTATTGCAGGTGGCTCTGTTAGAACTGTATTAGAACTGGCTGGAGTAAAAAATATATTAGCTAAACAATTAGGCTCTTCTAATCCGCTAAATAATGCCAGAGCTGCTTTAGATGCTCTCGCAAATCTTAAAACTTTCAGTCAAGTTGCAGATGAAAGAGATGTTTCCCTTGAGAGTTTATTTACTTAGAATATAATTATACTCATAAATGATCTCCAACAATAAACTTGCTCAAAAAATTGCTTTAACTTTAACTCTCTTAATAATTGCAAGATTAGGTATTTTTATACCTATCCCCGGCATTGATCATGATGCTTTTTATAATAGCATTGGCCAAAATGCTTTAGTAAACTTTTTAAATATATTTTCAGGAGGAGGATTTTCCACAATAGGTTTATTTGCTCTAGGTATTGTACCATATATAAATGCTTCTCTTGTCATACAACTCTTAACAAAAATTATTCCTGAATTAGAAAACCTACAAAAAGAAGAAGGGGAAGCTGGACGACAAAAAATTACTCAAATTACACGATATCTATCCTTAGTATGGGCAATTATTCAAAGTATTGGCATAAGTATATGGATTAAGCCATATGTTTTCTACTGGAATATTAATTTTGTCGTTGATATAATCATTAGTTTAACTACTGGTGCACTAATAATAATGTGGTTTTCAGAAATTATTACAGAGAAAGGTATCGGTAATGGTGCTTCATTATTAATTTTTCAAAATATAGTATCAGGAATCCCTCAAGCTATAAAAAGCTCAATAATTAATGAAGATAGTGAAATCTTTAATCAGCTCATATTTTTAATACCTTTATTTATTATAATGCTTATCATCACTATTTTAGTACAAGAGGGGATTAGAAAAATTAGCATTATATCAGCAAGGCAGCTTATTAAAAATAATAGTTTAGATTCAGCTAGTTATATACCATTAAAACTAAATCAAGGTGGTGTTATGCCTATTATTTTTGCCTCTGCATCAATGGCTTTACCAAACTACTTAAAATCTATTGTTCAAAATCCAAGAATACAAGTGCTATTAGATATGTTTACATCAAATAGTGTACTATATATTATAACTTATGGTGTTTTAATTATATTGTTTAGCTATTTCTACTCATCATTAATATTAAATACAAAAGATTTATCTAATAACTTAAAAAAAATGGGAGCTAGTATTCCTAATATAAGACCAGGAGAAGAAACTTATCATTATTTAACAACAATAATAAATCGTTTAACATTTCTTGGCTCTGTGTTTTTATTTATAGTAGCATTGGTACCATCTGTAATTGCTCAATTAACCCAAATTAATACTTTCAAAGGCTTAGGAGCAACATCTTTATTAATATTGGTAGGAGTTGCTATTGATACAGCTAAACAAATTCAAACATACCTTATTTCAGAACAATACGAAAGTATGATGAAATAATTATTTTATTAAAAATCATGCAGCAGCAAACAATAAATATTATACTATTCTTTGCAATGCATTAATCACAAAGACTATAATCTATGAAAGTACGTCCATCAGTAAAAAAAATGTGTGAAAAGTGCAGAGTTATTCGTAGACACAAACGTGTTATGGTTATATGTACTAATCCTAAACATAAACAAAGACAAGGATAGTAGGTAAACAAGCTACCTAAACTTAATCTGCAAATATTAATCTAAAAATTGGAGAAAATAAGTGGCCAGAATTGCCGGAGTTGATCTTCCACGTAATAAGAGAATTGAAATCGCCTTAACTTATATTTATGGAATAGGTCTTTCACATGCACAAAAAATTATCGAAACAACCTCTATTCATTGTAATACAAAGGTTAATCAACTGAAAGATGAAGAAATCGTTAAAATCAGATCTATTTTAGATACTAATTATCAGATAGAAGGAGATCTACGGCGTTTTGAATCTATGAACATTAAGCGTTTAATGGAAATCAATTCTTATAAAGGCAAAAGACATCGTATTGGTCTACCTTTGAGAGGTCAAAGAACTAGAACTAATGCTAGAACAAGAAGAGGAACAAAAAAAACAATGGCCAATAAGAAAAAAGCACCAAAAAAATAAATAATTATATTACTATATTCAGCTTAAAGAAACAATGGCAAGACAAATAAAGAAAAGTAGCGTAAATCGAAATAAAAAAAATGTAATTAATGGTATTACACATATAAAGTCTACTTTCAATAATACGATTATTACAATCACTGATCTTAAAGGTAAAACAATATCTTGGTGCTCATCTGGTGGCAGTGGTTTTAAAGGAGCGAAGAAAGGCACACCTTTTGCAGCACAAACAGCAGCAGAGAAAGCAGCAAGACAAGCTATGGATCAAGGTATGCGACAAACAGAAGTAATGATTAATGGACCAGGCGCTGGAAGAGAGACAGCAATAAGAGCATTGCAAGCTGCTGGGATTAATATTACATTAATTAAAGATATAACACCTGTACCACACAATGGTTGTCGCCCACCTAAAAAGCGTAGAGTATAGAGAAGATAAGTATAAACTAACAAATAGTATATTCGCTATATCAATCCTTAAAAAGGAACTTTCTATAAATGACTCATTTTCAAATAGAATGCATAGAGTCAAAAACAGAAGGTGCTCGTGAGCAATATGGACGTTTTGTTTTAGAACCTTTAAATCAGGGTCAAGGAATCACTGTTGGAAATGCATTAAGAAGAACAATATTGTCTGATTTATATGGATCAGCGATAGTGGCAGTTAGAATTGCTGGTATAAATCATGAGTTTTCTACTATTGCTGGTGTAAGAGAAGATATCTTAGAAATTCTGCTTAACTTAAAGGAAGTAGTTCTAAAAAACTATACTGATCAAACTCAAATAGGTAGAGTTCGTGTACAAGGTCCAGCAATAATCACCGCTGGACTATTTGATATACCTAATGAAGTAGAAATTGTTGATCCACGCCAGTATATTGCTACAATATGTAACAATACCATTTTTGAAATGGAGTTTCGGATTGAACACGGAAAAGGTTATCGGTTAGTAACAAAAAGTATAGACGATAACGCAATAGATTTCTTACAAATTGATGCAGTTTTTATGCCAGCCAAAAAATTTAATTACGTTGTTGAAGAAGTCAGAGTTAACCCGAATCTTGTCCAAGAAAAATTATTCATTGAACTATGGACCAATGGAAGTTTGACTCCTCAAGAAGCTTTGAGTCAAGGAGCTACAATATTAACAAATTTATTTTATCCTTTAAGAAAAATTGATTTTAAACCCGTTGAAGATGCTGGCATACAAGAACAACAGCAAATTAGTCTAGTTCTAATTGAAGAATTACAATTATCTGTGCGAGCATATAATTGTTTAAAAAGGGCCCATATTCATTCCATTTCAGACCTTTTAGATTATTCTCAAGAAGAACTACTAGAAATTAAAAACTTTGGTCAAAAATCTGCAGAGGAAGTGATTGAAGCTTTACATAAAAGATTAGGCATTAGTTTACCTAAAGAGAAAGTACACAAGTAACATCAATATTTAGAATATAAATAGTAATAAAATATTATGGATTGAGTTATCATGAATAAAACACACGTTTCAAGTTTTACGAAAAATAGTAAATGGTATCTGATAGATGCTCAAGGAAAAACTCTTGGGAGATTATCTACACAAATAGCTTATATCTTAAGAGGCAAAAATCGCGTAGATTATAGCCCTGGATGTAATTTATGTGAGTATATTATATTGATTAATACTAAAAAGATTCAAGTAACAGGAAGCAAAAAAGATCATAAATTATACTATAGACACTCCGGTCGACCAGGTGGTCTAAAAACAGAAACTTTTGCAGAATTACAGCATAGATTACCGAATAGAGTAATAGAGCAATCTGTAAAAAAAATGCTCCCAAAAGGCCCATTAGGCAGACAACTATTTAAAAACTTAAAAGCATATCCAGATGCCCATCATCCACATGCTGCACAAAGACCAACTACTATAGAACTAAATTAACAGTGACAAACATTATGACACTTCCATCAGAAAATACTAGAGCTGTATACAGTGGAACAGGAAGACGAAAAGCTTCAGTAGCAAGAGTTAGACTTATACCAGGGTCAGGAAAATTAGTAATAAATGGATTACCTGGTGAATCTTATTTACAATTTAGCCCTAATTATATACGAATCTCATATGGTCCTCTAAGAACTCTTGGCTTAAGCCAAGAGTATGACGTATTAGTAAATACTCAAGGTGGAGGTCTGACAGGACAAGCTGATGCTATTAGATTAGGTGTTGCAAGAGCTTTATGCTCAATGAATCCTGATCACCGTATAGCATTAAAGGCTGAAGGACACTTAACACGAGATTCTCGTGTTAAAGAAAGAAAAAAGTATGGATTGAGAAAAGCACGTAAAGCACCTCAATTTTCGAAAAGATAAGATAATATTCAATTATAATATACATCAAGACAATGCCCAAACAAAATATTCATCCCGAATGGTATAATAATGCTAAAGTTTATTGTGATGGCAAACATATTATGACTATTGGTTCTACAAAACAAGAATTACATGTTGATATTTGGTCAGGAAACCATCCATTTTTTACAGGTTCCCAAAGAATTATAGATACTGAGGGTAGGGTAGAAAGATTTATGCGTAAATATAATTTAAAAAGAGCAGACAATCATAAAACTAAAGAATAAATGTGAAACTTATGAATGCCTATAAATTATTTGACAGTAAATTATACTAAAATATACAATAAAAGTGTATAGATAAAGTAAAAAGCCCAATTAATACTTCTAAATTAATGCCAACCATTCAACAATTAGTCAGATCATCAAGAATTAGAATTATAAAGAAAACCAAGTCTCCTGCATTAAAAGCTTGTCCGCAAAGAAGAGGCGTTTGTACAAGAGTGTACACAACAACACCCAAAAAACCAAATTCGGCTTTACGTAAAGTAGCCCGGGTACGATTAACTTCTGGTTTTGAAGTGACAGCATATATTCCAGGGATAGGTCACAATATTCAGGAACATTCTGTTGTTCTTATAAGGGGTGGAAGAGTTAAGGATTTACCGGGGGTAAGATATCATATTGTACGAGGAACTCTAGACTCCGCAGGTGTAAAAGATAGAAAACAAAGTAGATCTAAATATGGTACAAAGAAACCAAAATCATAATTAATATTAACCATTAGCTGTAACTATTATGTCTCGTCGGAATACATCAAAAAAAAGATTAGTACAACCTGATCCTATATATCAAAGTAAATTAGTTAGTATGCTAACCGTAAGAATTCTGAAAAGCGGAAAAAAAAGCATTGCACAAAAAATCATTTATGCTACTCTAGAAATAATAAAAGATAGATCAACCGCTGAACCCTTACATATATTAGAGCAAGCAATACGCAATGCAACACCTTTAGTTGAAGTAAAAGCACGTAGAGTCGGTGGATCTACATATCAAGTTCCTATTGAGGTTAGAGCATATAGGGGTACCAATTTAGCTTTGAGATGGATAACACGTTTTGCTAAAGAAAGATCTGGTAAAAATATGGCAACTAAGTTAGCAAATGAAATTATGGATGCTGCAAGTGAAAATGGTAACGCCATTAGAAAACGAGAAGAAACCCATAGAATGGCTGAAGCAAATAAGGCTTTTGCACATTATAGATACTAAAATGATAAAATTAAATCGCTAAAAGTAATTATCCTATTTAAATTAAAATTTCAATATAGAGATATGGCAAGATCAAAATTTGAACGAAAAAAACCACATGTCAATATAGGTACAATTGGGCACGTAGATCATGGAAAAACAACTTTAACAGCTGCTATATCTGCAACGTTGGCGATATCAGGCAACACAAAGTTAAAAAAATTTGATGAAATTGATGCTGCTCCTGAGGAAAAAGCACGCGGAATTACTATTAATACAGCTCATGTAGAGTATGAAACTTTAAACCGCCATTATGCACATGTTGACTGTCCTGGGCATGCTGATTATGTAAAGAACATGATTACTGGAGCTGCCCAGATGGACGGAGCAATACTAGTTGTTTCTGCTGCAGATGGTCCGATGCCACAAACTCGTGAACATATTTTATTAGCTAAACAAGTAGGTGTACCTCATGTAGTTGTTTTTCTAAATAAAGAAGATCAAGTGGATGATGAAGAGCTATTAGAATTAGTTGAGTTAGAAGTAAGAGAACTTTTAGCACAATATGATTTTCCTGGTGATGATATTCCTTTTGTAGCAGGCTCAGCGTTACTTGCTTTAGAATGTGTAACACAGAAACCAGAAACTCAGAAAGGTGATGACAAATGGGTTGATAAAATTTATTCTCTAATGGATGCAATTGATGATTATATTCCAACACCGGAAAGAGATGTTGACAAAAGCTTCTTAATGGCTGTAGAAGATGTATTTTCTATCACTGGTCGTGGAACAGTTGCTACTGGTAGGATCGAAAGAGGAATTATTAAAGTTGGTGATACAATCGAAATTGTTGGTCTAAGAGAAACTAGAACTACAACAATAACTGGCTTAGAAATGTTTCAAAAAACTCTAGATGAAGGTATGGCAGGCGATAATATAGGAATTCTTCTAAGAGGAGTGCAAAAAAATGACATTGAAAGAGGCATGGTTTTAGCCAAACCAGGAACTATTACACCTCATACTCAATTTGAGGCAGAGGTGTATATTTTAACGCAAGAAGAAGGCGGGCGACATACTCCATTTTTTTCAGGATACAGACCTCAATTTTATGTAAGAACAACAGATGTTACGGGTACTATTACTCAGTTTACGGCTGATGATGGCTCTACTGCTGAAATGGTTATGCCTGGCGATAGAATAAAAATGAGCGCTCAATTAATCAACCCTATTGCGATTGAGCAAGGTATGAGATTTGCGATACGCGAAGGTGGAAGAACTGTTGGGGCCGGAGTAGTCTCTAAAATATTAGAATAGTATGAAATAAGAGATGAATATATATTAAAAGTATGACTGTTATACAAAAGCATAAAATTCGAATAAAATTAAAGGCGTATGATCATGAATTATTAAATACGTCATGTCATAGTATCATTGAAACAGTGAATAGAACAAATGCTGTTGCTGTAGGTCCAATACCTTTACCCACACATCGACGTATTTACTGTGTACTACGTTCTCCTCATGTAGATAAAGATTCACGTGAACATTTCGAACTTAAAACACATAAAAGAATTATAGAAATTCATGAACCTTCTTCACAAACTATCGATGCATTAATGAAACTAAACCTTCCTGCCGGTGTTGATATTGAAGTAAAATTATAAAATACAACCCTAAAACATAAATAAAAGTGTCTAAGATAGTTTTAGACACTTTTATATATTATAAGTTAAAAAATAATCAATTGAACTAATATAAGTTATCTTCTTGATGGGTTGCAATAGTACAGTCACTCTTAGGATATGCGACACAAGTTAAAACAAATCCTTCTTCCATTTGACCATCATCTAAAAAAGATTGATCACTTTGGTCAATCTCACCTGCTGTAACTTTTCCTGCGCATGAAGAACACGCGCCAGCACGACATGAATAAGGAAGGTCAATAGCTTGATCTTCTGCAGCATCTAAGATATACATATCATCAGGACAATCTAAAGTTACTACTTCATTATTTTCCATACTTAATGTAACTTTGTATGTAGCCATAAAATCCTCCACTAGAATAAAATATAAAAAAATATAAGAGAGAATGCTTATCTAATTAGCAATCTTTGCAATAATGCAATAAGTAAATGATACACTATAGAACTATGAATATCAGACAATTTAAATTAAAGTGATAGTATATCATAGCTAGTAATAAAAGCAGGAAAAAAATTTTTTTATAAGTTTACAATATTAATATTATGTAAAACACTACATAGAAAAATTATAAAGGAAATTATGCACCATAATTCTAATAATACATCAACATTGAATCCTAATTTATATCCAAGAATTATCACACATAAATCAATAATACTTAGTTTAACCGAAATTTGTGCATTAAACAGAAGACTTATACTACAAGGTTGGAGGCGCCCTTCAACCTTTGTAACTGGTATTTTACAGCCTTTGCTATGGCTTATATTATTTAGCGCTCTATTTCAAAATGCACCCATCGATTTACTAAGTTCAAACAATAGATATAATAATTTTATTAGTGCCGGTATTATTGTTTTTACTGCTTTTACTTGTTCATTAAATGCAGGCCTGCCTTTAATGTTTGATAGAGAATTTGGTTTTTTAAACCGTTTACTAAGTTCTCCATTATCTTCACGTTATTCTATTATATATTCTTCATCTAGTTATATTACAATAACAAGCATAGTTCAAGTTGCTTCTATTATTTTAACAACAAACTTTATGGGTAACTGTATACCTAATTTAAAAAATGGTGTAGTAATTGCATGGACATTACTGTTATTAATTCACAGTGTTACTAATATAAGCCTTCTGCTGGCATTTATCTTACCTGGTCATATTGAACTTATTGCCTGCTTAGTTATGATCAATTTACCATTACTTTTTTCAAGTACTGCACTTGCACCTTTACTTTTTATGCCGTCATGGCTCCAAGTAATTGCTAGCTTAAATCCACTAAGTTATACTATTGAAGTAATAAGATATGCATATCTACATGAATTTTGTTATAATAGTTCAATTGCAATGCAAACAGTATGGGGATCTATCAGAATCATAGATACCTATACTCTCATGATAATTCTCAATATAGTATGTCTAATTGTGGTAAAAAAAGTAATTGATAATAGATTTGATGAATAAAAAACTTTAGACCAAATATCACAAGAATGTTATAATATATAAGTGAGATGAAATAGAAAAAATGTATTCGTAAGAAAGCTATATAAGATATCTATTTTTTAGGAGGTATAAAGTTTAAATGGGATTACCATGGTACCGTGTTCATACAGTTGTATTAAATGATCCAGGTCGTTTAATTTCCGTACATCTAATGCATACTGCCCTTGTTGCTGGATGGGCAGGTTCAATGGCGTTATATGAATTAGCAGTTTTTGATCCTTCTGATCCTGTTTTAAATCCCATGTGGAGACAAGGAATGTTTGTTATGCCATTTATGGCTCGATTAGGCGTAACAGATTCATGGGGTGGATGGAGCATTACAGGAGAAAGTGTTTCAAACCCCGGGCTATGGAGTTTTGAAGGAGTTGCACTGACTCATATTGTTCTTTCTGGCATGCTTTTTCTAGCAGCAATTTGGCATTGGGTATATTGGGATTTAGAATTATTTAGGGATCCCCGAACAGGAGAACCTGCACTAGATTTACCTAAAATTTTTGGTATTCATTTACTTTTATCAAGCTTATTATGCTTTGGTTTTGGGGCCTTTCATGCTACCGGTTTATTTGGCCCAGGAATATGGGTTTCAGATGCCTATGGGGTAACAGGTAAAGTTCAACCTGTAGCACCTGCTTGGGGCCCAGATGGTTTTAATCCATTTAATCCCGGTGGAATCGCTTCACATCATATTGCAGCTGGGACTGTTGGTATACTAGCAGGAGTGTTTCATTTAACAGTTAGACCACCACAGAGATTGTATAGAGCACTTAGAATGGGAAATATTGAAACAGTTTTGTCTAGTAGTATTTCAGCTGTTTTTTTTAGTGCATTCATAACATGTGGAACTATGTGGTATGGATCTGCTACTACACCAATAGAATTATTTGGACCGACTCGATATCAATGGGACAGTGGGTATTTTCAACAAGAAATTGAAAAAAGAGTAGAAAACTCGATAGGAGAAGGCTCTAGTCCCATTGAAGCTTGGTCAAGAATTCCAGATAAATTAGCATTTTATGACTATATTGGTAATAATCCTGCTAAAGGTGGCTTATTTAGATCAGGTCCAATGGACAAAGGTGATGGTATCGCTGAAGCTTGGTTAGGACATCCTATCTTTCAAGATAAAGAAGGTCGAGAATTAACTGTGAGACGTATGCCTGCATTTTTTGAAACATTCCCTGTCATATTAGTTGATAAAGATGGTATTATTAGAGCAGATATTCCATTCCGTAGAGCTGAATCTAAATATAGTATTGAACAAGTTGGAGTTTCAGTAAATTTCTATGGAGGAAAATTAAATGGCAAAGTCTTTAATGATGCTCCTAGTGTAAAAAAATATGCAAGGAAAGCTCAACTGGGTGAAGTTTTTGAGTTTGATCGTACAACTTTAGAGTCAGATGGCGTATTTCGCAGTAGCCCAAGAGGTTGGTTTACATTTGGACATGCTAATTTTGCATTAATATTCTTTTTTGGACATTTATGGCACGGATCTAGAACTATATTCCGAGATGTATTTGCTGGAATTGGTGCTGAGGTAACTGAACAAGTTGAATTTGGAGCTTTCCAAAAACTAGGTGATAGAAGTAGTAAAAAACAGGGAGCTGTTTAATTAAGTACAGTAATTATAAAGAGGAAATAAAATGGAAGCTTTAGTATATGTGTTCTTATTAACGGGTACATTAATGGTAATATTCTTTGCGATCTTTTTTAGAGATCCACCTAGAATAGCTAAGTAGTAAAACCCAAATCTATCTTATTATTTTTATTTTTCACGTACTTTCTGTAAGTTATTTATACAACTTACAGAAAGCACAATCACTAAGAAAATAGGTTACTCTTCATGCTCTTCAAAAGGATCTCTAAGTTCTTTGGCTGATGGTCCGAAAGCAGTATAAATTGAGTAACCAGTAATACCAAGTAATAAACTTGAAATAAAAATACTTAAGACTGTAGCTGTTTCCATATGTAAATAAAAGTAAAAACCAATTATTGAATATATAATAATATTTATATTTAATAATAACAAAAAAATAAAACAAAAGTATTATGGCATTAAGAACAAGATTAGGAGAAATTTTAAGACCCTTAAATTCAGAATATGGTAAGGTTGCTCCAGGGTGGGGAACAACACCAATTATGGCAATTTTCATGTTGCTGTTTTTTTTATTTCTTCTAATTATTCTACAAATTTATAATTCATCTTTAGTATTAGAAAATGTTGATGTTGATTGGGCAACACTAGGAAGTTAAAAAAATACCTGATATAAAATAGCTAAATAAGATGCATCATATACTAAAATACGATGCATCTTAATATGTTTACTATGCTAAGAAATAACTGCTAATTCATCTTCTGCAAAGCTACTGCTATTTGCACCATTATAGGTTTCCTTTTCAAATCTTACTAACACTGGGTACTTTATACCAGTATCTACTTTAACAATACTACCAGTTTCCTGATACCAATAAGATTCTTTACGTAAAACCTTTACTATACTTCCCTTCTTAAGCATATTGATCCTTCTCTATTATTAAATAAAAGATTAATAATCATAGTATAGAAGTACTTCATCTTTTTAAAATATATTTAATAACATTTATGAATATTTACTAATTATATCCTAGTGGATAAAATTATCAAAATAATTGCCTAAATAAGAATATAACTGTTACATTTGCAGAAGACACAATAAATCAAAAAAATAAGGGGTATCCTTAGAATGAAAGTATCTTGGAAAACAATTATGTTATGGTCGTTACCATTTCTAGTGATCAGTTTCTTCTTGTGGCAAGGCTTCTTAACTCCTAATAGTACAGATCCAGGAAGTAATATAGCAAGCTCTAGAATGACTTATGGTAGATTCTTAGAATATCTAGATATGGGTTGGATAAAAAGGGTAGATATGTATGATAATGGTCATACGGCAATTGTAGAAGCATTAGGACCTGAACTAGGTAACCGAGTTCAGAAAATACGTGTAGAGCTTCCGGTCAATGCCCCTGAGCTGATTACTAAGTTAAGAAAAGCTCAAATTGATATAGATGCTCATCCAAGTAAAAATAATGGTGCTTTATGGAACCTATTAAGTAATTTATTCTTTCCAATACTATTTATAAGTGGCTTAGCAATCCTTTTTAGACGCTCTAATAATAACTCTGGGGGACCTGGCCAAGCTATGTCATTTGGTAAATCAAAAGCACTTTTTCAGATGGAGGCAAAAACTGGTATAGTTTTTAATGACGTTGCAGGAGTTGATGAAGCGAAAGAGGAATTCCAAGAAGTTGTTACTTTTTTAAAGCAACCTGAATCATTTACAGCTGTTGGGGCTAAAATTCCTAAAGGAGTATTACTAGTTGGGCCACCAGGTACTGGAAAAACATTACTAGCAAAAGCAATAGCAGGCGAAGCTAATGTGCCTTTTTTCAGCATCTCAGGTTCAGAATTTGTTGAAATGTTTGTAGGTGTTGGAGCATCTAGAGTTAGAGACTTATTCAAAAAAGCAAAAGAAAATGCACCATGTATCGTATTTATAGATGAAATCGATGCTGTCGGAAGGCAAAGAGGAACAGGAGTAGGTGGTGGTAATGATGAAAGAGAACAAACTTTAAATCAATTATTAACTGAAATGGATGGTTTTGAAGGTAATACTGGTGTTATTGTTATTGCAGCAACCAATAGAGCAGATATATTAGATTCTGCACTCCTAAGGCCTGGTAGATTTGATAGGCAAGTTAGTGTTGATGTACCTGATTTAAATGGACGCTTAGCTATTTTACAGGTTCATGCCAAAAATAAGAAAATATCATCAGATGTCTCTATCAAGACAATTGCAAGAAGAACACCTGGATTTTCTGGAGCGGACTTAGCAAATTTATTAAATGAAGCTGCTATTCTTACTGCAAGAAAACGCAAAGATTGTATTACGATTACTGAACTAGATGCATCAATTGATAGAGTTGTTGCCGGTATGGAAGGTACACCATTAATTAACAGTAAAAGTAAAAGACTTATTGCATATCATGAAATAGGGCATGCTATAGTTGGTACACTCCTTGCAAACCATGACCGGGTACAAAAAGTCACATTAGTACCAAGAGGACAAGCAAAAGGATTAACTTGGTTTATTCCCGGAGATGATCAAACTTTAATTTCAAGAGTACAAATTTTAGCTAGAATCATGGGAGCTCTTGGCGGAAGAGCTGCAGAAGAAGTTGTTTTTGGCAATACAGAGATTACTACTGGAGCTAGTAATGATTTACAACAAGTAACTTCGATGGCAAGACAAATGGTAACCCGTTTTGGTATGTCCAGTATAGGACCACTATCTTTAGAGAGTGAAGATAGTAATCCTTTCTTGGGTAGAGGAATGAGTTCCGGGAGTGAATATTCAGATGAAATTGCAGTTAAGATTGATAGGCAAGTACATGATATTGTAAGTGAATGCTATCAAAATGTGTTAAGAATCATAAAAGAAAATAGAGTAGTTATAGATAAACTAGTTGACATTTTAATCGAGCATGAAACAATTGATGGCGAGAAACTAGAAGATCTTATAGCCGAGTATAGCGAACTTCCAAATAAAAGTTTTTATGTTAAGCAAGTATAAATAAAAAATAGATACGAGACTGACGGGATTCGAACCCGCAACTTCCGCCGTGACAGGGCGGTGCTCTAACCAATTGAACTACAGTCCCTTTTCATGATCTGGTATTATTCTCTTTGATTGCCAGGAGAGAGAGGGATTCGAACCCTCGGTACGTTAAAAAAATGTACAACAGATTAGCAATCTACCGCTTTAAACCACTCAGCCATCTCTCCATATACTAAATAAATAGTAACATAGACTGAAAGAAAAATATAGCTTGAGCATTAGTTTAAATATTTTTTACTATATAAGAATTATCTTAATGGCTCAGGCGGGACTTGAACCTGCGACCTTGGGCTTATGAGTCCCCTGCTCTAACCAGCTGAGCTACTGAGCCTTAGTTTATTTCTATACTAACAAAAAAGATATATGTAAACAATATTATAAGCTAATCATAGACCCTACAGTAGTATCAGATAATAAACTTAATAATAAACTATGTGGTATACGACCATCAATAATTCTAGTTACTTTTACTCCATTATTTAATGCTTGTATACAACAATTAACTTTAGGTAACATACCGCCTTGAATTATACCCTTATCTATTAATCGAGAAGTTTCATCTAAATTAAGATGAGATATAATAGAAGAAGAATCTTCATTATCTTGTAAAATACCTTCAGTATCTGTTAAAATAATTAAGTTATCTGCTTTTAAAGAACTAGCAACTCTTCCTGCAACAATATCTGCATTAATATTATAAGATACTCCGCAATGATCTGAAGCAGTAGGAGCTATAATGGGAATATAATTTTTTTCCAATAATATATTAAGTAATTCTATATTCACAGATTTTATATCTGCAACTCTGTTATTAGATAATATCTGCATAGGCTCTGGAACAATTAAATTTGCGTCTTGGCCAGAAATACCAACAGCTTGTAGATTATATTGTTTAAACAAATCAACTAAATTTTTATTTACTTTTCCAGCTAATACCATCTGTACTACTTCCATTGTTTCCACATCCGTAATTCTAACACCGTCCTCAAATTTCGGCTCAATTTTAATTTTTTGTAGCCATTGATTAATCATGGGACCACCACCATGAACCAATGTAATATTAAAACCTAATAGTGATAGTATAGCAATATCTTCAATAACTTTTACTGTTAAATTATTATCTATCATAGCAGCGCCTCCATATTTAATAACAACTTTTTTATTAGTTTTATTGTTAAGATATGGCATTAGACTAATTATTGTTTCTGCTTCAAAAATACGATTCATGATATTTTTTAATAATAGGGTAAATACTGATCATAATATCCAGAATAATTAGGGACTTGTTATCGATATCAGAAAGAGGGTAACATGATATAGAGCATTCAGGTATTTCTGATAAATAGAATATAGTACATATTCCATACAAGTAATCTAATAAAATAATTAAAATAAAGCAAAAAAATGTACAATTTTTGGGGAAATATTAGTAAATTTCCAAGATTCATTATATCTGTATTTGCGGGTTTTTTCTTGACAACTGTTTATCCCGTTTTCAGGTTATTAACTAACACAAAAACCAACTATTTAGTTGGTACACTTGTCTTATTTCTTTTTTTGAGCTTATACGCTATTGTAAAATTAATGCTAGGATATGTATACGAATAACTTGATAAATAATTATCCAAATCCAAAAATAACAAATAATAATATTATTTTTATTAAAAATTCAGCACATATAATATTATATTATTAGCTTTTCATGCGCATAGAAACTTTAGTATCTATAAATAAAAAAATAAATTAGAAAAATTGTTATTGGATCTTAGTAATATAATAAATAAGTTGAACCTTAAGAATAACATGAGTAAAAACAGTAATTGTAGAACAGGAGCTTATGCTCTATTAGATAGTCTTGTACGTCATAAGGTGTCTAATATTTTCGGTTATCCCGGGGGAGCAATATTACCTATATACGATGAATTGTATACATGGGAAAAAACAAAACAAGTTAGTCATATACTGGGGAGACATGAACAAGGATCAGTGCATGCTGCTGATGCTTATGCAAGATCAACAGGACAAGTCGGTGTTTGCTTTGCTACATCAGGTCCAGGAGCTACTAATTTAGTTACTGGCATTGCAACGGCACAAATGGATTCTGTACCGCTAGTCATCATCACGGGGCAAGTTGCTAGATCCTTTATAGGTACAGATGCTTTTCAAGAAGTTGATATATTTGGGATTACTATGCCTATTGTTAAGCACTCTTATGTGGTTAGAGATCCAAGAGATATGGCAAGCATAATCGCTGAAGCATTTCATTTAGCTATAAGTGGTAGACCTGGACCAGTATTAATTGATGTGCCCAAAGATGTTGGACTGGAAAAATTTGAGTATTATTCCGTTGAGCCTGGTAATATAATAATACCTGGTTATCGTAATTTAAGACAGCACTCAACAAAACAATTAGAAAATATAGTTAAATTATTAGAAGAATCTAGACAGCCTTTACTTTATGTAGGTGGGGGATCAATAACATCTAATGCCCATAATGAAGTTATACATTTTTCTGAATTATGTCAGATACCTGTTACGACTACCTTAATGGGCAAAGGTATCATTGATGAAAGTTCATCTTTAGCTCTAGGTATGCTAGGAATGCATGGTACAGCATATGCTAACTTTGCAGTTAGTGAATGTGATTTACTTATAGCTTTAGGTGCTAGATTTGATGATAGAGTAACTGGTAAATTAGATGAATTTGCGTGTAATGCACAAGTAATACATATTGATATTGATCCAGCTGAAATAGGGAAGAATAGAATACCTGATCTTGCAATAATTGGTGATATTCAGTCCGTCCTCAAAGATTTAATACCATTAATAAAAAAAAGTGTAATCTTATCCACATTACAGACCACATCCTGGACAGAACGAATCTTTAAATGGAAACAACAATACCCATTGTTAATTCCTAAACAAATATCTAGAATATCACCTCAAGAAATTTTATCGACATTGAGCTCATTGGCTCCTGATGCTTATTATACTACTGATGTTGGACAACACCAAATGTGGGCTGCACAATTTATACAAGTATTGCCAAGGCATTGGATGTCAAGTGCAGGTCTTGGAACTATGGGATATGGATTACCTGCAGCAATTGGTGTACAAATCGCTTTTCCTCAACATGATGTTATATGTATAACTGGTGATTCTAGCTTTCAAATGAATTTACAAGAACTAGGAACAGTTTCACAATATAATCTACCAGTCAAAATAGTAGTGATTAATAATAAGTGGCAAGGTATGGTACGTCAATGGCAAGAAGCATTTTATGGTGAAAGATATTCACATTCAAATATGGCAAGTGGTGCTCCGAACTTCAAGCAACTAATGGAATCATATGGATTACTTGGTTTAGAGTTATCAGAAAGAAGTGAAATAAAGTCTGTGTTATCTGAGTTTTTAAATTATCAAGGACCAGTTTTACTGAACTGTAATGTTATTGAAGATGAAAATTGCTATCCTATGGTTGCCCCAGGAAAAAGTAATTCACAGATGATTGGAGTTCAAAAACAGCAAAAAAGAAAATTAAAGCATGACGTAGAGATTATTGCATAGCCCCTAATGAGAATTGAACTCATTGCCTTTTCCTTACCAAGGAAATGCTCTACCAATGAGCTATAAGGGCTTACTCTAACTATTAAGAATTGTCAATAAAAAATATATTATGGGCCGGGTTGGATTTGAACCAACGTAGGCGAAGCCAGCGGATTTACAGTCCGCCCCCATTAACCACTCGGGCACCGACCCTATCAAAATCAGACAACTCAAAGTACTTTAGCATAATTGAGTATAAAAAACAATAGTTCTTAAGTTTTTTACTACTAAAATGTAATGGACATAACTGGATTTGAACCAGTGACATTCACGATGTCAACGTGATACTCTAACCACCTGAGTTATATGTCCTAATAGTACTATTTAATTAAAACGTTGTTTTAATCTTGTAGCTTTCCCAGATCTTTGTCTTAGATAGTATAATTTAGCTCTACGTACTTTAGACTTTCTCATAATAGAAATGGTTTTGATACGTGGAGAATGAATCAAATATACACGTTCTACTCCAATACCTTGCATTACTTTTCTAACAGTAACTGTTGTATTGATACCTGCATTATGCTTAGCAATAATTACCCCTTCTGCATATTGAATACGTTCTTTATTACCTTCTTGAATAAGAAGACCCATTTTTATAGTATCTCCTATATCTATAATAGGTAAATTTAGTTTTAATTGTTTTGCTTCAATATTTTTTATTAACTGTTTGCTTGAACTAATAATAAAATTCATATGTTACTCTAGCTATTATGTTTCTTATGTATAACTAAATTCATTGTATTGAATTATCTCTCTATTAGTCAATAGATTGATTTTATTGTTACTAGTAATCGAATTAACCTTATATGCAAGTATATTTACTCAAGTACCAATCCAGAAATAAAGCGTCATATCTAGTTATACACAGGACTCCACAACAGCGATATTTAGTTAGTGCTATAGACATAAAAGATCATATATTAACTTATATATACCCATATGGGAAAAATTTTACTGAATATTATTCAGGATCATACTTTATACTTTCGGTTTACCATTTATATTATCATAGTGACCTTGATCTTTTAAGCCTAGATGTTTTTGCATTGAATATTACAGGAATTAGCTTATATATATGGCTTAATTATCAAATACTTATTCAGAGAAAAGTTTATTCTGATACATCTTCTAAATATAACTTAGCTTTAGTCTATGTTAGTTTACAATCAAGAAATTTTAGTAAAAGATACTTGATTTTTAGAGATTAAACAGATTAGTTACTGTTGGCTGTTAAGTTAAAAGATAAAGTGTGCTAATATGAGTTAGTATTAAAGGTAATAATTTTTATTTTATTTATTAACATGTTTGAACGTTTTACTGAAAAAGCTATTAAAGTGATCATGCTAGCTCAAGAAGAAGCTAGACGTTTAGGCCATAATTTTGTAGGAACTGAGCAAATTCTTCTCGGTCTGATTGGTGAGGGAACAGGTATTGCTGCCCAAGTCTTAAAGTCGATGAATGTAAATTTAAAAGATGCTCGCATAGAAGTAGAAAAGATTATAGGACGTGGATCAGGTTTTGTTGCTGTTGAAATACCTTTCACACCTAGAGCGAAGAGAGTATTGGAGCTTTCTTTAGAAGAAGCAAGGCAGTTAGGACATAACTATATTGGTACTGAACATCTACTTATGGGTTTAGTAAGAGAAGGTGAGGGAGTAGCGGCAAGGGTATTAGAGAATTTAGCGGTTGATGTGTCTTCTATTCGTACTGAGGTTATACAAATGCTTGGTGATAACGCTGAAGCCAATGCAAATGGAGGTAATAATGTTCAAGCACGTAGTAAAACTCCAACACTAGAGGAGTTTGGCTCTAATTTAACAGAGTTAGCTATAGAGGGAGTATTAGATCCTGTAGTGGGAAGACAAAAAGAAATAGAAAGAGTTATTCAAATTTTAGGGCGGAGAACAAAGAATAACCCTGTATTAATCGGAGAGCCTGGTGTAGGTAAAACAGCATTAGCAGAAGGATTAGCGCAAAGAATTGCCAATAGAGATGTACCATCTATATTAGAGGATAAGCTTGTTATTACACTTGATGTAGGCTTACTTGTAGCAGGGACAAAATATCGAGGAGAATTTGAGGAACGCTTGAAGAGAATAATGGATGAAATTAAGTCTGCTAATAATGTGATTTTAGTTATAGATGAAGTTCATACTTTAATAGGTGCAGGAGCCGCTGAAGGAGCTATCGATGCAGCTAATTTATTAAAACCGGCTTTAGCACGTGGTGATCTCCAATGTATTGGAGCTACTACTCTTGAAGAGTACCGTAAACATATTGAAAAAGATGCAGCTCTGGAAAGAAGATTCCAGCCTGTTGTTGTCGGTGAGCCAAGTGTAGAGGAAACTATTGAAATATTATTTGGATTGAGAGATAGATATGAAAAACATCATCAGCTAAAAATGTCTGATGGAGCTTTGGCAGCGGCAGCAAAATACGCACATCAATATATTTCAGACCGCTTTTTGCCAGATAAAGCAATTGATCTCATTGATGAAGCTGGTTCAAGAGTAAGGTTACTTAACTCTCAATTACCTCCAGCCGCTAGAGAGTTGGATAAAGAGCTAAGAGCTGTTTTAAAAACCAAAGATGAAGCTATTCGATCCCAGAAATATGAAAAAGCTGAGCAATATCGTACAAGAGAAATGGAAATTAAAGCACAGATTGCAGCTATTGCACAAAGTAAAAAATCGGAGCCTGATTTAAATTTAGAGGACCCTGTTGTAACAGAAGAGGATATTGCAGAAATTGTAGCATTTTGGACTGGTATCCCTGTAACTAAACTAACTAAGAGTGAATCTGAAAAATTAATGCACATGGAAGATACTTTACATGGTCGTATTATTGGACAGGATGAAGCAGTTGTCGCTGTCTCTAGAGCGATAAGACGTGCTAGAGTAGGTTTAAAAAATCCAGGGCGCCCAATTGCAAGCTTTATTTTTTCAGGACCTACAGGTGTAGGTAAAACAGAATTAACTAAAGCTTTAGCATCATATTTTTTTGGGTCTGAGGAATCTATGGTAAGACTAGACATGTCTGAATATATGGAAAGGCATACTGTGTCGAAATTAATTGGTTCTCCCCCTGGATATGTTGGATATAGTGAAGGTGGATATTTAACTGAAGCCGTTAGAAAAAGACCTTATACCGTTATTTTATTTGATGAAATTGAGAAGGCTCACCCTGATATTTTTAACTTATTACTACAGATTTTAGAAGATGGAAGGCTAACTGATGCTAAAGGTCGAACTATTGATTTCAAAAATACTTTATTGATAATGACATCAAATATCGGTTCAAAGGTTATAGAAAAAGGTGGAGGTGGTTTAGGCTTTGAGTTGGGAGACTCTCAAGTAGAATCACAATATGGTAGAATTAGAACTTTAGTCAATGAAGAGCTAAAACAATATTTCAGACCAGAATTTCTTAACCGTTTAGATGAAATTATCGTGTTTCGTCAATTAACAAAAGATGAAGTTCGAGAAATTGCTGATTTAATGTTAAAAGAAGTATTTGATCGTATTAAGCAGCAAGAGATACAATTAGATGTTACCGAAAGATTTAAAAACCGATTAGTTGATGAAGGATATAATCCAAGTTATGGTGCAAGACCACTCCGTAGAGCAGTTATGCGTCTACTTGAAGATAGCTTAGCTGAAGAAGTATTATCTGGTAAAATTAAAGCTGGAGACAGCGCTGTTGTAGATGTTACAGATGACGGTAAAATTACTGTTTTATTAGGTGAAAAATTAGAGTTATTATCTTCTTAAGTAACTGTCAAGCAAAATAATCTTAAGTAATATACATTTATTACTTAAGATTATTTTTTTATACTATTTGCCAAGAACCAGGTTTGAACTGGTGACACGAGGATTTTCAATCCACTGCTCTACCAACTGAGCTATCTCGGCATATTTATCTAGCAATATTATATCAAATAGATAGACTTACTGCAACTCTGATAATTGATAAATTATATACCATGAAAAATAGATGTTTCTGGTTTAAAGTATAATTCTACTGTACCTACAGGCCCATTTCTATGTTTTGCTATTATAATATCTGTTAAATTATTATTATCACTTTTTATATTATAATAAGAATCCCTATATAATAATAAAACTAAATCAGCATCTTGTTCAATAGAGTTATGAATAATTAAGTTATTATTTGTTATAAAATTTCTTTCTTCATACATTATTAGGTCTTGTACATATTGTTTATAGCACAGCTGTATTTTTTTAAGGTAATACAATATGATTTTTTGTCTTTTATCTATTTGTCTTATAGCGTACAACATAGAAAAATACTTAAAACTATCATTTCTTTTCCAATCATATCGTGAGAGTAGTGAGTGATTATGAGTTACAGCAATTAAATCACTTGAATTACCAACAATTCTATAAGTATATTGTCTATCGCTTATAATAATATGGTAAGGAAATTGAGAATATACTTGAAATTGATGTCTAGAGAATATATTTAGATTATCTTTATGGTCTATTGATCTTTTGTATCTAATTAAGCTAATACCCTTATTTTTCCATTTTATAATGTAAGAATATTTTATAATACAGCCAGATTCTCTGAGGTCAGCTAGCATAGGTTTTTTATTAATTCTACTTTCAACATTACGATTTAATTGTGAAAGGACAATAATCGGTACCTGTAATTCTTTTGCTAAAATTTTGAGTGATCTAGTAATTAAAGATAACTCTTCTGTTCTATTGGCAAAAGAAATATTATGGAGTTGAATCAGTTGTAAGTAATCAATAATTAGTAAGCTCATCCCGGAGTTTTTTTTATATGTAGTTTTTGCCTTTAATGTTAAATCAGAAATAGACAAATTTGCTGTATCATCTATCTCTATTAATGAATTAATTAATTTACTACCTACAAGTTGTAACTGATTCCATTCATGAGATGTTAATTGGCCTAATCTAATATTATTAGTTGATATTGATGAAGCTATAGAAAGTAATTTATAGAGTATTTGTTCTCTAGACATTTCAAGACTGAAAATACTAACTCCATAATGTTGCTTTTTTAGAATATTGTATGCAATATTTAAGCTTAACGATGTTTTACCCATAGATGGTCTTCCAGCAATAACTATTAAATCTCCTTTAGCAAATCCATATGTTAGTTTATCTAAAGAAGCTAGTCCTGACATATGACGAATAAAATTATTAGTTTTATGATTAGATCTTAAATTAAATAATAAGCTTGCAAGTGATTTATAGACAGTATCAGCTTTTTTATTAATAGTTAAAAGCTTAATATTGGCCAAATATTTTTCGGCTTTAAAAAAAGCTGTAGAGTATTCTATAGATGATAGATATGCTAACGCAATAATATTATATCCATACTGTATTAATAGTCTTCTTATATATTTATCTTTGACTAAGTCAATATAATAAGGCATAGTATTCTCTATTATATTACTTGATACAAATACCTGCGCTTGTCTTAATAAGTTAAGAATTTTATTTATACCACCAATTTTCGCTAAAAGCCCTAAATTCCATAAATTATTGATTAAAATGATAGAATTGACATAACCATCCTGCAAATATATTTTAATGATCGTAGCATAGATTAACTGATGTATTTCTGTTGCAAAAGACTCTGTAGTTAATTCTTGCATAGTCATTTCTACAACCTGAAAGTTTAACAATATACCGCCTAAAAGAATTTCTTCTGCTAAGTTATGTTGTGGAGGTAATTGTTCATTATATTTCAGAACCGATTGTTTGTCTAACATATTGATAATTATATACACTTCTGAAATATAGTTCAGTGATATTGAGTGTTAAGCCAGTATTTCAGGTAGTACCTGTAACTTGATTTCTAGTTTTAAATCTTCCAATAACGCTATCTCTATAGTATAAATACCTATTTTTTTTATCTCAGGAATGTTTATTTGAGATTTATCGAGTGATGTTCCTGTAATTTCTTTTAATATTTGTACAATATCTTTATCAGTTACACTACCAAAAATGTTGTCTTTATCACTCACTTTTCTTTTAATACTAAATTTATTAATCCTTTCTACTTCGCTTTTCATCTTATTCATCGCATGAATCTTAGCTTCCCTAATTTTTAAGTTTTTAGCCTCTACTATTTTGATATATTTCATCTTACCTAATGTAAGAGGTTCAGCTATTTTATTAGGGAGTAAATAGTTTCTAGCATGTCCAGGAGTTACAGTAATTAAATCACCAGCTTGACCTAAATGATTAATCGTTTGATTTAGAATAAGTTGAATATTTTTTTTAGCCATTTTAATTCTTATGATTTGAGTAATATTTTTATTGTGCATTATATACAATATTTAAGAAATATGATAGAATGCTCTTCATAGATTTTTTATGTATATGGTTTGGAGAGATGGCCGAGTGGTTTAAGGCGCAGCATTGGAAATGCTGTTTAGTAGCAATATTAACGAGGGTTCAAATCCCTCTCTTTCCTTTTTTGAATTAAATCAAATCAAAACTTGATCTTTGATATTTATAATTTATTGCTTTACTTATTTGTTATGGGCAACTTTTAGATTTATGTGAGGTATGTGAGCATTGTTTAAGATGTCTGAAGCAATATCAGATTTGATAGAAGAATTACAATATAGAATAATTTTCTTTTTTTTAGATTGTAGGTACAATAGTTGCAAAACTCGATCTTTACGAATCAAGGATAAAGGTATATTTACTGCATATTTTAAATGTGCTGCTTTATATTCAATAGGATCACGAAGATCTATAAGGTATGTGGCTATATTACTTTTGCAGATATTATGAAGATTTATATATTTGCATGTCTTACTTATTGGTATAGAATAGTCTATAGTAAAATTATTCCTCTGATGTTTATTTTGACTTAAACATTCATAAATCTTTATTTTTTGCATAGACATATTTAATGCATCATACTGTATAATACAGCCATTAAGTACATTCCCAATACCAGTAATAATCTTTAGAGTTTCTGTTGCTTGTATTACTCCCATTATGCCTGGTAAAATACCTAAAACACCATCTGTATTACAAGATCGATGACTTGGGTGAATAGTTTTTGAGTATATTTCATGATAACTAGGACCACCCATATAATTAAATACACTAGCCTGACCCTTAAATGATGCTATAGCAGCATAAATATGTATTTTATGCATTTCTTTACATTTATGACTTAATAATACCCTGGTTTGAAAATTATCAGTACAGTCTATAATGATTTCATACTGTTTAATAATAGAATAAGCATTGTCTGAGGTAAGCTTATCTACGTGAGTATTTATTTTTACGTGTCGATGTAAAGCGCACAAATGTCTAGATGCTGATTCTGCTTTGTATTGTCCAATATCAGCAGAAGTATAAATAATTTGTCTTTGTAAATTAGATAGTTCAACTATATCATTATCAATAATACCAATAAGGCCTATACCTGCTGCAGCTAAATATAATAATGTAATAGACCCTAGGCCACCAGCACCGACACATAATACTTTTGCTTTTTTTAATCTTTTTTGTCCTTCTAATTGAATATTAGATAAATTTATTTGTCGTGCATATATTTGATATTCATCTGCTTTAATAAGTACATCATTTGTGGTTCTACTCATGGAATTTTATGACTATTTAGATGTTTTTATGTTATTATTAGATATGATATGCGCTCTTAGTTCAGTTGGCAGAACGTAGGTTTCCAAAACCTGATGTCGAGGGTTCAAGTCCTTCAGGGCGTGTAAGAATAATAAATTTTTTGTTAATTTTATACATATTCATAAATATGCTTTATTTGCAAGGCTATAACCATATTATAATTATATGTTGTGTTTACCTATCTTTTTTGTACATATCTACTATACAATAGTTTAAGAATTTATAAGTGTAGGAGATATCTGCTTGCTTGTATGCTTAAGATTCTTATTCAGTAGATAATGAGATACATTCATATAAATCCAATTACTAAATTTATATAGAGATATAATTATGGCCAAAAAAGTCATTGCTATTGTTAAATTAGCTTTAAATGCAGGAAAAGCAACACCTGCACCACCTATTGGCCCAGCATTAGGCCAACATGGTGTTAATATTGTAATGTTTTGCAAGGATTATAATGCCCGCACTGCTGATAAGCAAGGGCTAGTTATTCCAGTGGAGATTTCAGTATATGAGGATAGAAGTTTTACATTTATTTTGAAAACTCCACCAGCCTCAGTATTGTTAGCTAAGGCAGCTGGAGTTTCTAAAGGGTCAGGTGAGCCCCATAGTAGTATGGTAGGTTCCATTACATATAAGCAACTAACTGAAATAGCTGAAATTAAAATACCGGATTTAAATACACAAAATATTGAACAAGCTATTAAAATTATTGCTGGAACAGCAAAAAATATGGGAATTACCATTAATAAATAAAATACTATTATAAAGTAAATAGGAAGTACTTTTTTTATGAGTAAAACACAGGTCTCTCGTAGATTTAAATCTGCTTCTCAGTTAGTAGAAAGCAAGTTATATAATTATATTGATGCTATAGATTTAATGCAGAAAAGTGCTTCAGCACAATTTGATGAAACAGCTGAAGCTCACATTGTATTAGGTCTAGACCCTAAGTATGCAGATCAACAGTTAAGATCAACAGTAATTCTTCCCAAAGGTACTGGCAAGTCAGTAAAAGTTGCTGTAATTACAAAAGGTGAAAAAACGTCTGAAGCTTTATCTGCTGGAGCTGATATAGTAGGAGCTGAAGATATTATTGATGAAATTTTGCAAGGAAGTATTAATTTTGATAAACTTATTGCAACACCTGAAGTAATGCCATTGATTGCTAAATTAGGACGTGTACTGGGTCCACGAGGTTTAATGCCTTCACCTAAAGCTGGAACAGTTACAAATGAGTTAGAAACAGCTATTAAAGATTTCAAACTAGGTAAGATAGAATATCGTTTAGATAAAACAGGTATTGTACATATACCATTTGGTAAAGTAAGTTTTCTTCAGTCAGACTTGGACCTCAATCTTTCCTCTGTTTATGAATCAATAGAACGTAATAGACCATCAGGATCTAAAGGAAAATACTGGAAAACTTTTCATATATGTAGTACTATGGGCCCATCAATTGCTTTAGATATTAGTAGTTTAAAAAGTATCTAAATTAGATTCTTTATAAGAATGGTTCGCTGTTAGAAAAATCAAGCTTATTTTATTTACTAGCCTATTTTGTTCATTTTTAATTATGACTTCAAAAATTACAACAATGATAGAAGAATTAAAATCTTTAACATTACTTGAAGCTGCAGAGCTTGTTAAAGAGATAGAAGATACTTTTGATGTAGATGCTTCTCAAGCAAGTGGAGGAGGTATGTTAATGATGCCTGGTGCTTCTAGTACAGTAGCTTCTGCTGAAGTTGAAGAAAAGACTGAGTTTGATGTTGTTTTAGAAGAGGTACCTCCAGCTAAGAAGATAGCAGTACTAAAAGTAGTAAGATCTCTCACAGGCTTAGGTCTAAAGGAAGCTAAAGATTTAGTTGAATCAGCTCCTAAAACTTTAAAAGAAGCAACCTCTAAAGACGACGCTGATCAAATGAAAACAAAGTTAGAGGAAGCTGGTGCAAAAGTAAATATCAAATAATCTGACATTAGTAATTAATAGTTGTTTAAACTCCAACTATTAATTACTAAGCAATATTGATTGCTTGTAAAGATTATCGATAAAAACTAAAAAATTCCTAGTGTAATAGCTTGTGAAAGAGGCATTGTTGCACCGATACCCAGCCAAATACTAATAAAAGTACCTATTAAAAATACTGTTGTTGCAACAGGTCTTCTGAAAGGATTTTGAAACTTATTAATACTTTCTATAAAAGGTACCGTAATTAAGGCTGCTGGTACAGCTGCCATTGATAATACTCCAATTAATTTATTAGGAATTACTCTTAATAAATTGAAAGTTGGAAAAAAGTACCATTCGGGTAATATTTCTAAAGGAGTGGCAAATGGGTCTGCTTTTTCTCCAAGAGCTGAAGGTTCTAAGATAGCTAATCCCACAACGCAAGCGATAGTGCCAAGAATCACAGTTGGAAACATATATAGTAAGTCATTTGGCCATGCTGGTTCTCCATAATAATGATGTCCCATACCTTTAGCTAATTTAGCTCTTAAGTTAGGATCAGTTAAGTCAGGTTTTTTAATAATAGACATATTTAATTAAAATTATTTAAGTATTACTTTTAGACAATCATGGTACATTCTTTTATAGAGGTCCAGATATACCTTGTTTTCTAATCATTAGAAAATGCATAAGCATAAATACTGCAGTCAATAAAGGTAGTACAAACGTATGTAAGCTATAAAAACGAGTCAAAGTTCCTTGACCTACACTTACGCCACCTCTTAATAGTTCTACAATAGTACTTCCTATAACTGGAACTGCTTCAGGAACACCAGTAACGATTTTTACAGCCCAATAGCCAATTTGATCCCATGGTAAAGAATAACCAGTTACACCAAAAGATACTGTTAGAACAGCTAAAATTATACCAGTAACCCATGTTAATTCCCTTGGCTTCTTAAAACCTCCAGTTAGGTATACTCTATAGACATGAAGGTTTAGCATAAGGACCATCATACTTGCTGACCATCTATGTACTGACCTAATTAGCCAACCATAATTTACATCAGTCATGATATATTCTACTGAAGAAAATGCTTCAGCAACAGTTGGTCTATAGTAAAAAGTCATAGCAAAACCACTGGCTACTTGAATCAAGAAAGAAGTAAAGACAATGCCACCTATGCAATAAAATATATTTACATGCGGTGGAACATATTTACTTGTAATATCGTCTGCAATAGCTTGGATTTCCAAGCGTTCTTCAAACCAGTCGTAAATTTTTCCCATGAGAAATGTTAACTATTCAATTTCAATAATTTTACATATAGACTATTTTTTCTGAAAACTACACTTGAATATACCTATGTATTATAGCATATTTTTCGGTAAAAATGAGCTAATTCATATTTAGTACTTATACTTAATAAAATGTACTTAAAACAACTAAATTATTTATAATTAGATATTGTTTACGATACTCAATAAGCTGCTTTTGTATTAAATATCTTATTAATTTTCTAATAGTACTTTTACTTGTTCCAGTAATACAACTCAATGTTTGATAAGATAATTGGACTTCTAACAAAATCTTGTTACCGTACTTTACTCCACACATTGCACTCAGCTTAAGTAATACATGAATTAATCTATTCTTTACAGTTTTGTGAATAAGAATTTCTTCCATGCTATAGTAGAAAATACGAGAGGGCTTATATATATAGTTAGAATTGTGCTGCATATTTTTCTTAGTATTATTTATAACATATGATACTGAAAGAGCCTCAACTATATAGAAATAATTATTTGTAGATGACGAAGAGAAACTTGGTGCAATCATGCCATTTGTTCCTATAATATTAATAGTAAACATTTCTTTATTTGAAAAGCATTTATGAATGATTAATATTCCTTGTATTACATAATAAATATTATTAGTTTCTCTATGTAAAATTAAAGAGTCATTCGGTTTCATTTTATATATATATGAATCAGGGAAAGTTGGCTTTGAAGAATATTTGGCTTTTAGCATAAGTTTATCTTATGAATAATTATTACGACATTTAAAGAAGGAACTATTTATTATGATAAGTATTCTTGACTTATAAAGCTGATAGGTGCTGTTAGGTGAATTGAATTATATGATTTTATTATTTCTTTATATGAATATATGTGTTATACAATTTTATTAGTAGATGATGATAGTATATTAGTAAGTTCTATTTCAACTTATTTATCTAGCCATAATTTTAAGGTTCAATCAGCAAATGATGGAGATGAAGCTTTAAAAAAACTTAGCGGCAAACTAGACCTAATAATTTTAGATATTGTCATGCCTCAAATCAATGGTTATGATCTGATTACATTAATTCAAGACGATAATAAATATAAAGATATACCATTTATCTTTTTAACAGCTAAAGGTATGACTAAAGATAGAATCATGGGATATGGTTTAGGTTGTAATGGATATCTAGTTAAACCATTTGACCCTGAAGAGTTAGTTGCAATGATAAAAAATATTCTGAATCAGTATATTAAGGCTTCGAGTTGTCAAATAGTACAAAAAAATAATGGGGAATTAAAAGTAAAACAAGAAAATGTGCATGATTTTACTATGACAGAAATAAAAGTTTTAAAGTTAGTTATGCGAGGTTTAACCAATAAAGAGATTGCTGATCTTTTATGTTGTACAACACGAAATGTAGAAAAATATGTCAGCCGTCTATTATCTAAAACATATACCAAAAATAGGACTCAATTAGCACAATATGGTTTACGCTTAGCTCTTAATTGATAAATGGGCGAATGACGGGACTCGAACCCGCGAGTAATGGAGTCACAATCCATTGCCTTAACCACTTGGCCACACCCGCCATGTAATAATATTAATTGTAATATTTTTATATACATTAAGTCTACTATTATATTTAAAGAAATATGCGTAATCAATATTTTACAATCCAAATTAATGGTGAGCCCTTTCACTGTATGAATCAAATGTCTCTTAATAATGTACTTTCATACTTAGAAATTGATCTTAGTTTTAGCCTCGTTGAATATAATAATGAAATTATTCCTGATGATAAGCTACAACAAATATTTGTAGAGAATAATGACAAAGTAGAGATTATTACTATTGTTGGAGGTGGATAGTATCAATTAGCTTAAATTTTTTTGTAAAGTAACAGATAATCTACCTTGCTTAATATCAATATGTATAATTTTAATTATTTTTTTTTGATTAAGAGGAAAATTGTTTCTGATATTATTTAAATACCTTGTAGGTATTTCAGAAATATGAAGTAGTGCGGGTATGTTATTTACATTAAAAAATACACCATAAGGTTTAATTTCTGTAATAGGAGCAGATATTGCTAAACCTATCTGAAGACTGTCGAGCATTCTCTCTAAAACAGCACATCTATTACTTAAAACTAGTTGATTGAAATGTTCATTTGCAATTAATAATTTACACTTTAATCTAGTACCAATCAGTTTTTCCTTATCTATCATATAGGCTAAATGAGAATTGGGTACAAATCCTCTAATACTTTCAACTTCAACAATTATTCCTCCCTTGTTTAAACTTTTAACTTCAACACCTAAGACAATATCTTCTTGTTTTATTTGCTTAATTCTATCCCAAGATCTTATATACCTTAGTCTTCTTAATGATAAAATAAGTTGTTTAGAATCAGGATTAGAAGCTAATATGAAGAATTCATGAGTTTTATAACGACTAATGTCATTTGAATTATTAACTACTACCGAAATTTCCTCATTTGGTAAGTAAGCAGCATTATTATCACCGATATCAATTAAATAACCATTTTTTTCTTCACTAAAAACTGTCCCGGCAATTATATCACCGGTATTAAATTTGTATTGATATTGATTGAGTACTCGGGCAAAGTTTTTATGCGTAAAACACATAATTAATTTCCTTTTAGATCTATTTATTGTTATTATTATTTTATCTGTAGAGTGAGCGTAGGTAGTTGCAAATTCACAATAGAATTTGAGGAAAGTCCGGACTCAATATAGAAATTTTTTGCTGAATAAGATTCAGTGTAAGTAATTACGAGGAAAGTGCCACAGAAATAAACCGCTTAGTATTATTTATTTATTAAGTAAGGTTGCAAAGGTGTGGTAAAAGCACACCAGAAATATGATAATCATATTTGCTAGGTAAACCCCATGAATGAGCAAAGTTGTCACTTTAATATTAATCATCTATATTTGTGTACTTATATATACTGCATGAAGTTTAATAATAACTATAGATAAATAACTACCCTTTTAATATTTTAGAATATTGAAAAGAACAAAATCCGGCTTATGACTCTCTCTATAGATTAATTAGTAAACGTATGACTAATTGAGCATTTTAACATATTTTCAATATTCTCGATTGTTTCACTAGTTAATGTGCCTGATGAAGATCGATACTTTATCCTAAAACCTAAACGTTTAGATCCGCTATATTGTATCTCATTTTTGTATAAATTTAATAAATCTACTGACTCAATTAATGGATTGTTTATACGCTGGATTTCATTTATGACAGTATGAAAACTGATATTACAGGGAATAGTTACAGTGACATCTCTAGTGACAGCAGGGTATTTTGGATAAGATTTAAAATAGTTTGTATTGGCTAACTGATAATTCATTTTATCTATAAAAATTTCAAAACCGTAAACATTCTCGTCATATACAGAGAGTTTAAATTTAGGAGTTTTAATAGTTCCAAACAAACCAATTATTTGATTTTGACAATAGAGTACAGAAGTACTTGCAGTGAAAAAGTATGGTTCGAATTCTTTATATAAATCCAATGATAAATCAAGAGGCTTCCAGAGAATACGAGTGCCAATGCGTTCAAATATTTCTTCCATAATCCCTTTTGCTTCAAACCAGCTTAATCCTCTTAAGTTATCTTGCCACTTCGATCTTATATTGTTTCCTTTACCTATCATACCACATAAATGTATAGCTTCTTCATACTGAGAATTCTTATACTTAAAGACTCTCCCGATCTCAAAAATTTCTATTGGGGAATTGCACTGTTGTAAATTATATGCGTATGTATTAATTATACTATTTATTAAGCTCGATCTAATCGCATGACATTCTTTGATAACTGGGTTGCATATTATAGGCTCGATATATTTACGTTCGACTAATGAAGAATGAATAACTTCACTTAATCCAACGGTTCGTAATATAGACCGTATATGAATAATTCTATGATGGTGTATGCGTTTAAGACCATACTTTTTACAATCTGGTATTGTTCCAGTAAATTTATTGAAACCATGTATTCTACTAATTTCTTCTATTATGTCAATTCCTCTTGAGACATCTTTAAACCTATCTAGTGGAGTTTCTATAATTAGGTATTGTTTTTCTTTCCAAATAATAAATCGAAGTTTTTTTAAGATATTGATAGATATGTTTTGAATTGATGTTAAATCATTATCACTTGTAATAAAGTCGGATCCTAACGTAAATATTATGTCTTGAGTAGGTAATTTTATATAAGGATAGATATAATTATTTTTATGTATATAGGTTGTGTTTTGTATAGATCCAAAACATAGGCAAGTAATTAAGAATATACATTCATGATATGCGTCGAGTAAGTCTATTGTTTTTTGATTTTTTTTATCACTATGAATATTCTGTGTATACAAATTCAAAACTTCAGCAGCTGAATCAACAACTGGACTGTTAAATTTAGATACTTGCAATAATAAGTTTGTAGTTTTAGGAGTTGCGATATACTCTGCAGGAGTACTTATTCTAGCGAGTGCTATTCTGTTTTTACTACTATGAATAGTAGTATTTTGTAATTTGTTCTTTGTAATGAATTGACTGTTTTTCTTGAGTAATTGCTCCTGTCTTATCCTAAAGCCTGTTTTTAAACTAGTATCTAGTTTATCAGAGCTATTTAAGCCTAGACTATCGGAATCAAAAAAATCAATATGTTGAGCCCACTTAAGATATATAAAGTTTTGAATATCTTTTAATACATTAATAGGTTCTATATTATTTATTTTCAATCGCCTTTTTAACCATTCAGGTGTATGTGTGATTGTAATATTAGTGATACTACCGCGAATAGAGTAAGTATGGTTTTTATTGTTTTTGCTAATTTTTTGATGATGAATTTTTAAAGGAAGCTTATTTTTGAAAAGAATTAATGGTCTATCCAAAACGGCTGAAATTTCTCTAGCTATTCCTATAATACTTAGAGCATCTTCTCTATTTGCGGTAGTACTAATTTCTAGTATTATTCCTTTGGAGCCGTTGTAGCTAATATTGTCAACTTCAAGCCCAGCTAAAGTGAGTTTCTCGGCAACATCTTCTGGTTTTATATTACTTAAATCAACGAGTTCTGTGAGCCATTCCCAAGAAATATTCATGTGTATTTTATTCTAAAAATATATTCATATAAACTCAATGATAGATTAATCTTCTGCTTTAGTAAAAGATAAACTATTTTCATTGGCATAACGCTCCATGAAACGCATAAATCTGTCCCAATTTTCTGCATCCTTAATTATATAAACTGACTCTATCGCTTTAGGCTTCCCATTTATAAATTTAGCATTCACATCCCTTGTAATTAATTCCCCCTCTTCATCAACTAAATACATACCAGTAATATCACCTTTATTTTCCATATTAATACTAAGAATCGTTGGATTATTAAATCTAAAAGTTGCTGTTCCTGTACTACCATCACGAGAACGTGTTAATTTGACATCCGGTACAACTGCTTCATTAATACCCTTAATAAATTGAATCACTGCCATTATTTTAAACTTCCTTTGATTAATATAATTAATTATAATCTTTGAGCATATTATCTCATGAAATAGTTTTATTGTTAATAGAATCTATCTTTCTATAGCTCTATAGCTTTCTAGCCAAATACTATATTTGTGTGTCTTTATCCTGGGGTGGGAGGATTCGAACCTGCGAGTGGCGGAGTCAAAGTCCGCTGCCTTACCACTTGGCGACACCCCAAATCTTATTATTTATAACTTAATTATCTAGTGATTTATGCCTATTGTCAACTTTTTTAGATGTTGACAATATATTTTTGGTATTAGAATATGTTACTTATACCGATAATGATTTAATCATTTTAATAAAATTTTGTTTTGAATATGTAATTTGTTTATATTCATCAAGCCATTTTACAGTGATAGTTTGATTGTTTATCTCTTCATCACCAATTATTATACAAATTTTAGCTTTTTTCTTGTGTGCTTTTTGTATTTGCTTTCTTATTGTGCTTGTACTAAAATCAATTTCGTACTTAAACTTGCTTTCCTGAAACAAAGGAATTATGCTCAAAGCATAATTGATTGTACCTCGACCATATGTTGCGATATAAAAGTGTATTGTTTTCGTATCTAAGAACAAGTTTTTTTGTACTAAGAGTAATAACCTTTCTAAACCCATGCCCCATCCCACTGCTGGAATAGCTTCACATCCTAGCTGATTAGTTAGAGTGTCATATCTACCACCCCCACAGATAGTATCTTGTGTACCTAACAAGCTTGTTTTAAATTCAAAAACTGTATCATTATAGTAATCCAGACCACGTACGAGTTTAGGATTTATTATATAACTTACCCCCATGCTATATAAGCAATCTTTTACTTCTTCTAAATGTTTTAATGAACTTGAGTTAAGAACACTAGTAATTTGAGGTCCCTCGGATAAAATTTCTTGAAGATGATGATCTTTAGAGTCCAATAGCTTGATTGTACTATTATGAAAATGGCTTTGAGATTCAGAGCTCAAGTCCTTGTAGTATTTTGTTAAATAATCCCGAAGCTTAATGTCATATTCTTTACGGTTTTCTAAGCTACCTATTGAATTAAGTTCAATTGTATAATGATTACATTGTAACTTTTTCAATATATTATCTGCTAAATATATAATTTGTGCATCCAGCGCTGGACTTGTGGTACCATAGCATTCTATACCAAGCTGATGAAATTGTCTTTGTCTTCCATGTTGTGGTCTTTCATAACGAAACATAGGACCCATATACCATAGTCTTTGTATTTGTTTCTGTCTACATAACTTATGTTGTATAATAGATCTTGCAATAGCAGCTGTACCTTCTGGACGAAGTGTTAATTGCCTTCCCCCTCTATCTGTAAAACTATACATTTCCTTATTAATAATGTCTGTATGTTCACCAATACTTTTTAAAAAGAGTGATTGATCTTCAAGAATAGGCGTTCTAATCTCCTGATAGTTTGCTATATCTAAGTTGTCGAGTGCTATTTTATAAATATATTGCCAATATTTAACTTCTGTTGGCAAAATATCGTGCATACCCCTAGTCGATTGCATTTATTATTATCCTCTGTATATGATGTATAGAATACTACATCGGGCAAGGAGGGATTCGAACCCCCGACACCGTGGTTCGTAGCCACGTGCTCTAATCCACTGAGCTACAAGCCCTTAAAATATTATATCATTATTTTTAAGAAATGAACTTATTTCTTTCTTGAATAGGTTATTCTCGAATAAATTATGATATATTAAATAAGAATAATAGGATCCTATTGAATCCTTGTAAATTCTTGCAGCATGAAATATATGACCTCTATATGTCTATTAAACATATTTCTTCTAAATTACTAAAATTAACTTTATGACTAAACAAATCTTATATCAAGACAAAGCAAGAAAAGCTTTAGAACAAGGAATGGATATATTAGCAGAAGCTGTTTCTGTAACTTTAGGACCCAAAGGAAGGAATGTAGTATTGGAAAGAAAATTTGGAGCCCCACAGATTGTCAATGATGGAGTAACTATTGCAAAAGAAATAGAACTTGAAGATCATCTAGAAAATACGGGAGTTGCTTTAATTAGGCAAGCGGCATCTAAAACAAATGATGTTGCTGGAGATGGAACTACCACTGCTACTGTTCTTGCACATGCAATAGTAAAACAAGGATTGCGTAATGTGGCTGCAGGAGCGAATCCCATAGAAATCAAAAAAGGGATTGAAAAGGCAACCAAATTCATTGTTAGTAAAATAGCTGAGTATTCTCGACCAGTGAAAACAACCTTAGATATAACACAAGTTGCTTCGATTTCCTCAGGTAATAATATCGATATTGGTGAGATGATTTCTAGCGCAATTGAGAAAGTTGGAAGAGAAGGTATTATTTCGCTTGAAGAAGGTAAGTCAACTTCAATAGAATTAGAGATAACGGAAGGAATGCGTTTTGATAAAGGCTTTATCTCTCCTTATTTTGTAACGGATTCTTCACGTATGGAGGTTATACAAGAAAATCCATATATTTTACTCACTGACAAAAAGATTACTTTAGTGCAGCAAGAATTAGTACCGATTTTAGAACAAGTAGCCAAGACAGGTCGTCCTTTGACTATTATTGCAGATAATATTGAAAAAGAAGCTTTAGCTACAATTGTTGTTAATAAATTAAGAGGTATAATAAATGTTGTTGCAGTAAGAGCTCCAGGTTTTGGAGATAGGAGAAAAGCATTACTAGATGATATGGGAATTTTAACAGGTGGAACAGTCATATCAGAAGATGTAGGATTAACTTTTGATAGTATTAGCTTAGATAATTTAGGTGAAGCACGTAGAGTGACTATTACAAAAGATTCGACTGTTATAATTGCAGAAGGGCATGAAAATGATCTACGTAATCGTTGTGAACAAATTAGACGGCAGTTAGAAGTAAGTACTAATAATTATGAAAAAGAAAAACTACATGAAAGATTAGCCAAGCTATCAGGTGGAGTTGCTATTATTAAAGTGGGTGCTGCTACAGAAACTGAAATGAAAGAAAAAAAATTAAGACTCGAAGATGCAATTAATGCAACTCGTGCAGCAATAGAGGAAGGTATTGTTCCAGGAGGAGGTGCAACACTTGTTCATTTAGCGGATGATTTATTGGATTGGTCCAAAAATAATTTAGCTGATGATCAATTGATAGGTTCTTTAATAGTACAAAAAGCATTAAGTGCACCTCTTAATAGAATTGTGGAAAATGCAGGTTCTAATGGTGCTGTAGTAGTGGCTAAAGTTGCCAATAATTCTTTTGAAGTAGGATATAATGTAAATAATCGTTTGTTAGTAGATATGTTTAAAGAAGGTATCGTAGACCCAGCTAAAGTAACCAGATCTGCTTTACAAAATGCAGCTTCTATAGCATCAATGGTGTTAACTACAGATTGTATCATTGTAGATAGTATAGATAATTCATTAGTCAAGAATTAAGTTTCATTGAACATTATTTAATTAGATGAATTATATAAAAGGTATAGAAGAATATAATACTTAGAATGTAATCTTGGCAATTGTTCTAAAAGCACAAGATTTATTAAACTAATTTTCCTAATCCAATGATAATCGTTATACTTATTATACCCAATAATGTATGGCTTAAAAGTGCGATAGTATTGATAGCTAAAACGTTTCATATAACTTGATAGTATTTGGCAGTCTGGGTCTTTAGAACCTAAATCTACTAACGTACTTCTAATATTTTTTTGTATATATGGTTGCGAAGCTAGCATTAATAGTACATCAAGTAAAACTATTAAATATTTCAAATCATGCTTTTGTGCTGCACTTGTATAAGTTACTAAATTAGTATTTTGTATTTTAAATAATTTGTCTAAAGTTAATATTGTTGATTGTCTCAAGATTTTGTCATTTATACAAGGTTCTAGTGACTGTACACATATAAATAATATTACCAAGTTTTTGGCAAGAAAAATACTAGAAGTCATACCGATGCCAAAGATTATAATATATTAATACTAAGTATTCTTATAAGCTTATTTCTAAGCTATAATTTATTGGCTTCCTGAAAATGAAAAATGAGGAAACTTTGATTGTGCTTTACTGAGAGAGTAATTCTTTCCTTCTTCTTGCCAGTAATTAATAACTTCTGTGGTCTGATTGAGTAAATTAATTCTATCTACTTCTGAGATCCAAGGCTTAGCTTCTAGTTCTGCTTTTAAATGTTCCCAAGCATCATTTCTCGGCCAAAAGAAATAAGATGTTAGCGGACTAGTTCCTTTTCCTACAATTTGATCAACTGCAACAGCTATATTATTTTCTAGCCATAAAACTTTTAAAGTGAAATTTGGCAACTGGATTACTCCTTTTGATATGTTTATGAGTGTGTTAGTGCTTTAGAACAGATAGCTAAGACAATTTTGCTTACCTGAGCACCATTTTGCTTGTAAGTATTGACTTTATCCAAATTTATAGTTGTCTCATTGGTTAACGGATTATAAAAGCCTATTTCTTCTATTGGCCGACCATCTCTTCTTTTCCGGCTATCAATTACGACAATTCTATAGCTAGGTCTTTTTTTACGACCATATTTTTTTAATCTAATTTTAAGCATAGTTATAATTGATATCTTTTATCTGTTTTTATAATAATAATTATTGTATCATATTTTATTAAACTGATTTTAACTTAATTAGAGATTTTAAATGGTTTCTAAGCGTATATTGTTGAAAATGACCATAAGGCATTGCAGGAAAATTATGCCTAGCATCGGAGATATATCCATTCCGAAAATCATTGGAATGGTACCTCTGAAAAGTCTTAAATAGGGGTCTGTAAGTCTATTGAGAGAACAAAAAGGTTCATTATACCAATTAACTGTAGGGAACCAAGCAAGAGAAAGTTTTAATAATAATAGAATTAAATAAATTTCTGAGAAGCTTGATATAGATGTAAAAATAAGATTAAAAGAGTTTGTGACAAGGTTCATATATGTCTAAGTTATTTTTGATAATAATTATAAAATATTATGGATGTAAATGATATAGATTACTTCAGTCTAATTTTGATGTTTAGATTCTCTTTAATCTAGATCTGGCGAGATTGACATATTTCTTTTTAACTATTTAGAAGCTTGACAGTATAAATATTTAAATCATGGCATGTTAGATTAAGATTTTCTAAAGTATTACTTGAGCAGCTAATACAGCAAATCTGTAAATTTTGTGTTGCAATATTTAAATCTGACATTAGGTTTAATATATGTGTAACTATTGTACTTCTTAATAAGTCTTCTATGAGAATAATTTTAATATTATATATGCTTAACTTGTAATTGTTACATAGATTTTCAAGGTCATATTTTTGTGGAGTTTCACTATAAATCTTTGATTTAGGCAATATTGAAAGAATTTTTTTGCCAGCTATTTGTGTAATATAAGTACTAGTGATTATACAGTAGGCAAAATCATTGTCTAATAGATTAATTATGTCTAAAGAATTTATTTTTTTCCAATAGATTTTATTAATATGAATAAATTTACGTGATGCTTCGTAAATTAATGCCAAAACTATTTTTTGTACAAGGTCAAACTCCTCAAAATTGTTTAATTCTCCTTGTAATAAGCAACTATGCCAACTTAGAGCTAAAGGATGTTTTATGGTATAAATACTGATAGACATTGATGCTATTTAGTATAGAATGTAATATTATTATTTTACTCGGATATTTTAAGATGGTGTAATCAACAAATTATCATATTATGTATATAACATATAAACAATAAAAAACCCATCTTAAAAAAGATAGGGTTTTTATTTTTTATATGTTATAAATAGTAAATGTTTTTTATTTTTTAGTCTAAAGGTCTCATTGATAATACAGCTTCATTTTCTCTGTTGATACCTTTTTCAAAGCCAGCAGCAGCAGCTCTTGCTCTACCTGCATGCCATAAATGACCAATAAATAAGAAGAAACCTAAGAAAAAATGAGATGTAGTCAGCCAACTTCGTGGAGATACATAGTTTACAGAGTTAATTTCTGTTGCAACCCCACCTACTGAGTTTAAAGAGCCTAAAGGTGCATGTGTCATATACTCTGCAGCCCGTCTTTCTTGCCATGGTTGAATATCGTTTTTTACTTTATTCAAGTCTAATCCATTAGGCCCTCGCAAAGGTTCTACCCATGGTGCACGTAAATCCCAGAAACGCATAGTTTCACCACCAAAAATAATTTCTCCACTTGGAGACCTCATTAAATATTTACCTAATCCTGTTGGACCTTGCGCAGAAGCAACATTAGCTCCTAAACGCTGATCTCTCACTAGGAATGTAAAAGCTTGAGCTTGTGAAGCCTCTGGTCCAGTTGGCCCGTAGAATTCACTAGGATAAGCTGTATTATTATACCAAACATAATTAGAAGCAGTTAGTCCCATGATTGATAAAGCACCTAAGCTATATGACAGATATGCTTCTCCTGACCAAACAAAAGCACGCCGTGCCCAGGCAAAAGGCTTGGTCAAAATATGCCATATACCACCAGTTGTACAGATAACACCTAGCCAAACATGACCACCTATAATATCTTCCATATTATCAACACTTACAACCCATCCATCTCCACCAAATGGAGATTTAAGTATATAGCCAAAAACAATTAAAGGATTTAATGTCGGATTATTAATAAATCTAACATCTCCACCACCTGGAGCCCAAGTATCGTATACGCCACCTACGAATAAGGCTTTGATTACTAAAAGAAAAGAACCAATACCTAATAATATTAGATGGATTCCTAATATAGTAGTCATTTTATTTTTATCTCTCCAGTCATAGCCAAAGAATGGAAAAGACTCTTCTAGCGTATCAGGTCCAATTAGTGAATGGTATAAACCGCCAAAACCTAATACTGCTGATGAAATTAAGTGTAATACACCTACTACAAAGTAAGGATAAATATTAATAATTTCACCACCTGGTCCAACTCCCCAACCTAAGGTCGCTAAATGAGGGATTAAAATAAAGCCTTGTTCATATAAAGGTTTCTCTGGTACGAAGTGTGCAACTTCGAACAAAGTCATTGCACCTGTCCAAAATACCATTACACCAGCATGAGCAACATGTGCACCTAACAATTTACCAGATACATTGATTAATCTAGCATTTCCTGACCACCAGGCAAAGCCTGTAGATTCTATATCTCTTCCACCAACACTAGCGTTACTATTAAAGGGCGTTTCCACGTGGTAAAACCTCCTCTGGGAATATAAAGTTCTCATGAGGTTGATCTTGTGCAGCCATCCATGAGCGAATACCTTCATTTAACAGGATATTCTTAGTATAAAATGTTTCAAATTCTGGATCTTCTGCAGCTCTTAACTCTTGAGATACAAAATCATAAGCTCTTAAATTTAGCGCTAAACCTACGATTCCAAAAGCACTTGTCCACATACCAGTTACAGGTACAAATAGCATAAAGAAATGTAGCCATCTTTTATTCGAAAATGCAACACCGAAAATCTGCGACCAGAATCTATTAGCCGTAACCATAGAGTATGTTTCTTCTGACTGTGTTGGAGTAAAAGCTCTAAAAGTATCAGCTGCATCACCATCTTCAAACAATGTGTTTTGTACTGTTGCTCCATGTATAGCACATAAAAGAGCACCACCTAAGATACCTGCTACACCCATCATATGAAAAGGGTTAAGAGTCCAATTGTGAAATCCTTGTAAGAATAACAGAAATCTGAAGATTGCCGCAACGCCGAAGCTAGGAGCAAAAAACCAGCTTGCTTGACCGAGTGGATACATTAAAAATACTGATACAAACACAGCAATGGGTCCAGAGAATGCAATAGCATTATATGGACGAATACCAACTAGCCTTGCAATTTCAAATTGTCTTAAGCAAAAGCCAATTAATCCAAAAGATCCATGTAATGCAATAAATGCCCAGAGACCACCGATTTGACACCACCTAGTAAAATCGCCTTGTGCTTCAGGACCCCATAAGAGCAAGAGAGAATGTCCCATACTATTAGCTGGTGTTGATACAGCAGATGTCAAAAAATTACATCCTTCTAGATATGAACTAGCTAAGCCGTGAGTATACCATGAAGTTACAAAAGTAGTCCCAGTTAGCCATCCACCTAGTGATAAATAAGCACAAGGGAAAAGTAGTAACCCTGACCAGCCTACAAATACAAATCTATCTCTTTTTACCCAGTCATCAATAAGGTCAAACCTACCGCGACTTTTTTCTTGTCCAATTGCTATGGTCATAAGTAAACTCTCCAGAGCAAATTTTATAAGTAAAATATGTTATATGTTGTATAATGAATGTATACAACATTTCACTTTTACTTTTCTTTACGGTTAACTGTATTATACCTAATTGATTATTAATGTGCTATACGTGTGGATAACTATATATGTCGAAGTTCTCTAAGTTCATTAATATTGACGGTCTAGTTGACTACAAAAGATATGATCTATTAAATTGAAACTATTATTCATTATAATGTGAAAATTGAATATATTGATTCAATTTTTCTACTTATCTATTGAGTCGAAGTTAGTATTCAAAATACTAAAGTGTAGCAGAATTGTACATTAATTTTGAGTTTATTTACTTACTTCTGTAATTCTTTGAAATAAATAGCCCGTTCCTCTTGCAGTTAATATAAGATCAGGATTACTTGGGTCATCTTCTAGTTTAGCCCGTAATCTAGAAATATGTACATCTACAACTCTTGTATCAACATGTCTTTCTGGCGTATAGCCCCAAACATCCTGTAAAATTGCAGCTCTAGAAAATGGATCCCCAGCTCTACTGACTAATAGCTCTAATAAACTAAATTCCATGCCAGTCAGTCTTACTCTTTCATTATGTTTATAAACTTGCCTTTTATTAGTATCTACTTTAAGAAAACCAATATTAATAATTCCTGAGCTTGGAATACCAGGGTTTATAGTGGTTTTATCTACTCTCCTGAGTACGGAACGAATTCTAGCTTCAAGTTCTTTAGGTGAAAATGGTTTAACTACGTAATCATCAGCACCTAATTCAAGTCCTGTAATCCTATCAGAAACATCTCCAAGTGCAGTTAGCATTATAATAGGTACATCAGATTCTTTTCTTAATTCTTGGCAAACGCCATAACCATCTAGTTTAGGCATCATAACATCCAATATCACTAAACTCGGATATTCTTTTCGAAATAAAATTAATGCTTCTTCCCCATCTGATGCACTTATGACTTCATATCCAATCATAGATAAACGTGTTTCTAAAATTCTTCGTATACTAGTTTCATCGTCTACAACGAGTATTTTCTCCTTCTGATTATCCAATTTTTTAGCTACTCCTTTTGGCTTATATTCTCATTAAGTATTGTGTCAATACTATCTATATTTCTTTCTTATACTTGTTAAACTAACCAAAAACTTCGATGATTTTTATATAATGATTCGCTTCCTGAATCTGTAACATACAAGTTTGATTTCTATTGATAGAATATATTACTATCTGAAGTTAGAAAATTGATCTTTCATTAAAAATAGCAAAACTATACAATTAAAGTATAGTAATACTTGACTCTAATACTTTTAGATTATTATTTCGCGAATGGATAATAAATATGCATCTTATGGTAATCTTCTTATAAAGTTCAGCTCAATAGACGTATTAATTTCTTTTAGATGATTATTTATGTATATTTTACGTATTTTAATCAATTATATTGGCATATAAAAATAAATATTGCTATATGCCAAGAATGAAATCGATATTTTATGTTTTGTAATTATTAAGCAAGTATGTTTATGTAATCTTTAGCAGGTTTTTAGAATTAAAGAAAGCAATAAATTGCTTGGGATTTTAGTGATGATATAATAACTTTTCGCTTTGTTACAAAATCGAATCTTATTAAGAATTACATTAGGAGAGATCGAAGTATTGAATAAAAATAAATCACAAGGAATGCTAAAAAATATATAAAAAAAGAATTCTGCCACAAACGCCTAAATTAAGAAGTTTTTTCGAATTAATAGCAAAAAGTTATTTTTTACATACCCTATACACAGTAATTATAAATCTAAAACTTTAGATAAAGTGATGATCTTAGAAAGTTTAGAGCATAAACTCGTGAATTATCAAGAAATTCTTGTTGTATAAGAATTATCAGAAAACGGTTATAAACAATTTCATCTTGTCGCTACGACAAAGAAAAAGTGCGATACAAGATATAAAGATTACCTCGATATTTAAGGCATATATGCAGAATACGAACGACTAAAAAATTTGAGCATTGCAATTGAATCTGCCAAAAAAGATAAAAGCTATATTATATCAATCAAGCTTGATGAAGACCTACAATACCTAAAGAAATAAAAGGATCCGTTACGCTTTTTAGTTTTTACCGGAAGTGTTAATTCATATTTTTGGGAAAAATCGCTTAACAGAGCCAAAAATATGACAGAAAAAAATTACTTTGACGAGTTAAGCATACTAATTGTTGATTACTGAAAATTACTAAGATAGTATGGATAACTTTTTCATCAATAATTAAGAGTATAGATAAAAAATTTGAAGACGCATGGACAACAAAAGACATAGCAATAGAACTTGAACAGTGAATAGACAGAACACTTTACAGAATAGATCTATCAGATCTTTAAACCACAAACAAAATATATATTTCCTAGAACCATATTAAGCAAAAATTATAAATGTTAAATATAGAATTAAATAAATATCTTTTACTATCATAATACTATTTATAAATAATTTTGAGTTTACAAAATATTTTTTATGTTCATCCGAAGACAAAAAACCAATCTTAAGGAGATTTCATAAGCAAAAAACTATTAAGTTATTCTAGAAAGCATATTTAGGGGTTGACAATTTTGTGTAGAAGGCGTTAATGTATTATATATACTCAAATCTTTGAATTGTTTGAGAAAACCTTTAAGTAATATTCTGGATACCATGGAGAGTTTGATCCTGGCTCAGGATGAACGCTGGCGGTATGCCTAACACATGCAAGTCGAACGAAGATTTTATCTTAGTGGCGGACGGGTGAGTAACACGTGAGAATCTGCCCTTAGGAGGGGAATAACAATTGGAAACGATTGCTAATGCCCCATATGCTGAAAAGTGAAATGATTTTTCGCCTGAGGATGAGCTCGCGCCTGATTAGCTAGTTGGTAAGATAAAAGCTTACCAAGGCAACGATCAGTAGCTGGTTTGAGAGGACGACCAGCCACACTGGGACTGAGACACGGCCCAGACTTCTACGGGAGGCAGCAGTGGGGAATTTTCCGCAATGGGCGAAAGCCTGACGGAGCAATACCGCGTGAGGGAAGAATGCCCGTGGGTTGTAAACCTCTTTTTTTAGGGAAGAAGCTCTGACGGTACCTAAAGAATAAGCATCGGCTAACTCCGTGCCAGCAGCCGCGGTAATACGGGGGATGCAAGCGTTATCCGGAATCACTGGGCGTAAAGCGTCTGTAGGTGGCTTAAAAAGTCTGCTGTTAAATCTTAGGGCTCAACCCTAAACCAGCAGTAGAAACTTCTAGGCTAGAGTATGGTAGGGGCAGAGGGAATTCCCAGTGTAGCGGTGAAATGCGTAGATATTGGGAAGAACACCAGCGGCGAAAGCGCTCTGCTAGGCCATTACTGACACTCAGAGACGAAAGCTAGGGGAGCAAATGGGATTAGATACCCCAGTAGTCCTAGCCGTAAACGATGGATACTAGATGTTGCGCGTATCGATCCGTGCAGTATCGTAGCTAACGCGTTAAGTATCCCGCCTGGGGAGTATGCTCGCAAGAGTGAAACTCAAAGGAATTGACGGGGGCCCGCACAAGCGGTGGAGCATGTGGTTTAATTCGATGCAACGCGAAGAACCTTACCAGGGCTTGACATGTCATGAATTTTTTTGAAAAAAGAAAGTACCTTCGGGAACATGAACACAGGTGGTGCATGGCTGTCGTCAGCTCGTGTCGTGAGATGTTGGGTTAAGTCCCGCAACGAGCGCAACCCTTGTTTTTAGTTGCCATCATTTAGTTGGGCACTCTAAAGAGACTGCCGGTGACAAACCGGAGGAAGGTAAGGATGACGTCAAGTCAGCATGCCCCTTACGCTCTGGGCTACACACGTGCTACAATGGTCGTGACAAAGAGTCGCTAGTTTGCAAAAACGCGCTAATCTCATAAACACGGCCTTAGTTCGGATTGCAGGCTGAAACTCGCCTGCATGAAGGTGGAATCGCTAGTAATCGCCGGTCAGCTACACGGCGGTGAATCCGTTCCCGGGCCTTGTACACACCGCCCGTCACACCACGGAAGCTGGCCACGCCCGAAGTCGTTACTCTAACCTATATGGATGAGGGCGCCTAAGGCAGGGCTAGTGACTGGGGTGAAGTCGTAACAAGGTAGCCGTACTGGAAGGTGCGGCTGGATCACCTCCTTATTAGGGAAAATAAAATAAAACCTAGATCGTATATATCAGTATTTATTATATTGCATAAGGGCTATTAGCTCAGTTGGTTAGAGCGCACCCCTGATAAGGGTGAGGTCCCTGGTTCAAATCCAGGATAGCCCAAAAAAGGGGGTATAGCTCAGCTGGTAGAGCGCTGCCTTTGCAAGGCAGATGTCAGCGGTTCGAGTCCGCTTATCTCCAGCAAAAGTAAATATAGTAAACATTACTATAACTATTTGTTCGATAATCTATATAACTCAAGAGACTAAGAGCTTACGGTGGATACCTTGGCATTCAGAAGCGATGAAGGGCGTGGCTACCGACGAAACACTTCGACGAGCTGGAAGCAAGCTTTGACTCGGAGATTCCCGAATGAGGAAACTCTATATACTACCTGTTGAATTAATAGACAGGAAAGAGCAAACCTGGTGAACTGAAACATCTTAGTAACCAGAGGAAAATAAAGCAAAAGCGATTCCCTAAGTAGCGGCGAGCGAAAAGGGAACAGCCTAAACCATAAAAACATGTTTTTATGGGGTTGTGGGATAGCTATAAAAAATTAGTGGTGGTTAGGTGAAGCATTTGGAATAATGCATTATAAAAGGTGATAATCCTGTAACCGAAAACTTGATCTAATTTAGCTATATCCCAAGTAGCATGGGGCACGTGAAATCCCGTGTGAATCAGCGAGGACCACCTCGTAAGGCTAAATATTACTGAATGACCGATAGTGAAACAGTACCGCGAGGGAAAGGTGAAAAGAACCCCGGGAGGGGAGTGAAATAGAACATGAAACCGTAAGCTTACAAGCAGTGGAAGGACGACTTAACGTTTAACCTCGTGCATGTTGAAGAATGAGCCGGCGACTTGTAGGCAGTGGCAGGTTAAGGTAAAGAATACTGAAGCCATAGTGAAAGCGAGCTTGATAAGAGCGTTCGTCACTGTTTACAGACCCGAACCCGGATGATCTAGTCATGGCCAGGGTGAAGCTTAGGTAACACTAAGTGGAGGTCCGAACCGACTGATGTTGAAAAATCAGCGGATGAGTTGTGATTAGGGGTGAAATGCCAATCGAATCCGGAGCTAGCTGGTTCTCCCCGAAATGCGTTTTGGCGCAGCGGTTAATGCTATAGCTTAGGGGTAAAGCACTGTTTCGGTGCGGGCTGTGAAAGCGGTACCAAATCGAGGCAAACTCTGAATACTAAGTGTGTAATTAACCAGTGAGACAGTGGGGGATAAGCTTCATTGTCAAAAGGGAAACAGCCCAGACCACCAGCTAAGGCCCCTAAATATCTACTAAGTGGCAAAGGAAGTGGGAATGCACAGACAACCAGGAGGTTTGCTTAGAAGCAGCAATCCTTTAAAGAGTGCGTAATAGCTCACTGGTCAAGTGATCCTGCGCCGAAAATGAATGGGACTAAGTACTTTGCCGAAGCTGTGGGATGTTTTACATCGGTAGGGGAGCGTTCTGTATAAGGTTGAAGCATTAGTGTAAGCGGATGTGGACAAAACAGAAGTGAGAATGTCGGCTTAAGTAGCGAAAACATTGGTGAGAATCCAATGCCCCGAAAACCTAAGGATTCCTCTGGAAGGTTCGTCCACGGAGGGTGAGTCAGGGCCTAAGGCGAGGCTGAAAAGCGTAGTCGATGGATAACAGGTTAATATTCCTGTACTGTTTGTAGTTGATAACGAAGGACGAAGAAGGCTAAGTCATCCGGACGTTGGTTACCGGTTTAAACTTTCAATACGATGAAGAATGGAGAAAACATTCTGAGTAAAGAAGTGAATACAAAATACTAAGGTATTAAAGTGATTGACGTCATACTTCCTAGAAAAGTTCGATCTATCTTAAATTATAAATACCTGTACCCGAAACCGACACAGGTAGGTAGGTAGAGTATACCAAGGGGCGCGAGATAACTCTCTCTAAGGAACTCGGCAAAATGGCCCCGTAACTTCGGAAGAAGGGGTACCCTTTTAGGGTTGCAATAACCAGGCCCAAGCGACTGTTTATCAAAAACACAGGTCTCCGCTAAGTCGTAAGACAATGTATGGGGGCTGACGCCTGCCCAGTGCCGGAAGGTTAAAGAAGTTGGTTAATATTTTTATGAAGCTGACAACTGAAGCCCCGGTGAACGGCGGCCGTAACTATAACGGTCCTAAGGTAGCGAAATTCCTTGTCGGGTAAGTTCCGACCCGCACGAAAGGCGTAACGATTTGGGTACTGTCTCAGAGAGAGACTCGGCGAAATAGACTTGTCTGTGAAGATGCGGACTACCTGCACCTGGACAGAAAGACCCTATGAAGCTTTACTGTAACTTGGAATTGAGTTTGGGCTTTTCTTGCGCAGTATAGGTGGGAGGCTAAGAAAATAAGTTTGCGGATTTATTAGAGCCATCAGTGAGATACCACTCTAGGAAAGCTAAAATTCTAACCTTGAAAGCCGTTAACCGGCCAAGGAACAGTTTCAGGCGGGCAGTTTGACTGGGGCGGTCGCCTCCTAAAAAGTAACGGAGGCGTGCAAAGGTTCCCTCAGGCTGGTTGGAAATCAGTCGTAGAGTGTAAAGGCATAAGGGAGCTTGACTGCAAGACCTACAAGTCGAGCAGAGACGAAAGTCGGCCTTAGTGATCCGACAGTACCGAGTGGAAGGGCTGTCGCTCAACGGATAAAAGTTACTCTAGGGATAACAGGCTGATCTCCCCCAAGAGTTCACATCGACGGGGAGGTTTGGCACCTCGATGTCGGCTCATCGCATCCTGGGGCGGTAGTACGTCCCAAGGGTTGGGCTGTTCGCCCATGAAAGCGGTACGCGAGCTGGGTTCAGAACGTCGTGAGACAGTTCGGTCCATATCCGGTGCAGGCGTTAGAGTATTGAAAGGAGTTCTCCTTAGTACGAGAGGACCGGGAGAGACGCACCGCTGGTGTACCAGTTATTATGCCAATAGTAAACGCTGGGTAGCTAAGTGCGGAAAGGATAACCGCTGAAAGCATCTAAGTGGGAAGCCAACCTTAAGATGAGTACTCTTACCGTTTTAAACGGGTAAGGTCACGGCAAGACTAGCCGTTAAATAGGCGTCAAGTGTAAATACAGTAATGTATGTAGCTGAGACGTACTAACAGACCGAGGACTTGATTTAGATTATTTGTAAATAGTTTTAAACCTTGATACTTATAGCGCAGTGGTCCCACACCGATCCATTCCGAACTCGGTTGTTAAACGCTGCAGCGGCAATGATACTAAAAGGGAAGCCTTTTGGGAAAGTAGCTCAGTGCCAAGGTTATTTGTCAAAGCTTTATCATATATTGATAATTAACTTTAATATGTAATTTAAATTCGTCTATACAAAACTTTTTATATTATTACTATGACTATGACGTAAGATTGTAGTAGATAAATCTTACTATGCTATAAACTTATGAATAAGAACAGAATAGACATAGTATCTAAACAGAGTATGAGGAGTTTTCTATGAAATTAGCAGTCTATGGTAAAGGTGGAATAGGTAAATCTACAACTAGTTGTAATATATCAGTTGCTCTAGCTACAAGAGGTAAAAAAGTATTACAAATAGGTTGTGATCCGAAGCATGATAGTACTTTTACTTTAACAGGATTTCTCATACCAACAATTATTGATACATTGCAGTCTAAAGATTATCATTATGAAGATGTATGGCCAGAAGATGTAATTTATAAAGGTTATGGAGGTGTAGATTGTGTTGAAGCTGGTGGGCCGCCAGCTGGTGCTGGGTGTGGTGGTTATGTTGTAGGTGAAACAGTTAAGTTGTTGAAAGAGCTTAATGCTTTTGATGAATATGATGTAATACTTTTTGATGTACTAGGAGATGTCGTCTGTGGTGGTTTTGCAGCACCACTTAACTATGCTGACTATTGTTTAATTATTACTGATAATGGTTTTGATGCTTTATTCGCAGCTAACAGAATTGCAGCATCTGTAAGAGAAAAGGCAAGAACTCATTCATTAAGATTGGCGGGATTAATAGGTAATAGAACATCAAAGCGAGATTTAATTGATAAGTACATCAAATCAGTACCAATGCCTATCCTTGAAGTTCTTCCATTGATTGAGGATATTAGAATATCCAGGGTTAAAGGAAAAACATTATTTGAGATGTCATCTATTGATAGTAGTTTAGCATATGTTTGTGATTATTATCTGAATATTGCAGATCAGTTAATTGCTAAACCTGAAGGTATTGTACCAAAAGAATCTCCTGATAGGGAGCTATTTAGCTTATTGTCTGATTTTTATTTAAATCCTCAGCAAGAATTAGATAAAGAAGTTAGTAAATCAGACAAACTGAATTTTATGATTATTGAATAAGATCAATTTTAAACATCTAATTTTTATGACACTTTCGACACAAAAAAATCTCACTTTTGAATGTGAAACAGGTAATTATCATACCTTTTGTCCTATTAGTTGTGTTTCATGGTTATACCAAAAAATAGAAGATAGTTTTTTTCTAGTTATAGGAACTAAAACCTGCGGTTATTTTTTGCAGAATGCAATGGGTGTGATGATATTTGCAGAACCAAGGTATGCTATGGCAGAACTTGAGGAAGGTGATATTTCTGCTCAACTAAATGATTATGAAGAGTTAAAAAGATTATGTCTCCAAATTAAGAAAGATCGAAACCCTAGCGTTATTTTTTGGATAGGTACCTGTACTACTGAAATTATTAAGATGGACCTAGAAGGTATTGCACCTAAGTTAGAAGCTGATATTAATATTTCTATTATTGTTGCTAGAGCTAATGGATTAGATTATGCTTTTACACAAGGAGAAGATACAGTTTTAGCAGCCATGGCTCAAAGATGTCCTGAGACCAGCTGTCAAAAAGATAGATCTGATACGATCATTCCCCAATCAAATAAACACTTCCCTTTAATCGTATTTGGTTCCTTGCCAGATTCAGTTGTACAGCAGCTAACAATGGAATTGAAGAAGCAAAATATTACAGTGAGTGGCTGGCTACCTTCAACAAGGTATACTGAATTACCTGCTATTAATAAAGATTATTATGTTGTAGGAATAAATCCTTTTTTAAGCCGTACAGCTACAACTCTAATGCGTCGTCGAAAAACTAAGTTAATAGGAGCTCCATTTCCTATTGGTCCAGACGGTACTCGAGCTTGGGTTGAAAAAATATGTTCTGTTTTTAATATAGTTCCCAATGGATTAGAAAAAAGAGAGCAAGAAATATGGGCGAGCTTAGAAGAATACTTAAAATTAATACGAGGTAAATCTGTTTTCTTTATGGGAGACAATTTATTGGAGATTTCATTAGCTCGTTTTTTAATTAGATGTGGTATGACTGTGTATGAAATTGGTATACCTTATATGGATAAGCGCTATCAAGGAGCAGAACTTGCTTTACTGAGTCAAACATGCCTAGACATGGATGTTAAGATACCTAAGATAGTAGAAAAGCCTGATAATTATAATCAATTAGATAGAATTAGAGATTTACAGCCTGATCTTGTTATTACTGGAATGGCACACGCTAATCCTTTAGAGGCAAGAGGCATAAATACTAAATGGTCAGTAGAGTTTACTTTTGCGCCAATTCATGGTTTTACTAATGCACGGGATATACTGGAACTTGTAACTCGACCTTTAAGACGTAATAATAACTTAAAAGAAGTTAGTTCAGAAATTTATAGTTCTAATTATTAAGCCTAGTTATCTACGATGCAAGTCTTGATTTTCCAAGATTTGCCCATTTTTTAATGGTCATGATATTTTCGTAGTCAGTAAAAGCTAATGGAATTATTGAATTAATAGCATTCAATATATCATCAGTACTAAATTCTTTATTTTGACTAAATGCATTATGCATAGCTTCTAATATGACTTGTCTAATTTCTGCACCTGAAAACAAGCGACTATATTTAGCTAAGTATTGTGTATTATAACGGTGCCATGTTTTAGGCCTTAATTGTTTTAAGTGAACCTTGAAAATTGCATCACGTTCAGAATAACTGGGCAAATCAATAAAAAAGATTTCATCAAATCTACCTTTTCTAACAATTTCAGGTGGTAACATTTTAATGTTATTGGCAGTAGCTACAACAAAAACAGAACTATTTTTATCAGATAGCCACGTTAAAAAAGTACCTAGTACTCTGCTGCTTGTACCACTATCAGTGACATTAGATTGTTTATTAAATGCTTTATCTATTTCATCAATCCATAAAATGCATGGCGCGGAAGCTTCTGAAATTTTAATAATGTCCCTAATATTATTTTCAGATTCTCCAACAATACCTCCAAATATTTTACCCATATCCAACTTAAGTAAAGGTAGGTTAAATATACTAGATATTGATTTAGCAGTAAGTGATTTACCTGTTCCCTGTATTCCCATTAATAAAAGACCTTTGGGGTATGGTATACCATAATTGAGTGAAGTTTTTGAAAAACAATTAGATCTTTTGATTAGCCAATGCTTTAATTTATATATTCCACCTATATCTTGCAAGGATACATTATTTTGACATAGTTCTAGGAAATTATTATTACCTAGTTGTTTTTGTTTTTCAATTATAAATCTTGTATATGCAAGCTTACTAAAAGATTTTTGACCAACAATTATCTTAGAAAATATCATACGTAACTGCATAATTGATAAACCACGAGAGATAGAAACTAATTGTTCTATCAGATCGGGATTTAATGTTTCTTGAATAAGTTTTAATAATCTAATTATTTCTATCTGTATTTCATATTGATTTGGTAAAGGTAAAATAAATATTGTTGCAATATAAGTCAGCGAAGTTGGTAGTTTTAATTCTAAAGCAGAAATGAGTATAGTTTGATTACAACTATTCAATTTTCTTGATAAATTTTGTATTTTTCGTGCTATTGTATGATCATTCAAGAATACATGAAAATCTCGCAAAAAGAATATTGCGTCAGAATTAGTATTATATGTATCTATAACATTTAAAGCTTCTAACGGATTACGTGATGCTTTATTTTGATTATCTATTAATGTTTCGTAACCATCTATATAATTCCAAATTTGTATAGATTGAGAGATATCATGAGAAACAATTTGTTTTAGCAAATACTCTAGCCTTTCTTCTTCACTCGTTACAGTATATATAAAGGAGCAACTAGATTTGATAAGTTTAGAGAGTTCTTTTTGATAGTCCATCTTTCATTATTTTTATAAATATAACTAATACTATCCATTTACATTTATTCAGAAAACATAAAGTAGTCAGTATGAACTGAAATTTTAACAATGGATAGTCAATATTAATAGCTCGTTCAATTATCTATGTAACATAGAACTTTTGAGTTCTTAAAGTTAAATGGCTATGTTTTGTCTTTGTTTGCGACGTCTTGCTTTTATAATACGTTTACCACTTGGCGTTTGCATTCGTACTCTAAAACCAGAAGTTTTAATCCTTTTTTTATTTGTTCCGCCTAATGTACCTTTTGTCATATAATTTGGGAATTACAAGTTGATAAAATATACTATTACATGTATAAGTACAGGTTTTGCTGTACTATGCTAATCATAGCATATAGACTACTGTACTTTAATTATCTAAATAAATGATATCATGATTTCGATTATACCATTAACCTATTTATTATTTTTGGCTCTAATGTTAACTCCCATGACTATTTTTTTAATTATTCAAGTTGCTAATTTTTTCAATCAGCAGTCATATTTATCTAAACAGGCTATTAAAGCACACCAAAGCCAAAATAAAAAGATACTTTTAATTTCAAATTATGAAAATAAATATAAAATTGCGAATATCTATATTAATAAAAAATCCTGGCATTTAGCATTAACAATTTTATACAATGGAATTTATTATAATACTAAAATGGATAAATACTGGTTTGCTAAATATCATAATGCAATCGGGTTTATTTTCGAACAATTAGACTTTAATATAATAGCTCGACAGCACTATTTGCTAGCTTCAAAAATTTGTCCTAATTATAAGTACGCTCTTAAGAATCTTAATAGACTTAATAGTAATGAGTACAATCGGGATAGCAGGATTTGAACCTGCGACATCCTGCTCCCAAAGCAGGCGCGCTACCAAACTGCGCTATATCCCGTAATCACTTATCTATTATAATCTTATTTATAACAAATGTCTAGTAAATTAGCGTGGATACCAAAACATGCCTTTTACACCATCAGGATCTGTTATAAAGCCTAAATTTTTATAGAATGATAGTACCTGAGGGTCTGCAAAAAGTGTAATAGTAGTGATATCGGAATAGCGTAATTGTTGAACTATTTGATCCATTAAAGCTTTTCCTAGACCATTCCCTTGAAAATTAGGATGGATCACCACATCCCAAATAGTAGCATTAAATGCATGGTCTGATGTAGCGCGTGCAAAACCAATCAGCTTTTGAGCATTATCTTCATTATAGAATAACGAAATCGTTAAAAAGCTATGTTCTATTGCTGTTTTAACTTTACGAAAAGGTCTACGTACCCATCCTACAGAATCACATAAGTTTTCTAATGCATTTAAATCAATATTCCTAGTAGTACTCAAGTAAATATCAATTTTTTTACCTTGATAACTTAGATTATCAACAAGGAGAAGGTTATTTTCTAAATTACGAGTATTCATATTTTTATGCCAATGTAAAAGTATAACATTAGCATTCCTAAAAAAGATTTTCCATGAAATCATAGATATCATTAATAATTAGCGTCAATTGTAATAAGTATTTGAAATTATGAAGAAGCTTCATACATGATTAAAAATATTTCAATAAATGTTACTACATATACATAAATGAGTTGTGAACAGTTATTGTTCTATAATATAACTATTAAAATAGTTAATAAGTAATCCGTAACTTTTTGTTATAGTCAATCAATATTTATAAGGATGTATTGTGAAAAAATTTATTTCAATATTAAGTATTTTTTGTGTATGCTTGCTAATGCAATCTTCAGTTGTCATGGCGGATGTTGCAGGTCTTACGCCATGTAAAGACTCAGTGCAATTTAATAAAAGATTAAAAAACAGTGTCAAAAAATTAGAGTTTAGATTGAAAAAATATGATGCTAATACACCACCAGCACTAGCTTTGCAAAGTCAAATTGACAAAACTCAAGATCGTTTTAATAAATATAGTAAAGCAGGCTTACTATGTGGTACGGATGGCTTACCACATTTAATTACAGATGGTCGATGGAATAGAGCTGGTGACTTTGTTTTCCCAGGTTTATTATTCATATATATTGCGGGCTGGATTGGATGGGTTGGTCGTGGCTACTTACAAGAAGTTTCTAAAACTAAAAAGCCTACCGAGAAAGAAATTATTTTAGACGTTCCTTTAGCCCTAAAGTTTTCAGCCTCAGGTTTTACTTGGCCATTAGCAGCATGGCAAGAGTTTACAAGTGGCAAACTAATTGAAGATGCAGAAAATATTACAGTTTCTCCACGCTAATACAATTTAATTATTATAATATAAGGTAAAATTATGGATTCTAATTTATTAAAATATTTATCAACGGTCCCAGTAGTAGGCGCAGTTTGGATCACTTTTACGGCAGGTTTAGTTATTGAAATTAATCGTTTTTTCCCTGATGTTCTATATTTTTATTTATAAATATGATATTAGTAAATATAGTAGATACCAGAGATATAGTAGTTAAATTTTAATTATAAAAGGGGCGATAAGCCCTATTTTATTATGGACTTCAATATACTATAAGTTTGTTTGTGTATAAAAACCCCAATTAATGAGTAAGATAAGTCATAAATTTTAATATACAATAAGATTATGAGTTTAGTTAGTCAAATTATTCTAAATGCAGATAATGAATTGCGATACCCTACGACAGGTGAATTGCAAGCTTTACAAGATTATCTAAAAACAGGAGAAGAAAGAATTAAGATAATATTAATCCTAAGAGATCAAGAAAAAGAAATTGTTCAAAAAGCTAGTAAGAGTATTTTTCAAATTCATCCAGAATATATAGCCCCTGGTGGTAATGCAGAAGGAGCTAGAAAAAGATCATTGTGTTTACGTGATTATGGATGGTATTTACGATTGATTACTTATGGCGTACTAGCTGGGGATAAAGAAGCTATTGAAAAAATTGGTGTTGTTGGTGTTAGAGAAATGTATAATTCATTAGGTGTACCAATTCTAGGTATGATTGATGCTATTGAATGTTTAAAAAAGGCAACTAAAGAAGTATTATCAGATGAAGAGATAAAAGTTATTGTCCCGTACTTTGATTTCATTATTAGAGGAATGTCTTAATACAATAGTCGAACTTGCATATTACATGGTATTATGCTATAGTATTCTCATACTTGGAGGCTTATCAGCATAATATCTTAATTTTGCCAGGACTGAAAGGTAGCAGCAGACAGACTTGTTATTTTAAGTAAGTTCTCCGAGTTTTCTACTTTCATTAATGTAAAGAACTTACAATACCTTTTCTTCGTCGTAAATAGAATCAAAGCAAAAAATACTTTTTAATATGTATAGTAGAATTTCACTATATTAAATGTGAAAAAGTTATAGACCATTTTTAATATAAATTAGCCAATTAATTTTTTGTACAGCAATATGAAACCATCTAACTTGGCAGGTGCTCATATTCTAGCTACAGGCTCTGCCGTACCCGATATTTGCATAAGTAATGAGACCTTAAGCTCAATTGTTAATACATCTGACGAATGGATTTCTAACCGAACAGGTATTAAAACAAGGAGAATACTGCCAGCTAATCAGTCTATTATTGATATAGCAACTCGTGCATCTTGCCAAGCTCTTAATAAGGCAGATCTAAATCCTGAAGAGCTAGATTTGATCATTCTGGCAACTTCTACTCCAAATGATCTATTTGGTAGCGCTAGTCAATTGCAAGCTTCTATAAAGGCTACAAATGCAGCTGCATTTGATATTACAGCTGCATGCTCTGGTTTTGTAATTAGCTTGATTACAGCAAGCCAATTTCTGAATTCAGGATCCTATAAAAATATTTTAGTTGTTGGTGCTGACATACTTTCACGTTGGGTTGATTGGTCAGATAGAAGTAGTTGTATTTTATTTGGAGATGGAGCAGGAGCTGCTATTTTGCAGTCAAATATAAATAATGATATTTTAGGTTTCCAAATAAATACAAATGGTTTAGATGCAAATCAATTATCTATAGCATCCAAAGCTAGTGAAGAGATAGTATGTAATCCAGCAAAATTAAAGTTTATGCATTCTCATTATGATTATCTCAGAATGAACGGTAAAGAGGTATATAAATTTGCTGTATCCAGGGTTCCTGAAAGTATTAGGCAGTGCCTAAAAGATGTAAATTTATTATCTAATGATATCTCTTGGCTTATTTTACATCAAGCAAATCAACGTATTTTAAATGCTGTTGCAGACAAGCTTGATATACCAAAGAATAAAATTATTTCAAATATACAGTCTTATGGGAATACTTCAGCGGCTTCTATACCAATTGCTCTTCACGAGGCTTTTGATGCAGGAAAGATTATGAATGGTGATATTATTGCTATAGCTGGTTTTGGGGCTGGTCTTACCTGGGCTACTGTTATTATCAAATGGCATTAATTATAAAATGCGACTGAGCATATATTGAAATATATATATATATTATACAATATACAAATAAAAGATATCCGAAAGAGCAGAAAATGCTACTATTATGATAAGTACATTAGACTATCTCTAAATCTAGCAAGTACTTTTATTATTTTAATTAAGTAAGCAAAGAAGGAATTAATATATGACTGCATCGCTATCAAATTTTTTAAATAGCTTAATCCTAGGTGCTGTAATTGTTGTACTGCCAATAACTATCGCTTTACTATTTGTAAGTAATAAAGATAAAACTCTGAGAGATTAAGCTCTTAAGACATATTGATTTTTTAACCTGTATTAATTTTATAGATATTAAGTCTATTTAATTTATTGCATATTATATCTTTAATATCTATCAAATAATTAGTAATAACATCCAGAAATATGTCTTTAGCAGATTGGCTGCTGGCAAAAAGAAATCTAAAAACAAGTAATAGTTTTAATACACAAGATATTAAAATTCCCGAAGGAATATGGGTAAAATGTGATAAATGTGGTCTTTTGATGTATTACAAGGCATTAAATAGGAATCTTAAAGTTTGCCCGCAATGTAATCATCATTTTCCTACATCTAGTCAAGAAAGAATTATACAATTAATAGATCATGATACATGGCAACCAATTAATGATAAACTAGCCTCGAATGATCCATTAGGTTTTGCTGATCAAAAACTTTATGGGAAGAGATTAAAAGATATGAAAGATAAAACAGGTTTACAAGATGCTGTTCAAACTGGTTTAGGAAGTATTGGTCATATGCCTGTTGCAATAGGTATTATGGACTTTCGATTTATGGGCGGAAGTATGGGATCTGTTGTTGGAGAAAAACTAACACGAATGATTGAAGTTGCAACAAAGAAAAAAATTCCTGCAATTATTTTATGTGCTTCTGGTGGAGCTAGAATGCAAGAAGGCTTACTCAGCCTTATGCAAATGGCAAAAGTCTCTTCAGCACTACAAAAACATAATAGAGAAGGCCTACTCTATCTTCCAATATTAACTTCTCCAACTACAGGAGGTGTAACAGCTAGTTTTGCAATGCTAGGTGATCTAATAATAGCTGAGCCAAAAGCCCTGATCGCTTTTGCTGGTAGAAGAGTAATTGAACAAACGATTAAAGAAGACTTACCTGATAATTTTCAAACTTCCGAATATTTATTTGCGCACGGTTTTATTGATTTAATAGTATCACGTACAGATCTGAAAAATAAATTAGTACAAATACTTTCACTACATAGTAGAACTATTGTATAGCTAATGATAATAAAATATACAATAGACCTTAGCTGATAATTGCTACATTTTCGACTTAATATTTAGCAAAAAGTACATAACATTAATTATAATCTGTGAAACTAACAAAATAAATAATAACTATGCATCAAAAAAATTCTTGGCTTCCAGTAGTTATGACACTACTACTTACAATCTTCGTTGCTCATAAGGTTATAGCTATTGATCTTGATGAAGCTACAATGACAGTACCTTTAAATCAATCTGGTAAAACTACTACCTTAACTCCTGAACAAGTTAAAAGAGGTAAAAGATTATTTAATAATACTTGTTCACAATGTCATAATGGCGGAATAACAAAAACAAATCCAAATATCGGTTTAGATCCTGAAGGTTTAAGTCTTGCAACTCCACCAAGAGATAATATTGAGTCATTAATTGATTACATGAAAAATCCAACAAGCTATGATGGCGCAGAAGAAATTGCAGAGCTTCACCCAAGTATCAAAAGTGCTGAGATTTTCCCGAAAATGAGAAATTTAACGGATGACGATTTATTTACCATAGCTGGTCATATTTTAATTCAACCGAAGGTTGTTCTAGAGAAATGGGGAGGAGGCAAGATTTATTACTAACCACAATTAATAATTATAAATTACAAAAGTTATTATAATAAGAATTAACTATTTAACATTATTATATAATAGTTTCATTGTGATATCATTTGTAGTTAATAAATAATACAGGAGAAACTAAATTGAATAAATTCTTTTCTATCTTAGCTTTAGTGCTAGCCTTTACAACTGTAAACGTATCAGGTTCAGTATTAGCGGCTGATATTGAAGCTGGTGAACAAATTTTTAATGCCAATTGTTCTGCATGTCATGCCGGTGGTAATAATGCAATAGTCGCAGAAAAAACTCTTCAAAAAGATATTCTTGCTGATAATGGTATGAATAGTGTTAATGCTATCACTAATCAGGTAACTAATGGTAAAGGTGCAATGCCTGCTTTTGGTGGCCGATTAGACTCTGATGATATAGAAAATGTTGCTAATTATGTATTAAGCCAATCAGAAAAAGGCTGGTAATTATCATCAAGTTATTTTTGCTGATTACAATAGATAGCATATCATCTAGCTATCTATTGTACCATTATTTATATTATGAAGACATTATCGAATATGAAAGCAAATAGAGCTATATTAGTATTGGAAGATGGTTCTACTTATTATGGATGGTCTTTCAATTCATCATCTACTGTATCTGGAGAAGTCGTATTCAATACAGGTATGACTGGTTATCAGGAAGTAATTACAGATCCTAGCTACAGTGAACAGATAATTAATTTTACTTATCCAGAGCTTGGTAATACTGGTATTAACAGCGAAGATATGGAATCTCAATTTCCTTTATTAAAAGGTTTAATTGCAAAAAATATATGTAGTCGCCCAAGTAATTGGCGACATAGTATGTCTTTGCTTGAATATTTAGTACGATTCCAAATAATGCATATCTATGGTGTTGACACACGTGCTATAACAAAGCACTTACGTAATGTAGGAACATTAAATGGATCGATATCTAGTAGTTCTTTAAAGCCATCAGTACTCTTAAAAAACCTCAAAAATATACAATATCAAAAACAAACAGATTTAGTTTTTAGTGCAAGCACTAAAAAGCCCTATACTTTTACATCTTGCTCTGCATATGAGCCTTTTTATTTTACGAATCAAGAACGTACGATCAATATTCGAGAAGATTTGCATATTCTTGTTATGGACTTTGGAGTAAAATATAATATTTTGCGCTATTTAGATAAATATGTGAATAATATTACAGTAGTACCAGCTGATATATCTTATAAAGATATCGTAAATTATAAACCTGATGGAATTTTATTATCTAATGGGCCTGGGAACCCTGAAGACTTATACTATGCTATTTGTACAGTCAAAAAGCTTCTACATTACAATATTCCACTACTTGGCATTTGTATGGGACATCAAATCCTTAGCCTTGCTTTAGGCCTTGAGGCATTTAAATTAAAATTTGGTCACAGAGGATTAAATCATCCAGTTGGTTACAATAAATCAATTAGTATTACAAGCCAGAATCATGGATTTGCCATAAAGAAAAATGAGACAACACCGTCATTTCTCATTACAACAGAAACTAATTTTAATGATCATACCGTTGCAGGTATTAGCCACCGTAATTACCCATACTTTTCTGTTCAGTATCATCCAGAGTCTAGTCCTGGTCCTCATGATGCAGATAACTTATTCTTACACTTTATTAGAGTAATTGTAGCAATGCAAAAATGGATGTAGTATAATAAAACTTATTTATTCATTCCATGCAGGATGAGTAAATAAAGCTTTTAAAACTTGAACACCTCTAAGCTGATTGAATAAAGGTAAATGTCCTTCAGGTGCTGTTATATCCCAAGTAAATTCTTGTGGATAGCGTTTACTTGAATTATTGAGAGTCCATCCTATCTTACTCCACAGTTTTTCCCAGTTTGAACCATTTTTTATCCATATATCTCTCTGTCTAGATATCCCAAATAGACCTAACGAATGTACTTGCCATAATCTATCAATCGTTTGTAAGTCAGTAGATGGTAAAGATGTAATATCTGTAAAATATAGCCAGGATCTAGAATGGTCGTTACTAATCTGAGAAAGTGTACATAATAAGCATTGAGTCATCTGATCAGCTTCTTGAAATTTACCAACACGTAAGAGTTGTTGTAAAGGTTTATAGTCAATACTTAATTCAGATTTTAATAAAATAACTCCATTTGGAAAGTTATTGTTTAAAAGATTAATAATAACAGTATCTTTAGAATTTAAGAGCAATTCATATATATATTCATCAATCAAGTCAATAGATTTTTGTTTTAGGCTATATTTCTCTAAAAGGAGGGAGAGGAGTTTAAAAAGACTATTTTTATTTAAACTAGCTATTTTATTGATTAAAGTAAACTTACTATTGTTGGTATTACATTGTTCACTTTTAAGTAGTACACAAAGTTTGTCAAACTGTGTATCTGTTTCATGAATTTTTATTGTCATATATGTATTTTTTTATTAAGAAAGTAATTGATTACAAAGTCAACAATATTTATTCTCATAATTGTTGATTGCTTGACACAATTCATGTCATAATTTTTTTTGATACCGAGTTATAGTAATTATACTTTGTAGTATATTACTTATAGTATAAGCAATAAGATTATGAAATATTGTTAAGCTTATCTTGCCAACAAGGGAGATTAAACTTTTAAGCTTAGGTAATATAAAGTCCTGTATTTCTAACAACGTAATTATAACTATTTGTATATTACTCAAATATCTCAAATGATTTTTTCTATTTGCATAAATATATTGACACTTTAATCCATCTTTACTAAATAGCCATACTTTATAACGATTATTATAAACCATTTTTGGTAACCGTATATAAAAATCAATATAGTATGACCAGATTAAATTATTTCGAAAAGTAGCAAGAGATCTCGTTGAAAGATATCTATCTTTACATATTTGCATAGACATTAAAAAGCTAAATAAACTATATATAGATTTTTCTGTTTTTATTATTTCTGAAAAAATAATATCTGCTAGTTGAATAATTAAATTATCTAATAAAATTTCAATATGTTTAGTCGGTGTTCTACCACTAATAAAAAGATAATTAGTTGTCTGCTTTATGTCATCACCAAAGACTAAATAGACTAAGAGATCTTGTAGTAACAAGGTGTCTTCAGATAATAATTTATTTTTAATCTGAGAAAAAAGCAGTATGTGCTGACTGGTGGAATATGTAGTATGTATTTTTCTAATCCAAAAGTTATTTATAGATTTATTGACTAAATCTATGAGAATTTTTTTATTCAATTGTTCTAAGTCATGAAGATGAAGATCTAGTTCTATTATATCTAAGATTAAAATTTCTAATTCTAGTAATATAATTCGAAAAATTTCTTTTTTGATATGTACATTCACAATATCAATTGATAAAACATTATTAGTGTTATTATATAAATTATAGTTAAACTTGAGATAAAGCTTTCTAAATAGTTTAGAAACTTGCATGTTTAACTCAATTCCCTGTTTTTTAGGCCAGTATTGTATATTCATCTTTATAATATTTATAATTTTATAGTTAGTTCAATTAGCAAAATATTATAATTCATGATATCTCGATATTACTTATTGGAATACTATATTCTGTCAGAGAATATACTTTAATAAAACTATTGTCGTTGCAAAATCTCATAAAACTTAAATATTAGCCTTTTTATTCATGATGACTAAATACTATTTTGCTATAGCTAGCCAAGACTTCTTATTAAATCAAGAACCAGTAGAGGAAGTGTTAAGAGAAAGGGTTAATCATTACCAAAATATCAAAAAGATAATTGATTTCTGGTTAGTCATTAATCCAACTTTCATTAATGCACCGGAAATGAATATAATTAAAAAACAATTAAATAAACCTGCAGCAGCAATTATCTCTGAAAACCAAGTATTTATTAATTGGTTAAAGCTTAGATTTGGATTTGTACTTATTGGTGAATTTACTTCACCATCTGTAAATATTCTACAGCCTCTCGGGAGCGAATAAAGTTAAGATCTAGATATCGTATTATTTTGTTTAGGGTTCACAAATAAAGTAAGTATTTCTTGGCTAAAAGTATCAGCAGCTTTCGACTTATATCTATTAGGATTAACAATAATTGAAAGCATTCTTTTGATCGTTACATTTTCGATTTTAGCCCAGTGCAGTATACCCAATTCAAGTTCCTTGGCTATAGCAGAAACTGACACAAAAGCAGCACCTAAGCCAGATTGTACAGCATTTTTGATGGCTTCAATAGAGTTCAGTTCCATTTCAATTTTAAATCTGCTGCTGTCTATATCATATTGATGCAATACTTTATCGATTACTTTTCTTATTGTTGACTGGGTATCTAGGGCAATAAAACGTAAGCGATACAAGTCTTCTTTTTGAATATTGTTAAATTGTGAAAAAGTATGAGATGTAGGTAAAATTAAAGCTAATTCGTCTTCTGCGTAAGAGGTAACGTGTAAAACATCTTGTAGTTCAGAAGGAATTTCTCCGCCAATAACTGCAACATCTACTTGACCATTTGCAACGCTCCAAGAGATTAAGCGTGTTGAATGTACTTGTAGTTGAACAGTAACTTGTGGATAACGTTGGCGGAATAATCCTATTAATCGTGGCATTAAATAAGTACCGGTAGTTTGACTTGCTCCAATTACTAAAGTACCACCTTGTAAGTTTTGTAAATCTTCTAGTGCACGACAAGTTTCCTCACATAATGCTAAGATTCTGCTACCATAACGTAGAAGCAAGCTACCTGCTTCAGTGAGCGTAGCTCTCTTATTGCTTCTTTCAAAAATAGGTATATTTAAGTGCTTTTCCAAGTTTTGAATTTGTAGGCTAATAGCTGGTTGAGAAACATATAAACTATCTGCAGCTTTTTTAAAGCTACCTTCTTTTATAATTGCTTTCAAAATTCTTAATTGGTCCAGAGTAAAAGGCAAATCTCTCATATATTATATTTAAGAATAGGATAGTTAAAATGTGACTGCAAGTATATTTAGGTCTATCGTTTAGTATATTATAAAAGAAGTAACTTTTCTAAAAGATTGCTATATATTTTGCAACTTGTTATGCAGAATAACTTTTATCATAATATAATATAACTAAGTCTACCTTCTTTTATAGTAGGATAGATAATTTAAAAAGTGATTATAATACAAGGGAATACAAAGCCATATGGATATGAGACTTTTAATTGTACTGATTCCAGTTTTAGCTGCTGGTTCTTGGGCATTATACAATATTGGACGTGCTGCTCTCCAGCAACTACGTAGTATGAATTCTTAAAAAGTTGGAGATAAATAGAAATAATCCAGGGATCTTTGTATCCCTGAGTAGAGTATAATAATTATAATTTTTATAAACAAAATAGAAAGTAATAACAACTTTCTAGTAAATCAATTTTTAAATTTTTATTTTAACAATTATGGCTGTTCCAAAAAAACGTACATCTAAATCAAAATCTAAATCACGTAAAGCAAATTGGAAAAGAAAAGCATACTATCGTGCCCAGCAAGCGATTTCACAGGGTAAATCTATTTTAAGTGGTAAAGAGACAAGTTTTATTTACATTAACGAAGTAGAAGGATAATTAAAAATTTTTTAAGTATTTTATTAATTATCATTATAAGATGATTAATCCGTTAACCAGTGCACTTTTACAATGTAATCAATCTGATAATATTTGGTTATTAAATTGCCCAGAAGGTTCTCAGCATACATTAATAAGGCAAAAGATCCGTATACATCAAATCAACAATATCATTTTAACCAACCTGAATGTAGAAAATTTAGCTGGATTAATGGGGTTTCTATCGAGTTTAAGCTTAAACAGCCATATTCACCAAATTAATCTATATGGTCCACCAGGTCTATCTAATTACTTAAAGCTTGCTAGAAAATATTCACAAACAACTTTTAAGTATAATATTGCTATATACAATCTTTATTATGGATATATCACATCAAATTTTCCATATATAATTTATTCATACCCCTTAGATATAAAAAATCAGCAATGTGAATATATAATTTTAGAAAAAGAACAAGTAGGTAGATTTTTATTATCTAAAGCTAAACTATTTAATCTTATTAGTGGTCGCTTTTATGGTGATTTAAAAAGACAAAATCGATTTCTTACACCTGATGGAAATATTCTTTCTGGGAAATTTTTTACAGGTAGACGCGCAATAGGATTAAAAATCTTATACTTGATACAAGTATATGGATACCGTTCATCGATTGAATCAGTATTATACTGTACTGAAGTAATAAAGTATAAAACTATTGCGTCTGAAAGTCTTGAAAGCTTGTCTTAACAAGCTGAATATTATATAATTACATCAATAGACCTGCTGAAAAAATATAATTTAGTCCAGTAATTAGGTGCTTTTTCTATAAAATATAATTCATTTTAGATCTAAGTTAATTATGATATACGCAATACTTGAAGCAAGTGGAAGGCAATTATGGATACAACCAGGCAGATTCTATGATATTAATAAAATTGCAGCAAAGCCAGGTGAGTATATTAAGTTAGAAAAAATCCTTTTCCTTAAAAATCTTAATGATACTAAGATAGGTACACCATGTATACATGGTATATATGCAAAAGCTAAAATTCTAAAACATTTAAGAGGCAGAAAAATTACAGTCTTTAAAATGAAGCCAAAAAAAAATCAGCGCTCTAAAAATGGTCATAGGCAAGAATTAAGTAGAGTCTTAATTGAATCTATTCATCAATATTAATTATATTAAAATTTAACGTTATGGCACATAAAAAAGGAAGTGGAAGCACTAAAAATGGCAGAGACTCAAATTCAAAACGTTTAGGTGTAAAAAAATACGGGGGGGAATCAGTAAAAACAGGTAACATTTTAATTCGCCAAAGAGGAACAAAAGTAAAGCCAGGTAATAATGTTGGTCGCGGCAAAGATGATACTTTATTTGCTTTAGTTAATGGAACTGTTGTTTTTGAAAAAACATATGGTAGACAGAAAACTGTTAGCATTCAATAGTTAGTTGAATCAATTAAATTATTATTCTAATACTTTATTTAATGTTAGATTATTATCTTAAAAGCTAATTTGTTACAACAATGATCAACAAAATCATCATTTCAAATTTTAACAATATAGCTGCAATTGTAAAAAATAATAGAATCCAAGAACTTGTATTTATTCAAAATACATATCAAGTAAATGATATTTATATAGGTGTGGTTCAAAAAATATTTACAAGTATTGATGCAGCTTTTGTTCAACTTAATCGTTATGAGAGAAGTGGTTTTATTCACGTAAAAGATATAAAACACTATAATATACTAAAAAAACGAAACTATATCTTAGATAATGTTAAATTACACCAAAAAATATTAGTACAAATTATTAAAGAACCAACTTGTAATAAAGGTCCAAGATTAACAACCAACATTCATCTTACTGGAAAATACTTGATTTTAATGCCTTTTAACAATACATTACATATTGCTAAAAAAATATCAGATCAAAATGAATATTCCTTTTTACATGCTTTAGGAGTACTTATTAAACCTCCACAACTTGGTTTAATCTTTAAAGAATCATCTCGATCTATCGCAGCACAAATATTAATTGAAGAATTGAGAGTTTTAAAGAAGCAATGGGAATTTATTCAAAAATCACTTATTAATATAGTTGCACCAGCACTTCTTTATCGAGAAAATAACATTATTAAAAAGGTAATAGAAGAACATTATAGTCATAATATTAACCAAATTGTTGTAGATTCAAAAGATAGTGCGAAAAAAGTATATGAGTTAATAGGTCACTCTAAGTCTAACTTAAGCCAAACCATACTGACAGTATATAAGCATGAAGAATACATAATAGATAAATTTAATATCAAGACTGCTATATATAATGCTTTAAGTCCTAAAATAGAACTAGAGTCAGGTGTCTGCATTTTTATAGAAGTTTCCGAAGCTCTTACGATGATAGATGTGAATTCAGGATCGTTTAATACTTCACATAATGCCCAAGAAACAATTTTCCAAGCTAATTGTATGGCAGCCACGGAAATTGCATATCAGTTAAGATTACGTAATATTAGTGGCATGATTATTATAGATTTCATTGATATGATCTCTTTAAAAGATAAGTTAAATTTGCTAAAGCATTTTCATTATTTACTAAAAAGTGATATTGCTTACCCACAGATTGTTCAGCTTTCTGAATTGGGTTTAGTAGAGCTTACTAGACGTCGTAGAGGTAAGAGTTTAATTGAACTGTGTGAAATACAATTTCCTACATCTCAAATTAAGGCGTTGTTAGGTCAAAAAAAGCAAACAATAGTAGATTTAGAAAAATCATTTTTAGATATTAATACTATTTTTTTTAAAAAGCATTTTACCTCTAGCATAATTTTACATAGGTATTATATGAGCCAAGTTCATAGTACACATAGAGATGCCGCTATTTTCTCTTTCTTATTATATGGTTATGTAATACCTTTAGAATTATACTGCTCATTACTAGTGTCTGATATTATATAAAAATAGCCATAAAATCATATATGATTTTATGGCTATTGAAACTAAAACTTATAATATATAATTATATAAAGTAATCAATATTTTTAATATAACCAGCTATTAACCGTTTACAGATGGAGCAACTAGAGCAACTGGGCAAGATGCACCAGACGCTAAATCTAGAGGAAAGTTGTGAGCATTACGTTCGTGCATTACTTCCATACCTAAGTTAGCTCTATTAAGAATATCAGCCCAAGTGTTAATTACACGACCTTGGCTATCAACAACAGATTGGTTAAAGTTAAAACCATTTAGGTTGAATGCCATTGTGCTTACTGACATAGATGTTAACCAGATTCCTACTACAGGCCATAGACCTAAGAAGAAATGTAAAGCACGTGAGTTATTAAAACTAGCGTATTGGAAGATTAAACGACCAAAATAACCATGAGCAGCTACGATGTTATAAGTTTCTTCTTCTTGTCCAAACTTGTAACCATAGTTAGCAGATTCATTTTCAGTAGTTTCACGAATTAAACTAGATGTAACTAGAGAACCGTGCATAGCACTGAATAGAGACCCACCAAATACACCTGCAACACCTAGTTGGTGGAAAGGATGCATTAGAATATTATGTTCAGCTTGGAAAACAAGCATGAAATTGAATGTACCAGAGATACCTAGAGGCATACCATCAGAGAAGCTTCCTTGACCAATTGGATATACAAGGAATACTGCTGATGCTGCTGCTACAGGTGCTGTAAAAGCAACTGAGATCCATGGGCGCATACCTAAACGGTAGCTTAGTTCCCATTCACGACCAATGTAGCAACATACACCAAGTAAGAAATGAAGAACAACTAATTGGTAAGGACCACCATTATAAAGCCACTCATCTAAAGAAGCAGCTTCCCAAATTGGGTAAAAGTGAATACCAATAGCTGCAGAACTTGGAATAACAGCACCAGAAATGATGTTATTACCATATAAAAGTGAACCAGCAACTGGTTCACGGATACCATCAATATCTACTGGAGGTGCAGCAACGAATGCAATGATGAATACAGATGTAGCTGTTAATAGTGTTGGAATCATTACAACACCAAACCAACCGATATATAAACGGTTTTCAGTGCTAGTGATCCAAGTACAGAAACGTTCCCACAGGCTTGCGCTTTCGCGTCTTTCTAAAGTAGCAGTCATAATTTTAAAGTTTTTTTAGGATTTGTTTAGATACTTCCCAAGCTTATTATATACTTGTTATGATATTATTACATAGTAATAATAAAAACTTTTAGAAATCTAATGTAACCTCACTAAGTAAAAAAAAGATTACTTCATATACTATTAATTCTGATCGATTCCTAATTTATCACTCTATTTCAATGTATAATTTTTTTATATTCGAAAATTATTTACTTGACCTTTTTGCTGTCTTGAATCAGACTGTATAATACAGTATAAAAATACATTTGATAGTATATATTTATTCGTTAGTTGGAGTGTAGTCTTTCAGTTAGATTAAGGAGGGATCATGTCGCACTTAAGCAAAATAAAAACAAAAATTAAAAATAAGATAGTTTTACAACAAAGCTTGAAAGATCTTAATATTTTGTCTAACACAAGTCCAGATCTACAAGATATACAAATTTATAGTGAAGATATTAAATTTAAGTATAATGTTCTTTTTAAATGGGAAAAAAATAATTATGAGTTTATTGCAGATTCTAATACATGGCAAGAAAAAAATATGTTATCATCATTATTAGAAAAAATACAACAACAATACGCTTATAATACAATTATGAAGACTAGTAGAGGTGAAGGTTTTCAGTATATAGAGCAAGAAATATTAAAAGATGGATCTATGCGTATTATTTTAGAAAAATGGTTATAGGGAAAATTTTTATGCGGACGGAGAGACTTGAACTCTCACGAGATATTCTCACTAGATCCTAAGTCTAGCGTGTCTACCAATTCCACCACGTCCGCTAATTATGATATTATCATATCATAATCAATGAGTCAAAAGCAATTAATAAATAGGGCATTATTGATACTATTTGCTTTTTCCTATTTACTATTATATAGTAATAACATCTATTCATTCCTCAGTAGCTCAGTGGTAGAGCAATCGGCTGTTAACCGATTGGTCGTAGGTTCAAATCCTTCCTGGGGAGCTCCTTTAGAACACATATAATACACTATGGATATCGTAACAATTGAATTGTATTTTTATAACTTACAACAAATAATAAATAATTTTTTGATTGAAAAGTTAAACAATATTACTTTTATTAGCTTTTTTACAATTCTTTTAGGCGGGGTATTGACTAGTTTTAACCCTTGTATGTTATCATCTATTCCTATTGCAGTTGCATATATTAATAAGCAGTCTCAACAAAATCTATATTCGGCAGTTTTTCTTCTAGGTATTTCAAGTAGCTTAGTCTTTATAAGTTTCTTAACGCTGCTAGCTCAAACTAGCTTTAGCTTGTTGTTACCAACAATTCCAATTTTAAAACCTTTAATAACTATATGTATAGGTTTTAGTTTTTTGAACATCGTTAGTTTTAGTTTACCGTTTTTTGTGAAAGAAACACCTATAAATAAGTCTCTTCTGTCAGTTCTAGAAATTTATATTGGTGGGGTGAGTATAGGCCTAAATCTTTCATCTTGTTCTACACCAATTTTGATGACAGTTATTACATGGATTACTTCAACAAATCAAGTATTAGTAGGAGTCATTTTGATTTTTATTTATACTACGGGATATGTATTGCCTATTATAGTTAGTATTATCTCAATGAATCAGTTTAAGCATATACGTATACTAAGTTTATCATTATATTCAGTTATGCCTCTTGCGGGTTGTCTTATTACTAGTCTGGGCAGTTTTTCGTTTTGGTCTATATTGTTAACTTAATATCTTTTAAAATATCAATATCATAAGAATCTACATATTATAAGTCAGAGAATCACCATAATAATAAATGAAATTTAAATTCGTATTTTGGAATCAACTGAAGTATTTAGGAAATTTAACATTTTCTATCGTATTACTATTAATTATTTCATTAATAAGTTTAGTGGGGACAATTATAGAGCAAGATAATAATCTTGAATACTATCAAGAAAAGTATCCCTTAGATACAAATAATTTATTTGCTTTGAACTGGGAAGTAATTGAGCAATTTAAATTAAATCAAATATATAATAGTTGGCTCTTTTTAGGCTTACTATTAATTTTTAGTCTAAGCTTAATTATTTGTACATTCTCTACTCAGTTACCTAGTTTAAAAAATGCTAGGCAGTGGAAATTTAAAAGAAATATTTCCATTAATAAGCAACTCTATTCTCAAAATTACAATTTATTTAAATCATTTAGCACTATAGGGTGTTATATGAATCAGTCAGAGTATTATATATTTTATCAAAAGTATTATTTATACTGTTATAAAGGATTGCAAGGCAAATTAGCACCTATTTTTGTACACTTAAGTATTTTACTATTATTATCTGGATCAGTAACAAGCTTATTAACTTCTTTTTCGATTCAAGAAATGGTTCCTGCAGGAGAAATGTTTAACATGCAAAATGTTATTAATAGTGGTTCATTAAGTAGTATTCCAAATAATATTAGTGGCAGAGTTAATAATTTTGAGATTGATTACTATTCAAATCGATCTATTAAACAATTTTATTCTTTTATTACACTAAAAGATAATACTCATCAAAATTTCAAAAAGAAGTTGATTTCTGTAAATGATCCACTTTATTTTAAAGACCTAACTATTTATCAAACTGATTGGCAAATTAATGGTATTAGATTAGAAGTTAATGATAAAAAATCTATCCAAATTCCTGTAAAAAAATTAGACAATAACAATCAAGCATATTGGTTTGCTAATTTGCAATATAATAAAACAAACAGTTATTCATTTATTATTTCTAATATAGATGGTAATATTGCTTGTTATAATAGAGAAGGTAGATTTTTACACTTGTTACAGGTAAAACAAAGAAATACAATTGATTATGTACCTATAAAGATAACTGATATTTTAACAAGTACTGGCCTCCAGATTAAACAAGATTCAGGTGTATGGATTATTTATTTAAGCTTCTTGTTTTTAATGCTCAGTATTTTGATAAGTTACATATCATATTCCCAAGTTTGGCTAACAATTGATCATTCAATTCTTAAAATTAGTGGAACTACCAATAGAGCTGAGATTAATTTTGAAGAAGATATGTATAAGTTAAAGAAATTTCTACTGTAATCCCAAATTATAAATCTAATTTCAAAAAATTAAGTAATATATTTTTGCCCTCAGTAGTCCATAAACTTTCAGGATGAAATTGTATACCAGTAAGTAATGGATATCTTGTATCTCCACAGCCCATAATAACACCTTGGTCACTCCAAGCAGTTGTGATTAAATTATAAGGTAAATTTACTGGTTCTATAGCTAAGCTATGATACCGTGTTGCAGTAAAAGGATTGGTTATATTTTTAAACAGTCCTTTACCATTATGATATATTAATGATGTCTTGCCGTGTATAGGAACTGGAGCTCTTACAATATTAGCTCCAGACATTTGTGCAATTATCTGATGCCCAAGGCATACACCTAAAATTGGTACTTTTGCTGAAAATAATTTTATAACTTCTATGCAAATACCAGATTGACCAGGTGAACCGGGTCCTGGAGATATAATAATCGATTTGGGAGATAAAGTTTGAATTTCTTGAAGACTTACGATATTGTTTCGAACAACTTTGACTTTTAAGCCTAACTCACCAATATACTGAACTAAGTTATAAGTAAAGCTGTCATAGTTATCAATAATTAAAATCATAAAATTTGAGTACATTTAATTAAATACAAAATTATTTTTACAAAGAGAGACCAATTAAAGGTGAACTATGTCTTGCCATCTTTATTTTTTGCATACGGCCTGCTAAATATGCTTGTCTACCTGTTTTAACTCCAAGGTTCATAGCTAAAGCCATAAGTTCAGGATTTTTCGACTGTGCAATTGCAGAGTTAACTAGAATAGCTTCAGCACCCAATTCCATTGCTTTAACAGCATCACTAGCAGTTCCAATACCTGCATCAATTATTACAGGAATCTTAGAATTACTAATAATAATTTTTATATTTTCTATATTTTGTAGGCCTTGGCCAGATCCAATAGGTGAACCTAAAGGCATGATAGTTGCGCATCCAATTTCTTCTAATTGCTTCGCTAAAATCGGATCAGCTTGAATATAAGGTAATACCGTGAAGCCTTTCTTTACTAAATATTCGGCAGCTTTCAGAGTTCCTAGACCATCTGGGAGGAGATTCATAGAATCAGAAATAACTTCTAGTTTTACAAAATTGTTGTCCACTTGACCTATCTTTTTTGAAATTTCACGTCCTAATGATGCAATACGAATAGCTTCTTCAGCGTTTGTGCAACCAGCGGTATTAGGTAATAGCCATAAAGAATCCCATTCAAGTCCTTCTAGCAAGTTACTATGTAGATTTTTATTCTTTCTTTGTAATCGCCTAATAGCAACTGTAATAATTGATGCTTCACTTTGAAAGATACTACGTTGCGCAAGAGCCAGGTCACTGTATTTTCCTGTACCTAACATGAGTCTAGATTCAAAAGATTTATTTCCTATTATTAATCTTTCAGTTTTATTCATATTGTTTACTATAATTAATATTAAGGCTTGTTAGGTGATATTCTAACATTTACTGTTGAAAATAATAAAATTTGAAAATAATTATAATAATATTGTAAAATTAAGAATAATTATCTGGCAATATCTAGCCAGAGCATTAAACTAATAATACCTAGTCATCGTATATAGAAAATACTAATCAAACTAAAATGCTCACCAGTTTACCAATGTTAATACTCGCTATTTTTATCACCTTTATTATAGGCTTTATTTTAATTACTTCATACCAAGTCTACATATCTGCTAAACAAATAGAACATTCTACACCGAGCACTAGAAACAGTATTACTATACTTGATAGGTGTGGATCAATCTTGCCTTATTGGCTTCCTTTACTTGAAGGTCTGCAAAATTTTGGTCAACAAATATTACCAGACTATCCTTTTAGTTTGATGAGTCTGTATAAAAAGACTTTGATGCCTTTTGTTATATTTTATGTAACCCATCCTGCTCTAGCATTTGTTACTTTTTTTGTTTTATATTATTTATTTGTGAGAGCAAAAAGTCCTTTACCGAATAGACCATTTATAAGATTTAATGTTTTACAGTCAATTTTACTCTTTTTAATTAATTCTTTACTTGGAGCAACCTTTCGAGCTTTACCCATTGAGTTTAGAATGAGTCTTTATGGTCTTATGTTATGTAATACTCTTTTTTGGTTTGTGTTACTAACTATTATCTATTCTGTGTTTAAATCAATTGAAGGAAAATATGCTAAGATACCTGTAATATCACAAGCTGTACGTATACAAATTGATAATCAAAATTAATAAGGGAAATGGTATAAAATATGCTATTAAATAGCTATGAAACTATATATATTCTTAAGCCAGATGTAACAGAGGATAAAAATTTAGCTTTAGTACATGAATATAAAACACTAATTAAAAAAAATGGTGGACAAAATGTATTTGTTCAGCACAGAGGAAGAAGACATTTGAGTTATAATATTACTCACTATTATGATGGAATCTATGTACAAATGAATTTTGAAGGTAATGGTGATTTGGTAAATTTGCTAGAGAAGTCTATGAGATTTAATGATAATATTGTACGTTACTTAACTATTAAGCAAGCTCCTCTGCCTCAATTACAAATACAAGTATAATAATTAACGTAAACTTCATATAATAAACAGCTATAGTCTAATATATTACACTATAACTGTCTATTATATTTTGCAAATAACCTTGGCACTGAGCTACTTTCCCAAAAGGCTTCCCTTTTAGTATCATTGCCGCTGCAGCGTTTAACAACCGAGTTCGGAATGGATCGGTGTGGGACCACTGCGCTATAAGTATCAAGGTTTAAAACTATTTACAAATAATCTAAATCAAGTCCTCGGTCTGTTAGTACGTCTCAGCTACATACATTACTGTATTTACACTTGACGCCTATTTAACGGCTAGTCTTGCCGTGACCTTACCCGTTTATAACGGTAAGAGTACTCATCTTAAGGTTGGCTTCCCACTTAGATGCTTTCAGCGGTTATCCTTTCCGCACTTAGCTACCCAGCGTTTACTATTGGCATAATAACTGGTACACCAGCGGTGCGTCTCTCCCGGTCCTCTCGTACTAAGGAGAACTCCTTTCAATACTCTAACGCCTGCACCGGATATGGACCGAACTGTCTCACGACGTTCTGAACCCAGCTCGCGTACCGCTTTCATGGGCGAACAGCCCAACCCTTGGGACGTACTACCGCCCCAGGATGCGATGAGCCGACATCGAGGTGCCAAACCTCCCCGTCGATGTGAACTCTTGGGGGAGATCAGCCTGTTATCCCTAGAGTAACTTTTATCCGTTGAGCGACAGCCCTTCCACTCGGTACTGTCGGATCACTAAGGCCGACTTTCGTCTCTGCTCGACTTGTAGGTCTTGCAGTCAAGCTCCCTTATGCCTTTACACTCTACGACTGATTTCCAACCAGCCTGAGGGAACCTTTGCACGCCTCCGTTACTTTTTAGGAGGCGACCGCCCCAGTCAAACTGCCCGCCTGAAACTGTTCCTTGGCCGGTTAACGGCTTTCAAGGTTAGAATTTTAGCTTTCCTAGAGTGGTATCTCACTGATGGCTCTAATAAATCCGCAAACTTATTTTCTTAGCCTCCCACCTATACTGCGCAAGAAAAGCCCAAACTCAATTCCAAGTTACAGTAAAGCTTCATAGGGTCTTTCTGTCCAGGTGCAGGTAGTCCGCATCTTCACAGACAAGTCTATTTCGCCGAGTCTCTCTCTGAGACAGTACCCAAATCGTTACGCCTTTCGTGCGGGTCGGAACTTACCCGACAAGGAATTTCGCTACCTTAGGACCGTTATAGTTACGGCCGCCGTTCACCGGGGCTTCAGTTGTCAGCTTCATAAAAATATTAACCAACTTCTTTAACCTTCCGGCACTGGGCAGGCGTCAGCCCCCATACATTGTCTTACGACTTAGCGGAGACCTGTGTTTTTGATAAACAGTCGCTTGGGCCTGGTTATTGCAACCCTAAAAGGGTACCCCTTCTTCCGAAGTTACGGGGCCATTTTGCCGAGTTCCTTAGAGAGAGTTATCTCGCGCCCCTTGGTATACTCTACCTACCTACCTGTGTCGGTTTCGGGTACAGGTATTTATAATTTAAGATAGATCGAACTTTTCTAGGAAGTATGACGTCAATCACTTTAATACCTTAGTATTTTGTATTCACTTCTTTACTCAGAATGTTTTCTCCATTCTTCATCGTATTGAAAGTTTAAACCGGTAACCAACGTCCGGATGACTTAGCCTTCTTCGTCCTTCGTTATCAACTACAAACAGTACAGGAATATTAACCTGTTATCCATCGACTACGCTTTTCAGCCTCGCCTTAGGCCCTGACTCACCCTCCGTGGACGAACCTTCCAGAGGAATCCTTAGGTTTTCGGGGCATTGGATTCTCACCAATGTTTTCGCTACTTAAGCCGACATTCTCACTTCTGTTTTGTCCACATCCGCTTACACTAATGCTTCAACCTTATACAGAACGCTCCCCTACCGATGTAAAACATCCCACAGCTTCGGCAAAGTACTTAGTCCCATTCATTTTCGGCGCAGGATCACTTGACCAGTGAGCTATTACGCACTCTTTAAAGGATTGCTGCTTCTAAGCAAACCTCCTGGTTGTCTGTGCATTCCCACTTCCTTTGCCACTTAGTAGATATTTAGGGGCCTTAGCTGGTGGTCTGGGCTGTTTCCCTTTTGACAATGAAGCTTATCCCCCACTGTCTCACTGGTTAATTACACACTTAGTATTCAGAGTTTGCCTCGATTTGGTACCGCTTTCACAGCCCGCACCGAAACAGTGCTTTACCCCTAAGCTATAGCATTAACCGCTGCGCCAAAACGCATTTCGGGGAGAACCAGCTAGCTCCGGATTCGATTGGCATTTCACCCCTAATCACAACTCATCCGCTGATTTTTCAACATCAGTCGGTTCGGACCTCCACTTAGTGTTACCTAAGCTTCACCCTGGCCATGACTAGATCATCCGGGTTCGGGTCTGTAAACAGTGACGAACGCTCTTATCAAGCTCGCTTTCACTATGGCTTCAGTATTCTTTACCTTAACCTGCCACTGCCTACAAGTCGCCGGCTCATTCTTCAACATGCACGAGGTTAAACGTTAAGTCGTCCTTCCACTGCTTGTAAGCTTACGGTTTCATGTTCTATTTCACTCCCCTCCCGGGGTTCTTTTCACCTTTCCCTCGCGGTACTGTTTCACTATCGGTCATTCAGTAATATTTAGCCTTACGAGGTGGTCCTCGCTGATTCACACGGGATTTCACGTGCCCCATGCTACTTGGGATATAGCTAAATTAGATCAAGTTTTCGGTTACAGGATTATCACCTTTTATAATGCATTATTCCAAATGCTTCACCTAACCACCACTAATTTTTTATAGCTATCCCACAACCCCATAAAAACATGTTTTTATGGTTTAGGCTGTTCCCTTTTCGCTCGCCGCTACTTAGGGAATCGCTTTTGCTTTATTTTCCTCTGGTTACTAAGATGTTTCAGTTCACCAGGTTTGCTCTTTCCTGTCTATTAATTCAACAGGTAGTATATAGAGTTTCCTCATTCGGGAATCTCCGAGTCAAAGCTTGCTTCCAGCTCGTCGAAGTGTTTCGTCGGTAGCCACGCCCTTCATCGCTTCTGAATGCCAAGGTATCCACCGTAAGCTCTTAGTCTCTTGAGTTATATAGATTATCGAACAAATAGTTATAGTAATGTTTACTATATTTACTTTTGCTGGAGATAAGCGGACTCGAACCGCTGACATCTGCCTTGCAAAGGCAGCGCTCTACCAGCTGAGCTATACCCCCTTTTTTGGGCTATCCTGGATTTGAACCAGGGACCTCACCCTTATCAGGGGTGCGCTCTAACCAACTGAGCTAATAGCCCTTATGCAATATAATAAATACTGATATATACGATCTAGGTTTTATTTTATTTTCCCTAATAAGGAGGTGATCCAGCCGCACCTTCCAGTACGGCTACCTTGTTACGACTTCACCCCAGTCACTAGCCCTGCCTTAGGCGCCCTCATCCATATAGGTTAGAGTAACGACTTCGGGCGTGGCCAGCTTCCGTGGTGTGACGGGCGGTGTGTACAAGGCCCGGGAACGGATTCACCGCCGTGTAGCTGACCGGCGATTACTAGCGATTCCACCTTCATGCAGGCGAGTTTCAGCCTGCAATCCGAACTAAGGCCGTGTTTATGAGATTAGCGCGTTTTTGCAAACTAGCGACTCTTTGTCACGACCATTGTAGCACGTGTGTAGCCCAGAGCGTAAGGGGCATGCTGACTTGACGTCATCCTTACCTTCCTCCGGTTTGTCACCGGCAGTCTCTTTAGAGTGCCCAACTAAATGATGGCAACTAAAAACAAGGGTTGCGCTCGTTGCGGGACTTAACCCAACATCTCACGACACGAGCTGACGACAGCCATGCACCACCTGTGTTCATGTTCCCGAAGGTACTTTCTTTTTTCAAAAAAATTCATGACATGTCAAGCCCTGGTAAGGTTCTTCGCGTTGCATCGAATTAAACCACATGCTCCACCGCTTGTGCGGGCCCCCGTCAATTCCTTTGAGTTTCACTCTTGCGAGCATACTCCCCAGGCGGGATACTTAACGCGTTAGCTACGATACTGCACGGATCGATACGCGCAACATCTAGTATCCATCGTTTACGGCTAGGACTACTGGGGTATCTAATCCCATTTGCTCCCCTAGCTTTCGTCTCTGAGTGTCAGTAATGGCCTAGCAGAGCGCTTTCGCCGCTGGTGTTCTTCCCAATATCTACGCATTTCACCGCTACACTGGGAATTCCCTCTGCCCCTACCATACTCTAGCCTAGAAGTTTCTACTGCTGGTTTAGGGTTGAGCCCTAAGATTTAACAGCAGACTTTTTAAGCCACCTACAGACGCTTTACGCCCAGTGATTCCGGATAACGCTTGCATCCCCCGTATTACCGCGGCTGCTGGCACGGAGTTAGCCGATGCTTATTCTTTAGGTACCGTCAGAGCTTCTTCCCTAAAAAAAGAGGTTTACAACCCACGGGCATTCTTCCCTCACGCGGTATTGCTCCGTCAGGCTTTCGCCCATTGCGGAAAATTCCCCACTGCTGCCTCCCGTAGAAGTCTGGGCCGTGTCTCAGTCCCAGTGTGGCTGGTCGTCCTCTCAAACCAGCTACTGATCGTTGCCTTGGTAAGCTTTTATCTTACCAACTAGCTAATCAGGCGCGAGCTCATCCTCAGGCGAAAAATCATTTCACTTTTCAGCATATGGGGCATTAGCAATCGTTTCCAATTGTTATTCCCCTCCTAAGGGCAGATTCTCACGTGTTACTCACCCGTCCGCCACTAAGATAAAATCTTCGTTCGACTTGCATGTGTTAGGCATACCGCCAGCGTTCATCCTGAGCCAGGATCAAACTCTCCATGGT